TATTTTTTAAATATTATAAATATAGAGTAGCCTAGCACCCTAATTATTGGTGCGTGACACATCCACCGCAAATCTAGTACGTCTCGTGAAACTGGTCGTTACCCGAGTCCATCACTCTCTGCCAGCTCCTTCGTTGATAGCTCGTCATCAAAGAAAGTATGCATCAAGTTGCTTTGAGATATCCATGTGCTTTATTCCGGCCTCACTACCTAGCCTCGATTTTTTGTCCCGTGGTAACTCACTGGCGGAAATTCCCATAAAACCATCACGAAATTACATATGACAGCGTTTTACTAACTCACCCCGCCGAAAACCGTTAATAGAGGAAACCAAGACACCCAAATAGGATCATGAATAGCTACATAAAACATAGAAGGTCAGAGGACCCGCTGGTATTCGCTGTTGTGGAACTTGGTATGCCTTGACTTACCGAGACCGGTTGACGTTTGTAGGGTTTCTTTATTCTCAAACGTGCCCTAGCTTGTTGCTTTATATATAACGGTGTACACCGCTTAACCCACATATTTTAAACTTCTTACGATTTTTAGCCTGACACAAAACAAACTTAAACAAATAGGATTTAAAACCCGAACTAGTCGGTTAAAAGCCGAATATTCGACCAGATTGAGTTAGTAACTCGATTTAAGATTTTACTCACAGATGTCGACTAAAACCGAACCTAAGTTTTCCGCGCAACAAAAGTTTAAGGGCATTTTTTACACTATTAAAAATAATCTACTGCGACAAACGAGCACCTATGCTTTGTCCAAATAGAAGAGGTGTGTTTTAGCCTTTTTCTCTCCTCCCTCTAAAGCCGCAGCAATATGTTCAACTTCCCAAGCGCATTATTGTAAACTACAAAACAAGTCTCGAATGATTCAAAACCAATTACTGCCATTGGTCAGCGATATAGTTGAGTTGTCCCAGTGCCTCAGCGGCTTCCTCAAGAATGTATTTATACTTGAGTTCCGCGAGCTTTTTGGGAATACCTAAGGTGTGGCGAGGAGTAAAATCTCATTGCCTAGCAGGTCCTATCTCCTTTAGGGCAGAAAGAGTTCACCAAAACGCTACCTGCTGCCGTTCAGCATTACACAGCATTAAGTAATCAGCCCCAAAAGGTAAGAGACCGCTTCACTCCGATTGGAATACCAAAGCCGAACTAGTCGTGTTGCCTACTGGAGTCAGAAAAATCTCCGCTAGACTTTTCGCAGCACTTGGCCCGACCCCTAAAACCCCAGCAATATTCTCAACTTCCAAAGCCCGAAAATCATAGGGTAGAAGGGATACCAGGTGTCGGGGCGACGAGAGTACATCTAGAGTGTGGTCAATATGCTTATAAATAACTAGCATATCTTCCAGAGTTACCTCCCCCCGACGAGCAATGGACTTAATTCTAACCAGGCAATTGATTACATTTTTAGCTGTTTTTGCGTCCAAATTGAGACTAGCAAAGAATCGTTTTGACGTTCTTGCTAACCCCAATTTTTGTAGGGGAGACAAAAGTACATACAGTAAGCCACAGCCGAGAAGAACGAGAGCTATAAAATATAGCACTTCATAAGACCTAGCAGGTTTTGACTTTGGTAAGTTCCGACTCACCGAGAGCGGTTGCCTTTTCTTGCCGCTCAAACGTGTATTACTTTGATACTTGAGGTACAACGGTGTACACCGCTGAAATAACATCTTTTAGATGTTAAGGTTTTAAACTGCTTACAATGTTAAAGCTCAAGAACGACTAAAGAAACTAGGAGTTGAACCTAGGACCAACTGCTCCCTAAGCAGCTACACTACCAAACTGTGCTATTTCTTTTTACATTGGTCATAAAGACCCTCACGTCTATGTGCTTACGCTAAATCTAGAGGGAAATTGTGCGCGTTACGCTCATGCATTACTTCCATTCCTAGATTTGCACGATTTAAGATATCGGCTCAACTCGAAATTACACGTCCTTCTGCATCAATGATTGATTGGTTGAAATTGAATCCATTTAGATTGAAAGCCATAGTACTAATTCCCATTGCTGTTAATCAGATTCCAACTACCGGTCAAATTGCAAGGAAGAAGTGTAAAGAACGTGAGTTATTAAAACTTGCGAATTGAAAGATTAGACGCCCGAAGTATCCGTGCGCGGCTACGATATTATATGTTTCATATTCCTGTCCGAATTTATACCCATAATTAGGTGATTCATCTTCACTAGTCATAGAAATTAAAGTTGATGTAACTAAAGATCCATGCATAGCACTAAATAAAGATCCTCCAAATACTCCTGCCACTCCAGCCATGTGGAAAGGGTGCATTAAGATATTATGCTCTGCCTGGAATACTAGCATGAAGTTGAATGTTCCAGAAATTCCTAGAGGCATTCCATCTGAAAAAGATCCTTGTCCGATTGGGTAAACTAGAAATACAGCCGATGCTGCTGCAACTGGTGCAGAGAAAGCTACGAAAATTCAAGGACGCATTCCTAAACGGTAACTTAATTCTCACTCACGACCAAGATATGATGCTACCCCGATTAAGAAATGTAGTACAACGAATTGGTAAGGTCCTCCGTTATACAATCATTCCTCAATACACATCGCATCTCACACCGTATACAAATGCATACCAATAGCATTTGAACTCGGTACTACGGCTCCTGAGATAATATTATTTCCGTATAGAAGAGAGCCTGAAACTGGCTCACGAATTCCATCAATATCTACTGGCGGTGCGGCTACAAAAGCAGCAATGAAACACGATACTGCTAATAATAACGTTGGCACCATTAATAATCCAAACCATCCGATATATAGACGGCGGTCTGTATTTTGTACAAAATTAAATACGGTACGCGAAATCTCACGCATTCAGGTAAAGCGTTTAGTTTTCATTACCACGGGGCTTTGGTAATGTCATGGATAGATTTCTAAAAAGCTCATGGCGATCCTTTGATTAACGGGGTTCCGAACGTGGATAATTAAAAGATCTGTAAGGTGTAGATACGTGAAGTCTGTCTAACTAAAGCCTGTAAACCTCCAATGTCGATCCACATAACCTTGTATCTTGACGTTAAATGACCTAGGCTTTGGCCACCTTATTAACAAGGTTATCGACCGCGGGGCTTAAATAAGTTGTCCGCATTTGCCGCTTCCAACCACAACCAGGTACCTAATTATTATCATTCTCTGTTCACGTTACTATACTTTCAATAAGCGCTAAAATATAAATACCGAATCAGATACCAAATAAGTTGGAGATACCAGACCAAGTCTCGCTTAGGTTCCTTGTTCTTGGTGCGATTTAAATCCGGACAGAGAACATCGATAATATCAATAACAGAGGCATATGAAAAAGCTGAGCACGCAGCTCCCACGACGTAACAAGGCTCGATTGCTTTCTCTTCGTGTGAATTTTGGTCAGGATTTTTTGATGAATCGTCCACCTTTAACAAAGCGACTCGTCCAATAACAAGCGCAATAAGCAAACCATAAATGGTTACGGCTTCTAAAACAGCTAGACTCGGTAAAAGAGTGGTGCGAATTTTATCTTCTCCTTCCAGTTGACGGCTGATAGCACTTACTGCATCACCCGCTAAAATACCTTGACCTATCCCGGGTCCTATCGAACCTAATCCAATAGCAATACCAGCACTGAAGGCAGAACACGCTGCTACAATTCCTTCCATAAAAATATCGAGGGTGGTAAAATTGAAAAACTGTCCTACAAAGCATAGAATCCTCATGAAAAAGTTATTATCCTCCATCTGTAAGGGACCAGAGAAAATGAGTTACCTGGGATTTGAACCCAGAACTAGTCGGTTAAAAGCCGAATACTCTACCAGATTGAGTTAGTAACTCGATTTTATATTTTACTTACAACGTACGAATAAAACGGAACTTTTTGCAACTGCTTTTCAGAGTAACAAATTTTTAATGACATTTTTTACACTATTAAAACCCTTCGCTTTTTGACCTAGTTAAATTTCGACTGACCGGACGCGCAGTTTTGTGCTTACTATCTATTGAATGACTGAAGTAAAATCCAACTGGGAAACAAGAATCCTTAGTAAAATAACCGTCGTAACTGCTTCAGCAAGGTCCATTAAACTAAATGATCAAATGAAACGAGTGCATAAGAATACAAGCCCATAAAAAAAAGGCGTGTTATAAAATTGAACTACTTGTGCAGCTTCTGCCCAAAGGCGGTAACCACATCCTGATAAACATAAATACCCCTGATATAAAACCCGAACAAAAACGTTATTCATGAGAACCAGAAAATAATATCTAACTTATTAAAGGGACAGAGGCAAAGTACGACTCTCTGGTGGGAGTGCAAGTTCTTCCAATAAATCTTCCACGGATAAATGATTAGTTACTAACCCTGGTCTTTCGGCTAACCATCAAATACGACTTAGGGGAGGGAGGGAGCCATCTAACTCGTTCAAAACTTTTTGGTCTAAGTCCTCTACTAAAAAATTCCTTGGGGCCTTGGTCTGCGGATCATTACGGTAAAAAGTCTCGTCCACGATCTGCGCTTTCTCTTTTAATCATTTGGTTAGAAAGAGTTCTTTATCCACTATAAAAAATTTCTCATAAAAATTTTTATAATCCTTTTGGATTGCTTCTCCTAATCGACCCACGTATGATAACGAGATATCTTCAATGGCATCTGCGTATCCGTTCAAAATCAATTGGGCATCAATAACGGTTTCGGATAAGTTAACTAGTTTTCCTGGAATATTATTGAATACCTCAGCAACAAAGAACGGTTGGGATAAAAAATTTTGAATCTTACGTGATCTATAAATCGTAATTTTTTGCTCTTCAGAAAGTTCTTCAAACCCGATTATGGAAAGTAAATCTTGGATATTTCTAGCACTTTGAAGTACACCAATTATTTTTTGCGTAATGGAGTAGTGAAAAGGTCCACAGACTTCTGGTTTTAAACAGAGGGAGCTTGAAGCTAAAGGATCAATGGCCGGATATATACCCTTTTGGGCAAGGTTGCGGGATAACACAGTGGTGGCATCCAAATGAGCGAAATTTGTGGCCGGGGCTGGATCTGTTAAATCATCGGCCGGAACATAAATGGCTTGAATTGAAGTAATTGAACTAATGATCGGCATTTGGGATTCCAAGCTTAAGCGTGAGACACTTGCAATCCGCTCTTGTAGGGATCCCATTTCGGTAGCTAGGGTTGGTTGGTATCCTACCGCTGAGGGAATTCGCCCTAATAAAGCGGAAATTTCAGCTCCTGCTTGTACATAGCGAAATATATTATCAATAAAAAATAGCACATTCTGAAAAAACTCATCTCGAAAGAATTCGGCAACGGCAATGGCACCAAGTGCTACCCTCATTCGAGCCGCAGGGGTTTCATTCATTTGTCCATAAACAAGGGATACTTTTGAATCTGGTGGAAAAACAGTATCAATTACTCCAGACTCCCTCATTTCTTTATATAAATCGAACCCCTCGCGGCTTCTCTCCCCTACCCCGGCGAAGACCGAAATTCCTTTATGCAGCTTTGCAATATTGGTAATCAATTCCATAATGACAACAGTTTTTCCGACTCCGGCACCACCAAACAACCCAATTTTCCCACCAATGCGGTACGGGGTTACTAAATCTATCACTTTAATCCCTGTTTCTAAAATCGAGGCTGTCGTATTTAATATGCGAAAAGGCGGCGCATGCTTATGGAGCGGCCGGCGTGTGTACCGGGAAAACGTTGATAGCAACATTTCAACCACTGTTCCTCCTAGCCGGAACAGTAGTCCATTATATGATTTATTACGTTCGCGGTTTTTACCTACCGAGCTTACCAGGAGTACTACACTGGCGGGCGTCCCTCTGTTTTTGACCGCAAGTAATCTTGATATACTTGCCGACAAAACTCTCAAAGTTCGACTCCAAACTGATATAAGATCTCGTCCAACCTGGGAGACGGAGGGGGATATCAGCCATATTTGATGTACCTACGGTACATTTTTCAACAATCTCTCGCCCAATTTGCCATAGCGGCAACAAAACGCCCAATAATTTCCCCCAAAAATTTTCGTTTCCGGTGCCACCACTCCGGCAAGTCTACATACCCCACCACTTTAGAGTTTTTGGCAAATCCGACTTTGGGCCCTGCTGAAAACCTCACATAGAGGATAGCTATAAAGACTGAAACGACCATAAAGAGTGCGACCAAACCTAGAATTTCAGAGGACCCGGTTCGCGTGGCAGGTTTTTGCGGTAAACTTACCGCAACCCTTTCCTGTTGGGCGAGGTTCTTCATTCCAGACTGTTGTCGAGCCTGTTGAAGAGATATCGGGGTCCTCCGAGAAAAGAGAATATTGGGTGCGTGCTTATTTAGCCGCCGACGTGTGTACCGGGAAAACGTTATTAGTAACATTTCGACCACTTTTCTCTCTAGCCGGAACCGTATTCCATTATCTGATTTTCAACTTTCTCAGTTTTTACCTACCGAGCTTAATGGTACCGACTTTGGTGCTATTATTATCGTTGTAATTATCATGCCAGAGTTTCTAGCCCATAACTCTAGTTCGTTTGATTTTAAACGGGGTATGAGAACTTGTGGAAGATGAGGTACCCATTTTGGCCTAGACGGCTAAAGTTCTCCCACCAAACTATTATTCTGTTGACCACTTTGTATCAGCTTCTACTCTCATAGAAACATTAAAAACAGATCATCATCGTCTTCAGTGGTCAAACTTTTTTCATCAAAAAGCACGCACATGTTATGGAATAGGCTTTTGTAAAGAATTAAACTAAAGATGAAGAACAGATTTATTACCAAAGCCAACAGTAGTTGGGGTAAGGGATCAGCAGAAGCAGTGAGAATCCCACACCCTAGCATACTGAATATTATCACATACTTTCAATTACTAATTAAGTTTTCGACCGTAATCAAATTTAGATATAAAATAACTATTTGCAAAATTGGTGTCAAACTTCATACTCAGGTCGAAAAGACTAAAAACGCTAGTAAATCAGTAAATTGACTCAAATCCACAATAGATTGAAAATTTTGAATATTCAAGAATTTAATGCCCTGCAATACTGTAATTCAATATAAAGGAAAAATTAAAAAAATAGCTGCACCTAAAGCGAGAAGAAAAAAAAATAATCAAAATCCATTCAAAAAGCGATATAATAACCGTTCATCTTCTAGAAAAGCCGTATCAAGCCATAAAAAAATTTGAAAGACTATATAACTTGACAATATTACAACACTTAATAAAAAACTTACAAAAAAATTGAAGAAAAAAATAGTATTGACAGACTGCCCCATAAAAGAAACTTCCTTGAAGTATCACGTCTCAAACACTACATCAGAAACAATCGGACTGACAATGAAACTCAAGCAGAGAATTTGTACACTCAGAAAAAGCAAATGTTGCAATCTATAAACAACCTCGTCTAGATCGAACTCATACTCTCCAAATGTTTGAACAGGATCTTCTATGTCCAACCAAACTACCAGTCAAGTTGGGATGGGCGTCTTAAAAGAACTTCATTTATACTTTGGTATAAAAAAACGTTAAAATGCCTTATTTAATTGAAATCACACCTTAGAAGTAGAATTTTCGGCCCTAGTAACGCGTCTTACTCCCGCGCCTAGTTAAAAACGGATAAGCTAAAACGACTACGAAGCTAACCGTTATTGCAACAAGACTCAATCCTCTTAAAGTCCTGGGTCACAGAGCGTTATCTTTTATATTTCTTCCCAGTTAACACTATAAAGTTGGGGTCCACCATTACTGTTTCCTCGGACACGACAATTTTCCGCTTTGGTAATGCAAAACGACATCAGTATGATCAAGTATCAAAACTACGCCGAACTAAGTAATCTTTTTTATAAATAATTAGACTAATTTGAGCACTTACACAAAAGAGTGTAAAGAATAAGTAATTGACTAAATACTCGAGGTTAAGTACACTCGTTGAAAATTCACTTTGACCAAACCCCCCTTGATTTGGCGAATTTACTATGACAGCAGAATTATCCCCTCAGGTTAGATGAAGATTACCATTTAACCGATAGAGATTTTCTGAATTAGCTTGCGTCATATATAAATGTCCTTTCGAACTTCTTCATATCTGACCAACAGATAAGTTTGAAAACTCCAGTTCCGGTTTATTTGTGTCGGTTTTAACTCCTAGAGGGGTAAGTTGCCCACGTCCACGATTGATCCCACCAAAAAACATATTTGTTGTTGGTATCCCATCCTTAGCAGCAGGTGATCTTACCGGGATATTTAATGTAGCTTTATTTGTGTATAAAGGCCCTACGACTAAGGTTTGATCTTCCTCTGTCGAGTATGGTATAAAAGGATTTTCTGCTGCCGGACGATACACTACATCAAATTGCTCAGGTAAGATTACAATACCTCCCAAACCCAGAAATTTTTTGCTTCCGTTCAGAGAAGCTGACTGAGTCAAAGCACTATTCGGTCGATCAACGCTTAATTTTAGATTAAACACCTCGTTATTTATAAGATGTCGGACCCCATAAATTTTAATCGGGTAATTATTTAAATGGCAATTAGCACATACGAGTTTGCCATTAGCCTCCCTTGCAATTAAATTACCTTGCTGGGCGTAAATGGGAAAGTTGGCAAACAAGTGTGAGCCCCTCAGGAGGTAAAGTCGAGATAATACAAAAAATAGTAGAAACTAAAAAAAACTATTATCTAAGCCAGCATTAATGCTTCGATACGACTAACTTCGTATAGGCAAGTCGTGGTCTCGCTCTTTTAGGTTTATCTTGTAGAGCGGACCCTTTTGTTCGATGGTAAGCTATTCAAAGATACCTAAGTTGCCCGGGTTTCACTTAATTGAGTCCTAAGGTCGGAGCTATGTCCAAAGGTAGGGTAGCCCCAATACCGAACCAAACCGCAACTAGAGTTGCGAATAGAAAGATTTTCAGAGTTTTGTATCGCCGAAACATATTTCGTGCTCGAGTATCGTCTAGAAAAGGGACTATCCCTAAAATTAAAGGCACACTTGCCATACTTAGTACGCCCAAAAGTTTATTCGGAATTAAACGGAGAAGGTTAAAAGTCGGAAAAAAATATCATTCGGGTAAAATTTCTAGTGGTGTTGCAAACGGATTAGCAGCTTCTCCTAAGGGCGCTGGTTCCACAATTGACAAACCGACATATAAGTTGAACACCCCAATAATGACAATCGGAAAAATATACAGTAAGTCATCGGGCCATGCGGGTTCCCCATAATTGGCAAAACCTATATTATTTTTTATCTTCGATAAAAACTGTTGTAAGTTATTAAGAGCTTTGTTCTTGTCTTCGATAAACCAAGACGTCTCAGCATGTTTTTGGACCGTAGAGCTGGCTTTTCAACATAAATCCAAGTCATGACTCCATTACTATACGTTCTGCACAATGGGGCCAAACAAATTGAATTCAGTCCTACTGCCGTTGGAGTGCTAACCACTTTCTCCTTCGTTTCATTTCTTCGAGGTACTTTTAGACAAAACAGCCCCCGAAATTGCGGGGGCGGATAAAGAGTCTGTCGTTGATAGATGAGTTAAGTTTTTTTGGGAAGAGCGTGACCGATCCCACTAGAGAAAGTCACCAAGAATCCGTTGCGTGCATAGATCCCTGAGAGAATGAGTTGGCATTTGGCGAGATATTGGGTTAGCTTATTTTTATCGTGGTACCCGCTTTCTCGTAATATCAATAAATAAGGACTAGAAGCGCATATCATTATACATAAAGCTTTTCGGATAAAGATTCTGGTTTTTTGTTATAAAAAAGAAGAGCTTGAGACTCGTGAGCATTAAGTCATCCTTACGTGTGCGTCTGTACAGATTTTAGCTTATGGAATGATCGTGTTCGTTTTTGGTTTTGCGGTAATTTTGCGTTGTTGTGGGGATCAAACTGGCCGCTTCGCGCCGGATTGTGTGGATGTTTGCTTTCAATATAGTTTGTTGTTAAGCGACTTTTAATCAACATAGAGAGACGCTTCGAAGACCGAATTAACAAGCATCACAAGCTTAATATTTCGACCCTTACAATAGTCAGGTTCCATTTTATTCTGCACCGCCACGTTTTTATTACTTATATGTCTAAAAAGAATTACTTTTACCACAAGTAACATGTTATCGTGCGAAGTCCAAAGCCTACTACATGTAACACCGAATGTGAAGATGGCAAAAAGAGTCATCGACTTTCTGTTCCACTTGAACGAAAGGAAGCAAAAAAGAGCTAGCTAGGAGGACTGAGGATCTAAGGTATATTTAAAATTGACGTAGCAAAAATTCTGAAAGAGCCTATAACAAGAATCGAAGGGTTTGAAGACAAAATAGGAAGCCGTTTGCCTTGACAAACGAACGGTGGGGGCTCCTCGGTAACGATAATTCGAGTCCGTTATACACTGCATGAGACCTGCATTCTGCAACAATTACCTCCACATTTATGAAATCCGCATTTAGACATATGACCATATCTAAAAATCTCAGTTTACGTATTTTATGTTCAAAATCTTAAAAAACAATACCCAAACGCAATTATAGTTTAGTGGTAGAACCTTAGCCTTCCAAGCTAATGATATGAGTTCGATTCTCATTAATTGCTGAAAAAAACGCCCTTAAGCATTCCGAGTAGTAGCCTAAGACTTAAGCTACTAATTATCCTCAAAAGATTGATCGTCCGACCCGTGCTTAGAGAGTCATTCTTTGTATGAAGCATAGTATTTATCTAGCTCCATAACTAAGGCAATGTAGACATGACCCTGAGAAGGAGGTATGTCCAGAGCTTTTTCGACTAAACGTTTCCTATGCGTATGGTAGCCGTTCGTAGCTCAGTCGCTGAGCTCCCCCATAAACTCGGCGTCATGCATAGCTATTACCCATTCTTCCTCCAGTGAGCGCTCCTCTCCGTACTTATTCCGTGCCTAAGTTAATAAACTGGTCCTGCAATCTAAATAGTGAGCCATACGCCAATACTGGCTTTATCGATCAGGATTGCTGTCTGGAAAAGGAAGGTTAGGATTCATGGGGATGCCATTTTTATGAAATATTAAATAACTTTACCGCTGAGATCCAATCAAACCTACTTTACTTATAGAGAACTACCACTGAACCAAAGGCACCGAGATAAGATATTAACCTTAAGATGTTCCTAACCTTACATTGATACCATGTAAAAGCAGTTAGTTCCTCTCTTTCGGCAGGTGTTTTAATGTTAACAAAGCTGGTGTAAGAACGAATAATACGCTAATAATCAATATCCTTATTGTCAGAGCTCTCCTCCAGCCCTGGTAAATGCGCATCTGTATTCTCCACGAGGAGAATATCATTACCATCGGACCCCCTAACTATTAAAGGCGCAAGGGCCAATGGCGCCAAGATTACTAATGCCAATGCCAGATGATGAATCACCTGGGTATCAAGGGCTACCGCCCCACCATTCAACACGGTAATGCCATTTTGGAAGCATACCAGTGAAATGAGTTGGGGTTGACCTCACCCCAATAATACGCCACTCCTGTCCAACTCAAGCGTGGCTCAAATGCTTTGAGCCGGTATCGCGACTAGGGCCAAATGGCCCGCTCACGCTACTAACGCTCCTCCAGTTAAGATGAGCCCTTGAGACCAGTTGAGCGTAAGGTTTAGCTTACGCCCGCTGATCGTAATTATAATAAGCAGCCCCATTAATAACCCGAGTGCGGCAGATGCCGCATCGGGCGGGGCTAGATAACCCTCGCCCCGTAGGAGTTCGACAACTCCTGAGGTCATTTGAATTCCTCCGCCCTGAAAGGCGTCGGAGGTGCGATTCAATATAGCTTCCCCCACGAATCCTTGGGTATTTCCTAACGTGGGTCGCGTATCAAGAGGGTTTATAGACCAAGCCACTACGTTGGAAAAGGTAGCGATTTGTCTAATATTATTTACAAGTCATAATGCTATTACAATTAACTGTGCAATTTGAACAAATTCAAACCGCACTTGACTGTCTTTTAAGATTGATCCCACCGACTCGTTTGAGTCGGAATGGAGATTCCATATCCACGTTGTGGACATGGGCATTTTGGCAGTGTTACTTAAACGTAATGGTTGTTTTGCATTAATCTTTAGGTCGATTGGGGCCTTTTTACAGCTCCTAACACTAATAATACGACGAATGCATAATTTTGTCCGTAATTCATTCTAATAATTATTGTTAAGAATATAGTTAGTTATTGTCATAGGGGCTCGGCGATATACAAATTTTCCTCCCACTTTAGACATTCCTCCGAATTTGACAAAATCGAAGACTTCAGAATCGACACCCGTCAATAGTTCCTCGAAAAGAGTTCTCCCTGCGTGTCAAAGATGTCCAAAAAAAAAGAAAAATGCAAAGATAGCATGTCCAAAAGCATATCAAGTTCTTGGAGACGCTCGGAATACTCCATCGGAATTAAACTGCTGACGATCAAAGTCAAACTGTTCACCGAGGACCGCTTTTCGGGCAGCCGCTTTAACAGCGGCAACCGCATACAGTTCTTGTCCATCCTTAAGGCCGCCAAAATACTTACATACTGTCCCCTGTTGTTCAATACTAAACTTGGATTCTGCACGCCGAAATGGAATATCAACACGTAAAACACCATAACGGTCGGTTAGTGTCACAGGGAACGTTTCAAAGAAGGTAGGCATACGCCGAACAGTTAAAATTTCATTTGTATTCCCATCATAAAAAATAGGATGACCTAATCAGGTTTTCGCTACACCATCTCCTTTATTGAGAGCCCCCGCTCTAAACAACCCTCCTTTCCCAGGATTATTTCCAATATAGTCATAAAAAAGGAGGCGATCTGGTAATTGCTGGTAAGCTTTTGCTAAGCTACCATACTTAGCTAAATTATCTGTAACTAATTCGTCAACTTGGGTCTGAAAAAACCCACTGTCTCATTGGTAACGTGTGGGCCCAAACAAGGTAATTGGTGTAAGTACAGTTCCGTACCACATGGAAGCGGTCGTAAGCAAAGCCGCAAATAACAGAGCGGCTATACCACTTGCGAGAATAGTCTCAATATTACCCATATGCGCTCATAAAAATAAATACAAGCCAGGACGTACCCGTAAATGAAAATAACCACCCAAAAGCCCTAAGGTACCTGCTGCAATATGATGAGCAGGTACCCCACTTAAGTTAAAAGGGTTAAACCCCTCACCTCCTCATTCTGGTTGTACATAAACTAGATGTGGGTTCAGGCCAAAACGATCATTCATCCAAACACCAGGACCTCAAGTCCCCGTTAAGTGTAACGCTCCAAAACCGAAACATAAAGCACTTGCTAAAGTTAGATGAATACTAAAAAGTAGCAGATAATCTAACGTAGTAACATTTTGAAAAAATACATTATCATTTTCAAATAGATCCAAGTTTCAGTAATACCAATGTCACATAGAGGCTAAAATAAGCATTCCAGATAAACCAAAATGAGCAAGGGCGACACTCTCAAATGTCCACCCGCCTTGATTTCCGGTCCGAGTTCATCAATTGAGCACTCCAGTTCCATTAGGGGTGTCCGATTTGTAGTAATCCTGACTGCCAAAAAGATTTCATTTATCACTCGAATTAGTTATCCCCAAACGAGCCATAAAGGGTAATACGTACATACCTTGTCGTCACATTGGATTCAAAACCGGATCACTCGGATCAAAAATATTGAGTTCATATAAAGTCATTGCTCCTGCCCATCCCGCAATCAATGCAGTATGCATCAAATGAACCGAAATTAATCGTCCAGGGTCATTAAAAAGAATAGAGTGAACACGATACCAGGGAAGTATTCGTCGTTGCCGTCCCACTTGAGTCAGGAGCCCCTCAACCACCCGACGTCTTGGCGCAAACTAATTCATACGGTATTCCTTACCCCCCATTAAACTTAATTTACAGGTCTGGGTTTGTTCAAAAGCTCAGTTTATCTACCATAAATGAGGTCGATATGAAACTACACAAGGTCCATATGTTATGTCTAGGAGGAGATTTAAAGTACTGATACGGTGTGACCGCAAAGCATCATTTGCGGCTGCTAACTTTCTAGGGACAACATGGTCCCCGTGAAGCGGCTCTAGACCCCGATTCGGGGTTCCCGTATCCTCCCAGACATTAGGCACGCTGGCGAAAAACGTGGATATCATATCCTCCTTCCCGGGAGGAGGATAATAGTACCGACCCGCATAACGTGCTTTTATTTGGTTATGCATTTCTTGCATAAACTCCAACGTTATTTCCATATCCCGTAATATTTCTAAAGTGCTTAATCTTTCCGCATTCGTCAGTCGCAACGAGGAAGTGTCTAAGATGGATGATGCTTCCTCCAAGTCCGACTGGAAATCACACAAATTCAGACCTTGCTTATTAAATAAAACTGGGGAATTGCCTTCCCTATACGGGTCGTCTTTTTTAGGAGGAATAGGAGGCCTCAGGAGTAGACGTGTATTCTTCCCCATCTAAATATAATATAATCGACGGAATAACTCCGTCAACCACTTTTTAAGGGGGTTAATATGATTATCCTCCACCCCCTGGCCCCCTTCTACATAAATAATGAATGTCGCGTGCTTAAGACTCCGGTTGGAGTAGCTCTTATAAAAATTAAGGAGATCATTAGGACCCTTGTACTCCTGGGCAAAAACAACCTGGCCATCTCGCTCGATGTCAATTTTTAGGTAGTTACTAAGAAAATCCGCTGCAAGGGTGAACTCGATGTACTTAGGCTGACCTAGACCACTCCCTTTGTCCTCAAAATTTTTGTCCAATACAACGCGTTGATATAAAGTCATTGCTCCTGCCCTTCCGGCAATGAATGCAGTATGCATCAAATCAACCGAAATGAATCGTCCAGGGTCATTAAAAAGAATAGAGTTAATACAATGTAAAACTTTTGGTTGCGATCCCACTTGAGTCCGGAGCTTCGTAACCACCCGGCTTCTTGGCGCACACTAATTCATACGGTATTCCTTACCCCCCACTTAATTTAAAGGTCTGGGTCTGTTCAAAATCTCAGTTTATCTACCATAGATTTGTCTTGAATAGTGTAGAGACCATTTCGTATAAATATCAAGCGTTTATTTAAGATAGGAAAATCGGTTTCATAATTAAAGCGTTTCAGTTTACAACCCATTAACGTCAATTCTTTCGGAAATGGAGGATCTTGATAGAAAATGGGCACATATCAAGCCCCATCAAAATATTTAAAGTACGGAGGAATTTTGCCACTCCCGTTAGGATTGACTGCTTGATCTTCCGTCTCAAGGATCTCTGTAATAATAGAATTGGGACAACGTACGTAACCTTGCCCATTAAATGAAAAAATCAAAACAGGTTTACTGAAAGTAGTAAAAACAGGACGCATAGGTATATTTGGAAGCAAAGGTGTTTTTGGAGGAAAGTTTATACCCCATAATTGTAAGCCCAAAATTTTGTATAAAATTCTTAAGGACAAGGAACTAGGCCTTTCCACATAGGCAGGTTTTAATAGAGTCCGATCTCAATGGTATGGCCCATTGACAAAAGTTTTTCCCGGTGGAAATCACTTTCGTTTTCTTAATAAATCTAGTAAAACTTTAAATTTTGGGGTTGCCGGACTTTTCCTTACAAATATGTTAAAAATAGCCCAACGAAACCTTGCAGGTAAGAATCAATGATTCTTGTGGACGACGGGTGGAAGGTCCACTAGTTTCAACCGCGACGTACAAAATTTTAGTTTGCACGTATGGTCGATTTGGATTTTATGTGGTAAATGTAAAGGGGTACGAACTTTTAACCATGTGTTACCGGCATAAAATTGTAAAGCGTAATTATAAAAATCGTCCCCTACGTTACGCATTAAAATTTGTCCATCCTCAAATAATAAAATATCCTTGTTTTTTACAGCAGCTGCTATTTCAATATCCTCTTCGGCAAATATATCGTTTGGATCATTCGCTTCTTTTAGGCGTCTTTTTCACTTTGCTATTAGATCTGTAATAAGAGGTGAATAAAAACCCTCATTTGTTTTCTTCATTTCGCGTTCGATTCGATCCGTAAATTCTTTGTATAACCTGGTTTCTTCCCGCGGATCATAAATTGCATCAAACTGAACCATAATCTTACTTAAGCTTGCTAGCCTTACACTCAAAGCGACTACTGGATGGTTTTTTGACCAATTCATTGATGATATTAAACTAACGAGGTTCCGAAGGAATTAAGCTTACGGTAACGGGGTCTTAATCTAAAAATATTTACAATGGATAGGCCCAGATGACATCGATTAAGAAACTGTATAAGTTTAAGTCATCCAAGACGAAAATTCCAAGCAGGTCAGAAAGCACTGTATTGGCTACAGGCTTGACTTACTTGATATGCCGTTAAAGTTTGTTGAATAAATTTTAATGCTAGCGGATTGTATAAATTTAAACTTACTGGAAAGAGTTTTGCGGCGGTAAAATTAGTGCGCTCAATTACATACATATCGAAGGCAAACGTATTTAAACCTAAATACTCATAAAAAGCTGTTCGATCAGCATCATTTAATAACATTGTTACAAAAACGGACACTAAAAAAAATCTCGATAAAAGTCTAGCTGACGCACCTTTTAACAAATGAGGTTGTGACACTAAAATCGCGGCGAAAAAGTCACCATGGCGATTCTCATCCTGACACCAACCCTCAAAGTATTTAAAGATGGGATAGATGCGGTATATATAATTATGTTGGAGATGGCGGAAAATCGTAATATAACGCCAGTACCCAATTTTTTCAGATAGGTAGGTCGCATATAAAATTAACCGCGGAGAAAAAAACGTATACTGTCGTGCTTTGGTTAAAAAGCCTAAATCTAAATTAATATCAAAGTCAGCTAGACACTTGTTTAAAAACCCAGCATGTCTAGCCTCATCCCGCGATAACAGTGAAAAGCCCTCAGATAATAAATTATTCTGATTAGCCAATTTTCTAGCAATTTCTTTGTATAATAAAAATCCAGAAAATTCTGCTGTACAGGATCTTTCCAAAAACTCGACTAACATAACACGAGTTTCGGCGGGAAGATATTTGATACATTTTTTTGCAATGGAAAATTCATTATCTCTCACAAAATGGAACCTATTATAATCTTTACGAAGTTCAGATAAAATAGCTAACATATCCCCTCTTTTTCGATCTAATTTATAGTTCATTAAAGCTTGAAAATCTGTGGTATAAAATCTTGGTTTTAAGAGACTCGTTCGTTCACCCTTCGCTTTTTGACCTATTGAAATTTTGCTTGAAATAACCAGCAGTTTTGTGCTTACTTTCTATCGGGTTAGTTAAGTAAAACGCAAGTGGAAAACAAGAACCCTTGGTGAAATAACCTCTGGCCCTGATTCTGCAAGGTCCATTAAACTAAATGCTCAAATGGAATGAGGGCCTAAGAAGACAAGCCCTTAAACAAAAAAAGGTCTTCTATAAGACGGCACTACTTGTGCAGCTTCTGCCCATAAAAAGTCTCTTAGCCAGCCGTTTAAGAATCGTGAATCTGTTTTGATTAAGAGAATAAAATACTTTGACAAAATAAGATCGTATAATGCACGATCTTTAGGCCGAAAAGTCCACGTTCTAAAGTTCAAAAATGAACAACTTTATGATGTGTAAACATTCCAATTTCTTTGAAATCCGAACCTTATAAAGTTAGAGCTCGAGCTAAAAAAAAAGCTCAGGTGGTACCGATACCCCCTAACAAGTAATGAGCCAACCCAACTGCACGACCCTGTACAATACTCAATGCCTGAAAAGCCAAATAAGGTAACTGTGATCATTTGTAGACCGCATATGTATAGTAATCTATCAATTCTTGCCAATATCCACGTCCACTAAATAAGAACATTAAACTAAATGCTCAAATGAAATGAGCGCCTAAGAAGACAAGCCCATAAACAAAAAAAGGAGTGCTATAGGATTGCACTACCTGTGCAGCTTCTGCCCATAAAAAGTCTCTTAACCATCCGTTAATAGTCAGAGCACTTTTTGTAAAATTTCCATTAGTGATATGGGTAATCCCATTATCAAGGGATTGATACCCTCAGACGTCAGATTGAACTTTCCAAAAGAAATGAAAAATTACGACGGAAATACTATTGTACATTCAAAAAAGTGCTAAAAATATATGATCTCAACCCGACACTTGACAGGTCCCCCCACGTCCAGGTCCATCACACGGAAATCTAAACCCAAGTGCATATTTATCAGAAATTAAGTTCGAATCTCGACTGAATAAAATTCCTTTGACTAAAATAAGAACAGTCACATGGATCGTAAAAGCGTGAATGTGGTGAACTAAAAAATCGGCTGTATTGAACGAAAGATTGCTAAAGACAATTTTATCGTTCATTAAAATTTGAGTATTAAAATGATTTTTAAAACCATTATTAATCGGAAAATTAGCCGTAACTGCATGTTGAAATCATTCAGCCCCCAAAGGTGGTAAGTTGGTTATTTGGTCGTCAAAACGCCCAAGAGCAGCTAGTGTATCGTTATGGATGTAAATGCCAAAACTATGTAAACCTAAAAATATACATAATCAATTCAGATGAGAAATAATGGCGTCACGATAATTTAAACATAAGGCAACCAACGAATTAGTTCGCGTCAAATCGCCCTGTTCCCGGATTAAATATAAAGATGCATGAGCACCACTCCCCACCAAAAGAAACCCTCCGATCCACATATGGTGCGTGAATAATGAAATTTGCGTCGCATAGTTCTGAGCTAGAAAAGGATAGGGCGGAAATGCAAACATCACATGCGCCACCAAAATAGACACCGTGCCAAAAAATCACAGTTGCACGGCTAAAAGCCCATTTAATGGCAAATTTGAGAGATTAGTTACGCTTGGGCGCACTGATCTAGTAGTCAACAGTTTAGAAATGGGTTCAAGGAAGATATATCACACTTTAAACGGTAATAACAAAAACATAAAAATGTCTTAAAGCCCTTCTGTTAAATAATCTAATTCTTGAGTGACTTGAAAGCGATCGTTGATTAGGGGTATTTGCTGGCGTAATGTGGTAAAATACTGATCCGACCTAGGAGTTCCAAACAGTTTATACGGTAAACCGGTTTTTACAAATAAAAGTCCTGTCACAAAAATACACGGAATGGTCACAATATGAATTAATCAATATCTCAAACTCGTAATAATTTCAGTAAAAGGTCGTTCGCCAGTAGATCCTCCAGACATATTCTATCGTGAACGTAGTAGTTGTTAGCTGACTGTTAGTTATATATATATAATATGAGCTCAAGGACAACTAACTCAGGTGAGTAAAGCTAATTTACCGAAGGCCACTCCCTAATTATATTGTAAATCCACTCTGCCAAAGGTTCGAAAATAAATCCCACACCGACGTCTACTATCTTTATTCACAAGCCGCCCACTGACAATTTGTTAAACAGGTGTTGATGCAAGTAGAAACGCGGCGTACGTCAAAATATAACCCACAGTAAAATGCACAAGCCCTACAAAACGAGCTTGTAAGATCGATAAGGCGACAGGAGTGTCGGCCCATTGAAATAAGTTGGCAATCGGGGTGCGTTCATGAGCTCAAACTAAGGTTTCAATTAACTCTTGTCAATATCCACGTCAAGAAATTAAGAACATAAACCCTGTGGCTCAAACTAAATGACCCAATAAAAAGGCTCATGCTCAAACCGAGTTGATGCTTACTGTTTCGGAAGTATATCCATAAATTAGTTTTGAAGAATTTAATCACAAATAGTCTCTTAGTCAACCCATGAGACATACTGAAGATTCATCAAATAAACGATTTGTACCTCCTCATAAAGCTAAATGTTTTCAATGTCAATAAAATGTAACTCATCCAATTGTGTTGAGCATTCAAAACATAGCTAGATAAAAACTATCTCAGGCTGAGATGTCACAAGTCCCGCCTCGACCTGGCCCATCACAAGGGAAGGTGTATCCAAAAGCCTGTTTGTCTGGCATAAACCGCGACCCTCTAGAGTCAATAGCTCCCTTTATCAAAATCAAAACTGTCGTATGAAGACCTAAAGCGATGGCATGATGGACTAAAAAATCACCAGGCCCTACATTTAGAAAAGGGGATACTTTTAAATTATTAATCGTCTCTAACCAGCCGTTTAAGAATCGTGGATCTCTTTGATTAAGCGGATAAAATAATTTGACAAAATCTGGATAATAAATATTTTTTCCTGAAGCAGTTTGAATAAGTTGAGCAAATACCGGTTGCAGTAAAATTTGTCTTTCTGAATGCCCAAAGGCTGTAACCACATCATTATGAACATAAAGACCCAGTGTATGAAACCCTAAAAAAAACGTTATTCATGACAACCATAAGATAATATTTAATTTATTATCTAAAAATTTAAATACCGCCGAAAAAAAAATACGGTCTCAAATCGAATTTTGTTGATAATCATAAATTAAAAATAGTGTGCCATGCACAAAACCGCCCATTATTAAAAGCCCAGCTATATATTGATGATGAACATACAACGCGGCTTGACTTAAAAAATCTTGGTTTAAGTACGCATAAACAGGTAAAGCATATATATGTTGGGCTGTTAGTGAAGAAAGAGTTGAAAAAACACTTAAATTGACAGCCAAGCGAAAATGTAATGATGATGAAAACATGTAGATGATACTTTGAATGAATTCCCCCGTATTTGAATTTCACATCTGGAAGGCTGAATACCTATTAGCTGAGCTAAACAATAACCCCAGATTCCCAAGGTTCAAGATACGAAGGGTCCCATCGATAATCAAGAAAAGTACTCCTATCGCCAGATGATGATGTGCCACGTCAGTTAATGGGAAAATTTGAGAGGTGTTTTGATAAATATTACCACTAAACGTTAGCATGGCGGTCCCACTCCCTACAGGGGTTCCAAATACATGAGTAGAAGAGTCGGGAGCCTGTGCATATGCCTGTAAATCCCCTGTTAAGAGAGGTACTATGCCATTTGGATGAGGTAAAGTTGTAAGCAGATTATCCCCCCGAACATGAATACCTCTAGATTCTGGGATTGCTATATGAATTAAATGTCCACTTCAACTTAGAGAACCACATCCTGCAAAATAGAGCAAATCTTTTAAGAAATATAAATTAATAAAGTATTTGAATAAGGGAGCTATAAGGGCAAACGAGAGATAAGCCGAAGATAGGTTAAAAAGTTTAAAAGACCCTAAAAATAGTTGATTTGTTCAGATAAGTCCCTGGACGGAGAGCGATCAATTGGGCGATAGATTAGCTTCCATATCGGAATCGTTCGCATCTTCTTTTACATCAAAACCGGGGATTTCTCCTCACAACTCCCTAGAAAAACCTAAGCTTAAAACGCTCTTCGAAGTTCACTGCGACACTGGGGTTGGTCACTCGGGAGAAACCGGACCTAAAATCTGCAAAACTAAAAGAAAAATTCCACCCAAAAAACAGCCCAAAGCCGCGTTTAACAAATCTTCGGTAGAACGAAACCCAATAGTGAACCATCAATTAAATAAACCACAAGTTAAATAATTCAAACTGCTTCAAGTTGAGGAGGCTCCTTCACCAACAGTTTTATTAGACCAAAAATCCGAATATATTCTGGATAAAGCATCTCCAAAATGCGGATCTCAAATTTGGTGAGCGACGGGCCGAATTTTGGTTGGCAACAACTCCCATTGTGTAAAATTTCCTTGATAGGTACTTAAAGTTAAAATCCCTGCAGCTCAAAACAAAATCAAGGCTAATTGAACGAGATGCGATCGGAAGATTTGTACAATAACATTGCCTTCAGGCATAGTGGATGGAAAATCATTTACTTGAGACAATCTATTTCATAGCCTTTGAGTGGTACTTAGTTCAGAAGTGACAGTTATATCTTTACCTTTACTTTTTCTAAACCAAGGACCATCCTTCTTTTTATCAGGATCCGACTTAGGATCCTTAGTGGTAGGCTCCGACTTTGGCCCCTGCTGACTACCCACAAGAATGGTCAGTTGGTTGGGTCCTTCGTTAGTTAGAACAAACCGCGTCCTAGAATTAGGCCATAATACCTGAGGGACATAATCTCAAGATCATCCCCCGACCTCTCACTCCTGAGGGGGCAGCTTGCCCCCCAGGGACCCCCAAATAACAAGGATCGGCGTATAGAGAAACATATCTAGAAAAGGCTCGTTTTTTTCATTGAGCCCAACCTGAAAATCCCTATTACCAAGAAGAAAGGACGGCAGCCGAAAAGTACCAGGGTTGACTTGATTAGGTGGATAAGCTTTTAGAACAGAGTAGGGACCCTCCGTCGTCTTTATTATCCTAAACTTAGCCTCCGCCTGAGGAGGAACCTCACCCTCCTGACCGTCCGGAGAAGGAACTTCGCTCTCCGTCTTGGAATACAAACGAGATTCGAGATAGTCTTTCGGAGGAATAGCCGCAATAGTAATACCAACAGAGTCTTCTTTGTCACGGAAAAACGTTATCTTTTTCACAAGTTCCTCCGGCAGCCAAAACTGATGGTGATGCGAGTCTTTATCCCCTGTCGGGTTTGAAAGAGGGGAGACGCTCAAAACATAGCGGGAACCTACCCTTGTCTGTTCAATCCTAAGATTAGCCTGCACATGATCACGACTAATCTTAGCCTCCTCACCGTTGTGAGGAGAAACCTCTCCCAACCGACCGTCCGAAGGCGGAACCTCCTCCCCGTCCGTAAACCTAAAAGTCAATATGCTGTTTTCCTTAGGCATAATTGCAGTATGAGAAGGCTCAGATACCACTAAATTAAAAGTTTTTCTGAAACCTTTTTTAGAGAATTCATATACTTCGTCCCGCATTTGTTCCAGGCTTCACATGTAGGGAATATATAAAAGTCTATGAAAAAACTTACTAATAAAAATCTTTTGACTCCGCGAATTAGTAAAGTAAACTCATAGATTAAATGGTTAACACGTTTTAATAAGCTTTGGACCAGGATCTGGAATCGGCTCCAGACTAGGATTTACAATCTTAATAGGTGGGATAGGTTTTGCTTTAATATCAACTTTTTTGTCAGACTGTCGTAGTCAAGGATAAATTGAAGAGCCTTTCTGTCTAACCCATTCATAGAATCCTGCTATGTTGAATAGATAACAAAACAGATAAATTTCTTACTAAAAAAACTCTTTTGATTCATCAAACTAACATAGTGAACTTACAGAGCAAGCGGTTTCCGCGTTTATCGTGGACTTGTTGTGTAAATTATATGAACACAAAACAACCTTACCTTTATATGATCAAACAGATTTGTAAACCGGAATACAGACTAACATTCCTACAGTATTGGTAATTAGTTTTATTACACCGATCCTTAGCCGTTTGCCAAATCTTATGGAAATCTTATGGAAAAATTAGTGCTATATTCATAAGCAGATAATACTAAGACTGAAAAGCCCCTATCAAAATAATATTTTCGTAACGCTAACAAACATAGAAAACTCAAAGTTTTAAATCGAAAATTAAACATAAAAGTTAGTCTTTTTTCCACTCGTAAAAGGGATTTTTGTCATCTATTTGTGGATACACAATGGCATCCATCTCAATATCCTCTTTTATAGGTTTAGGAGCTACTAAACTGCGTGGTTTAATATCAAAAACTAAGAGAATTCTATGTTTTTCAAATTTTGCAGTATCTACCCGTTCTAAAAATGTGGCTACAGGCATCTCCACAAAACGGTTAAATGTTCGAATTAATGGCCTTGCACCGAACCCCATTTGAAAACCAAAACGCATAATAAATTCTTTATAATGAGGTGTAAGATAAAAGCTGAAATTTTTATTAATGCCCTTCAATTTCGCCCGGTATTTATTCGACAAAATCTCTAATATAGTAGCAAGATCATAAGGATTTAAATCTTCAAAGACGATTACGTTATCGATTCGGTTTAAAAATTCAGGTCTAAAAGTGTCGTTCATCGCATTTTGCACTTTCAGTTCTTTTTGTGGAAAATCTTTATAAAACGCTTTTAAAAAAACGTCAACCTCCGCATCTTCTGCAGCTTCCTCAAGTTTGGCTGTTTCATTGCCTTTTTTACTAAAAGATAAGTCTTGATGCTCCTTAAAGTCAAAAAAAAAACTTTCCGGAATATTTAAAGGTAAGGGGTTTTTTTCTAATTCATTTTGGGTTCTCGAGCTCTTTTTTTTTCTTCTTCTCATAGCCACTGTTTATCCAAATTTTATGTACTAAATAACTTTACCCTTGATTTGTGATTTGAATCAAATTAAAACTACTTATAGCGAACTACCACTGAACCAAAGGCACCGAGGTAAGATATTAACCTTAAGATGTTCCTAACATTTCATCGATACGATGTAAAAGCAGGGAGTTCTTCTCTTTCAACAGGCGTTTTACGGCTAACAAAACTGGGATCGGAAATGTTTGAGCTTATTTGCACGTCCACATCAGAAAGCTCGACTTCTGTAATGTCAAAGATCAGAGGATACTCAATTATACGAATCGGTCTGTCCGGATTCTTAACAAAAGCAGACTGAATAACAGAACCTTTAGGTTTAAACAATACAGTCACCGCATATCAAAAGTCCTTCTCGTGATAAAGCATAAAAATTCATACTTGAATAAAATAAAATAATACGAAACTGTAAGCACCCCTTGTAATCATCTGTAACTCATTGCCTTCCGGTAGTAGATCCATATTCAGAGAAAGGTCAAAATGATTATTTAAAGCCGCTAATCAGATTAAATTACTGATAAATAATAAACAAAATGCGGTAAGGGGATCATAACTATTGCCTAAAATTTCAAATGTTCTCTTAATATCTTTTCGCTGGTGGTTATAAATTTTCATTTTCTTTCGGTTTCGTAAACGTAACATAAAGCAAACACGATTGATTGAAACCCAAGTTTCAAAAGTTAAAGTCGAGGTAGTGGAAAAATGTAAACTTTGAAGTTTTTATTATACCATTATACCCAACTACAACTTTTTTCTAAAATTTGCGGGACACCTTTGAGCGCCGTACTATTTAAGCTGACACTAAGCTATCACTGAAATCAGAGTATAATCTCATCGATGCTTTAGATCACCAATAAAATCCCCTAAGATGTCTTTGTATGATAAAAGCAGTAAACTAGCTGCCAATTACGTTAAATGTAATCAAATTACACTGTAAGCATATTTCCCTTATTTCGTTGATCAACTCAGACCTCTACCCGAAGCTCCCAAACATCTATCCAAATAATTCCAAAAGTGTAGGGAATGCCCATCAAGACCATAATTTACCCAGAAACTTTAGGCTTTCCACGCACCAGGAACACATAATTGAATCGTTCTTATGTAATTAATATTTATAGTTCTGTGCTCCTCGTAGGTCTTTGTTTCCTATACTTATTCTTTTGAAAATAACGTTTCTGTAAGCGACTTATAATAAGACGTTTTACAGCTTTTTCATTAGTTTTAAATGCAAAATATTCCTCCTTCGATAATAAATTATTAGGAATCAAGCGATTAGCGATAGACTTAGAATAAGTTGTGTCCGATAATTGCGTAGGTATGTAGGTTCTTTTTTCACTATCTCTTTCTCGAAAAAAGAAAAAATTATATCACTCGTGATCCGCCACATAACCTTCTTCGATAATTTCCCCCGCTAAATAGACTTGATCCTCCCCATAAATTTCTAAAAGCTCTAGAAGCTCGTCTTCGTCTATTTCAGGAGGCGCGGCCGAAGGATCTGGATGTTCGAACATAGCCATATTTTCCATATCTAAATCTTCTAAGTTTCGTTTCCCTGGTACGTTAGCTTTACGTGGATAGCCGACATTGGTGGTAAAAATAACAATAGTATTGGAAAAATCAACACTTGCCCCAGATCGATCTGTTAAGCGTCCATCATCTAAAAGCTGAAGCAACAAAGTGGAAATACTAGGGCTAGCTTTTTCAAATTCATCAAATAAAATAAGAGCGTAAGGATTTTTTAAAACGGCATTAGTTAATTCGCCCCCTTCTCCATACCCTACATAGCCGGGAGGCGATCCGATCAAACGTGCATCGCTACCCTCGGACTTAAATTCACTCATATCAAACCTAATCATATTTTGATCACTTCCAAATACTTGAGCTGCTAAAGCTTTTGCAAGCTCTGTCTTTCCGACCCCAGTCGGTCCTGCAAAAAACAGACTAACAATAGGTTTATTTTTATTTTGAAACCCCAAATTAATGGTATTTAAAATAACACTCAGCGTCCGCACAGCTCTTCGCTGCCCAATTACCCGTAAAGATAGGGTATCCATAATTTCCGATATAGGTGGATTTGTTTTCTCTAGATTTAGCTGAGAATAAGTCAGGGTAGATTCTTCAATAATAGTTTGCACTAGAAACCCTCTAGGAAAAAAAAAGTATTCCCCCAAAAGGTCATTAGCTTCCATTAGAGCTGTCTTCTTATATAAATTCAATTTCTGTTCTAGATGATAACAATCCAACGCAAGTGCTTCTACAAGTGAGACACTCGACTCATAAGGTACTTCTAAAGGGTTTAAATAAGAACACTCATAAATCGGTTTATAGTTTAATAATTCTGAAGTTGTAACGGCAAGTTGCGGCCTAACTACTAGAGCATAGAGAGGCAGTTCTACATCCCAACAAAACGTAAACATATCAAGCGCAAATGCATACTCCTCTACAAATGGTTTTAAAATTAATACTTGTAATTTAACTCACAAATAAATCCGGAATTTTGCTACACTTATATAAAATAATCTGATTACTCTTTCAATCTCCTCACATGGATATAGTTGGTATTTGGTAGCAATTTCCACGGCATATTTTACGACTTGAGCATTTATGAATGTATTTCCAATCCGCACATATTTAGTTTTCATATTTTTTAGTGCTTCGTCAAACATATCCGCTGTTGCCGCTGCTAAAGGTACTTGATGCACAGTTTTTAGAAAATGCGATTTGTGAGATACATAATTGTGAAAATCTTGATCTGTTATTGTTCCTACAATCTTACAATTATAATGAGAATTAAGGGTAAAACACCAGTTCGTAAACGTCGCTTCTTCGGGGTATTCAAACTGTTCAAGCCACTCTCACTGAAAAAGTTTTCCAATATCTGGAATAAATAAAATTTTGTTATAGTACATGTTTCGAATATCTGCGGGTAAATTATTGAACTTTTCAAAAAAATGGAACGGATTTGCACGTTTAAAGAGAGTTTTAGGATCCACAAACAGTACATGTTTTTGTGTCATTTCAGAAGGCATATCGCCATGATTTCACCTTAAATAAGTATTTTCTAAAAATAGCTCTCCATCATCACCCGTAAATGTTTGGATAAAAAAATTAGATTTATCCCTAGCCCTTAGGGTGGAAATTAACTCTCTTCTGCGACTCGCATGAGCCATAGACTTTAACTTCGAGACTGAGCAAAACGGGGTTGGGGGACGTTTCAAAATTTTAGCTCACGGTAGCCCATAATAATCACAGACAGAATTATAATCTTTGATGTAGGCAATACCCTTTTGCACAAACGCATACTTTTCATTTGAACAAAGTATACCTCGACAAATGTTTTGTACACGAACTTCTAAATTTGCCGCAAGCGTCCGAAAACGTATAAAAGCGTATACCTCACACAAAATCTCTGACATCTTCCGAGGTACCAAAAACGCTGCATAATTTTTTAAGTATCGATATTTATCCCTTAAATTCTCTAATCGGTAAGCTTGTAAATTTTCTTTTAATCACTGGGTTACATCATCCTTTAAATTAGACTCAGATTTGACTGCTCTTGCTATCGATGTTAGAGCGCGCATCTCCTTTTCTGCAATTGAAACTTTTCATTTGCTGAACGCTTTCAGTTTCAATTTCAGTTTCTTTATAAATAACCGACCCTCAATAACCAACTTCCTAAATCCTCTCCCTTTAAATTGACGTTCTCGTCTAATCTGCTTTGACACGCAATATTGAAAGTAATATCGAGCTTTGTTAAGATCCTTTTTTATTCCCTTTTTTCTTACGTAATATTGTTTTTTTAACATTTTTAATATGAGACGTCGATTTTCTAATTGTATATTTTCTGGGTTCGTTAATTCTAATGCTCTCTTTTTAAGTTGACCCATTTCAGCCTGTACACTTCGTGATTCCACTTGATAAAAATCCAAACCTAAATCTTCACAAATCATCCAGAGACCGCGCGGAGCACAATAAACTCATAAACTAAACAACGTCATACACGTAATGTTCACTTGTAAATCTAAGCGTTCCAAGAGAGTTGTTGACAATCTTCTGAATTGTTTACTAAGCGGCGTCTCTGGGGGTAGAATCTTCGTGGGCAACTTGGATCTTCGGGCCTTTCCAAATTTTTTAATAACTTTGTTAATATCTTTGTCTAAATTTTCTTTGATATAGGAAGTAAATTTTTTTACAGAACAACCAAAAACGCCAGCTAATAATGAAAGCATGTAACTATCTCTCTCACAGAGAAACCGCAGAAACATTCTATGTTCTAACCTTCGAGTTCTGGGTAATGATTTCAAAAGCTTGAGACAGTCTAATAAAGCTGTTGCATGACCATACGCCACTTGATCCGGAAGCTTTGGTTTATGATTTAATAACATTTTTTTAGTTAAAATATCTGTTATAAAAAACGATGGGAAAAGTTTACACGTCTAACCTATGTGAAAACCTACTCCCAATTCCGACTTTAGAGCAAATCATTTCGTTTTATATTTATTTAGAGAAAAGAACACTTAATTAGCGAATTGGCTTCATTTGAAGAACTCATTCAAACTCACGATCAATCCCCCTTTCAGTACCCACAAATTCTGACCGTGCACGTCCTGCATGCCATCAATGTCCAACTAATAAAAAGAATCCGAGGAAAAAGTGTGAACATGTTAATCACGACCGAGGTGATACATAATTGACTGAATTAATCTCAGTAGCAACCCCTCCGACTGAATTAATCGATCCTAACGGAGCATGGGTCATATACTCAGCTGCGCGTCTTTCTTGTCATGGCTGCACTTCTTTACATAGTTTATAAACATCTAACCCATTAGGACCTCTTAATGGTTCGATCCAAGGGGCCCTCATATCTCAAAACCGCATTGTTTCCCCACCTAAAATAATTTCACCAGTTGGAGATCGCATTAAATATTTTCCTAACCCTGTGGGCCCTTGTGCTCCCATAATATTTTCACCTAACTTTAGATCACGAACTAAAAATGTAAAAGCCTGGGCTTGTGACGCTTCTGGCCCCGTCGGTCCATAAAACTCACTAGGATAAGCTGTATTATTATATCAAGCATAGAGTGAAGCTGTTAATCCCATGATAGATAAAGCAGCCAAACTGTAAGACAAGTAGGCTTCTCCGGATCAAACAAACCATCAATGGAGCCAAATTCAAGGATAAGAGGCAATATGTCAGAAGGATCCTAGTAAACAGAGAAAGCCGACTCAAATATGTCCCCCGATAATATCTTCCATATTATCCACACCTACTATTCACCCTTCGCCACCGAACGGTGATCGAATTAAATATTTGAAAATCCGTAGAAAGTTAATACTAGGATGAATGATGGGCCGTACATAACCACCCCCAGGAGCTCACGTGTCATAAACGCCATGCGTATAAGCTCATCAAACTAAAGTCAAAGCCCCTAAACCTAACATACCTAGATGATAGCCCAGAATAGTCGTCATACGACTCTTGTCCGACCAATAGTATCCATATTGACGAGCAAGACCCGGAACAAATTCAAGACACGCGGGACCGTAGAGGGAATGATATACCCCACCATAACCTAATACCGCGGATGCAATTAAATGGATGGTTCCAATGTGAAAATAAGGCATAGTATCTTTAATTTCACCATACACACCTACACCAAACCCAAGGGTTGCTAAGTGCGGTAATAAGATAAAACCTTGTTCATACAAAGGTTTTTCGGGAATATAGTGAGATACTTCAAACAGAGTCATACCTCCAGCTCATAACACAATTAGACCTGCGTGAGCTACGTGTGCCCCTAATAATAAACCAGAAAGATCAATTAATCTTGCATTACCCGCCCACCAGGCATATCCAGTATCCTGAATAGTCTGTGGCGCCTGTGCAAATTGTTCATTATAATCTAAAATAACTTCAGCCAAATCCTCAGCCTCATCCTTCATTATAGGCCTTAAAAATTCGATATCTTCATCTGTACGATGTTTTAGTACATTTAACTTTTCCTTTAATTTAAATTTTGAACCGATAGCGTTTATAAACTTCATCCGTCAGGATAGAGTTTAAATTTGTTTATAACTCGAATTGCATGGTCTAAAGACAACAACGTTTACTTAACTTTTTTCCTTTTAGGTGTACGGAGTCCACTCAATGCCTTTTATTAGTAAATTAAAAAACTCTGATTAAGATATATCAATCTTGAGCCTAAGACATAAGGTAAAATTTAGACTCGGTTTCGTTTATACTTCTCCGAAAAACTATCGAAAATTTGTTAGAGAGCATTTCCGCGAGGTAAAACTTCCTCTGGGAAAATGAAATTTTCATGAGGTTGGTCCTGCATAGCCATTCAAGCACGGATTCCTTCATTAAGCAATATATTTTTGGTATAAAACGTTTCGAATTCAGGATCTTCGGCTGCTCGTAACTCTTGAGACACAAAATCGTATGCCCTTAAATTTAAGGCCAGACCAACCATCCCAAAAGCAGAAGTTCATAAGCCAGTTACCGGTACGAATAACATAAAGAAATGTAACCAACGCTTGTTAGAAAAAGCTACTCCAAAAATCTGAGATCAAAAACGATTTGCGGTTACCATTGAATAAGTCTCTTCTAATTGCGTTGGGCTAAAAGCACGAAAGGTGTCATACGACACACCATCTTTATATAAGGTATTTTGTACAGTCGCTCCATGGATGGCAGACAATAACGCACCTCCTAAAATACCTGCGACACCCATCATATGGAAAGGATTCAGTGTTCAGTTATGAAACCCTTGAAAGAATAGTAAAAATCTAAAAATGGCAGCCACTCCAAAACTTGGTGCAAAAAATCAACTCGCTTGACCTAAAGGATAAATTAAAAAGACAGATACAAAAACTGCAATTGGACCGGTGAAAGCAATTGCATTATATGGACGAACCTGCACTAACCTTGCAATTTCAAATTGTCTTAAACAAAATCCTGCCAACCCTAAGGTCCCATGAAAGGCGATAAAATTTCATAAACCTCCAACTTGATACCATCGAGTTAAAAGTCCCTGAGCTTCGGGACCTCAAGGTAATAAAAGCGAGTGCCCCATGCAATTAGCCGGCGTGGATACAGCAGCAGTTAAAAAATTACAACCTTCTAGATAGCTAGATGCTAGACCATGAGAATACCAACTTGTTACGAAAGTAGTACCCACAAATCATCCTCCGACCGCCAAATAAGCGGTCGGAAAAAGCAATAATCCGGATCAGCCAACAAATATAAATCTTTCCTGCTTTATAAAATCGTCCAATAAATCAAAGGTGTCATTATTCAATTTATAGTAAGTGTTGAAAAAGTCGAAATTTGCAGTTATCTTTTTGGACGAAACAGTTTTCAGACTGAAACAAAACTGTTTCGAGTGAAAAGAATACTGTGTAGCTTTTTTAAATTTATTTACGACACATAGAAACCTGTCTACTATTTATGAACTTTAAGGCTTAGCAAAAAAGTCCCCTTTGATGAAAGAATGATTCATTGATAGACCGGTCCATAGAAGTTGCTACCTAGATGTTATTAAGCTAGTCAGAAAAGCATTAAAATAACTTCACGTTTAAACGTCGAGACACGTAAGGTGTTTTATATGATGGCTTAAAAAAATTCCTTTCACTGCCCAATTTCTTGAAAAAAAAATAAACTGACGTAGCTTTGACCAATTTGTAAGGATGTAGGATTTCTTCCAAAAATGATGGAACTCAAAGTCTACCATATCTCCTCGCCTTAATAAGAGACATTCTATACGGTAAAGGTTCTAAAAACATTACAGAAGACATTGCTCTTCACCGTTGTTGCCCATTAACTTGGGTAGGAAAATAAAGTTTTTTATTTGCATGTAAAAAAAGTTTTGTCGGTCCAACTCTTTCGTCTAGTTTGTTGGGTAGCACTCCTGTAGGTCTAACACTTTTGAGCAAAATTCCCGCCCCTCCCTTTAACGTACGCTCCGAGTTGAAAATAGTACATCTTTCCTTCTCAAGAGGACCCTTAAATATTCTTAGTCTCGTTTGAAGTTGAGATGGTCTAACTCGAATCAACCGAAAAGCTTCAACCTTCGCATTATATAATGATACGCTGAGAGGTTCAAAATGTTTGAGTAAAAACTGGCTGGGTTTGGTTCAACCAATGCGTGATCAATTATCGAAATTTTTAACTAGTGAATAACGATTTCCCCTCAAGTATAAACCCTCGTAAACTGTAGGACGCTTTACTAAAAACGTTGCATCTTGAAAAATCGCTAGGTAATTATTTTCTAAATTTACTGGGTGAGATAACCATGTCTGCACAAGATAAAAGAATTTTTTATCGTGAAAGGGTCGAAAATGATACTTGGTATAAGGATGGAATTTTATAGAACATCCTATTTCCGAAACTTTTTTTGGTCGACAATTTCCATCTCAGTTGCGCCAACCAAATCATCTTAAGCAGAAAAATTTTTGCTTAAAATTAATTGCAGGAACAAGGTGAGATACTCATGAGAGTTGCGGACTTGTATATTTTTTGTGTAAATAAAAGAACCTTTGGAAAATCGAGGGACCCTCTACTTTATACCATTTTTTTTTTGCGCTCTTACTTCATCCACCAACGGCCTTCGGATCAGGAGCAATCAGCTGTCCATCCAAAGTTTGTTTCCGCATGAAAGAGAAGATAGTTTGAGAAGCACCCTGAAATGTTATACGCCCATAAAATTTTTTAGAAGAATTAGATTTAATAAACCAATTGGGAAATACCAGAGACTTCCATTGTGGGAAAAGAGACACCTTGTGGTTTCGGGTTAGCGAGAAACTATTTGGTATACGTAAGGGTAAATGTGGGGGTTCTCCCGGCCTTATGCTGGCTCGAATTCTTTTCGTTTTAGGAACATGCGCCATAAATTTAAATATATACTTGCGCTGAAATTTTTGAAACCAATTCGAGACATATTGATATTGAGCTTTATAGTATGTGTTTTTCACTAACTGAAATAAAGTTAAAAGGCCATGATTGTGTATCCGTAAGAGCATTCGAGCTTTTTGAAAATATAAGCTATAAAACCTCTGATAACTACTAATCAAATCTTTTAACTGGCCAATGTTATAAAAGTTTGGCAATAGGTTTTTTGTCGTTGGAGCAACGACGAAAAATCTGTGTCTTTGGTACTGAAACGTTTTCAATACAATAAAAAAATTAAAACATAACGCATTTAAACAATTTTGCTGAATGGTAATTGTGCGAACTGCAATAAACGTTCGAATTCTCCTTTGCCGTACTAGTTTTTCAGCTTCACTCCGTAAAGCTGCAAACCGTTCCACGGCATTTCTGTAAGGCTGATTATTTTTAAATACAGTTCGAGTCAGTTCCTGACACCACATATTTCCGTAAGAATGCAAATCCTGCACCCGAAATGTTACAGGGTTAACTACATGTCCTATAAACCCATAACAAAAGAACTTAGTATAACGCACCATCTTTATGCCGAAAATTCAACGTTCTAACGTTCGAAAATGAACAACTTTATTTTGCTTAAAAGCACCAATTCCTGTGGATTAAGTTTCAAATGTTGTCTGTAAATATAATTTCTTTTTAAACCGAGTTGTTTTAACACCCATCGCCAATTTTCCTCACGGGGTTAGAGGCGCCGTACGACCAATCCCTGCTTTCCCAGTACCTCCGCCGTGTGGGTGATCCACTGCATTCATAGCTGTTCCACGTACAGTTGGTTTTTTATGCTTCAAAATATTTAACCCGGCTTTCCCCAACCGACAAAACTTATGATTAAAATTACTTATGCGCCCTCGCATGGCTCGACATGAATTAGAGATAATACGAGTCTCTTTTGAGGGTAAACGTACGACTGTAAACTCAGTGGAACGCGAAACTAAGATAGCTAAAGTTCCGGCTGCTCGTGCAAACACAGCACCACCAAAGGGAACTAGCTCAAGACAACAAATTTCACTACCCACTGGAAAGTACTCCAATTTTGTTACATCCCCAACATTCACAATTGTCTGTTTATATGTCAGCTCGACAATTTCCCCCGCTTTACTTTTATTTGTAGCAAGCACATAAGTAAAATTACCATATTTAAAATTTTTATTTAAAATTACGAGAAGTGCAACAAAACTTGTTCGGTAAGGATCATACGATACCTCTTTAACAACACATAAATATGGATATAAGGGACTTCAACTAAAATTAATTCAGGTAAAATTTTGTTTCGTACCTGAACACCTCTTACGCGTAACTTTGTGCCCTCGAAAATCTAAACCCAAACGTCTAATTTGATGAAAACGCAGAGATTTATTTAGACTATGGCCGTTAATTTTCCAATACCTGTAATTAACGCCAATACGATGACGAGTACCTGGCGTACGCGGATTAAAAAAATGCAAGCCTACGGTTTGTGTTTTAAGTACCATTTAATAACATAACGTGTCCTTTAACTTTAACTAAAAAAAAAAATCAACTTAACTTCTGCTTCCTCAAACCTTGACTAGCCTTTAGATAAGTTTATATTTCGGTACGCCACATTTTACTATTTTTTCTTCTTTTTCTTTTTTTTATCTTTACTCAAATGATTCGTAGGTTTCCTAGTGCCAATAAAGGCTCCTAATTTGTACCCAATTTTCAAATTTGTAATACTTATTGGAAAACATTTTTTCCCGTTGTACAAGTATACCACCCGGTCTAATAAAAATGGTAATATTACGGATGCCCGGCCAAAGGTAATGAGTTTTCGAGAATTTTCATTACGCGGTTGAAGATGTTTTCATAAATCTTTTGTCAGAAAGGGACCTTTTCATTCTGACCTTGCAGTACGAGACATAATCATAATCACTATAATGATGGAACCACTTAACTTCTTTTTACAAACGTAAAACACCGCAAACCTTCGAAGTCCTATGCCGATTCAAAATTGGCCGTCAGAGGAATAGGTAAAGAGAGATAAAAATATTTTACTCGCGGATTCTTTTTGACACGAGCACTATTTATTTTTCGGGGTTTTATACCACTAAAAAAATGGACAAACTGCGTTACACTAGTTTTATCTAATCCTTTAAAAACGGACAGCTTCAGCTTATACCGTCTTACACGGACTACCATATCTCAAAGTGTTAAATCCTCATACTTTTCGATCGATTGGCACGTTCTAACGAATTTTAGTTTTTTATTTCCTCAAACTTTATTTTGAACCTTATCTTTATCATAACCAAAAGCAATACAGGGAATCACAAAAGGATACCACGCTTTACCAAGATTGTTTAAAGGTTCCTTTCGAACTCTTACAAGGGGATTAAGACTGAGTCAGGCTAAAGTGCGGAATTGTTTAGAAAGTACTTTGCCGGTTCAACGACCAAAAAATTTTTGATTTCAAGAGTAATACGAAGAGACAAGTCATAATTTTCGACCTGCAAAAGTCTTTTTATTGTATATAGACTTAGTAAGACCCCATCATGTATCCGATCTAGGACCTCCGCCGAAATACGTAAATCAATATGAAGGAACTTGATAATTATCAGGATTATGATAACTTGATTGATAATATTCTACCTTCAGATAAAAGAAGGGGTGACTCTCCTTTATAAGTTTTAATAAATAGGGGAAGAATTTTTGCCCTCCCTTTAAACGCCTGAAAAAACAATCGTGTTTAAAAAATTTCAACATGTCATTAAAATTCGTAAGCCCTAAGTCCACTACAGAAAATACAAACCCTTGGCACCATCGAATAACTCGCAGAACATCTTTTCCGAAAAATGGCAAATTGACGCAACGATTTAAGCCCTCCATGAGTCTAAACGGATAGGTATTTAAGAGAAGTTTGTAACGCTGTTCAACAAGCACAAAGTGATATCCTACGGATCATCAACGATTTGTCAATAGTGAACTCGGGTTGTTTAAGGTTTGTCGAAAACTGATTAGCAACAGACTAGTATAACGGTTTCCAATAGACGTATTTGATATTAAACGAAGTATCACAGCTCCAAGAAAAAGCAATAGCCCTCCGAACCTACCAACAACTTTGTAAAATAAGTTCTCTCATACTTGTAAAGATTCGTCCAAACCTTTTGTAGAGTGGAGATAAAATCTGAGCTTATAATCGTTAAAATTCATATACCTCGAACGAAGCTGAAAAACCATAACTCGGAAAACAGCAGTCTCTACAGGATATAATGGAAAAACCTGCTGTGCTACAATCTTTAATAGTACAGACCAAAAAATTTGAACATGCTTTCCAGTGTATAACGAAAAAAGTGCCGTATTCCATACTGCATTCCATACATTATACTTTCCTAAAAAATGTGGCGGTATTTGAAACACAAAACAGCGTAAGGTTTGTTTGCGAAACGAATTTCCTGAACACAGTAGTAAGTCCATAGTGGGCTTGAGGTATAATCATGCTTTACCCTCTAGCAGGACCGCAAAAAATTGTAAGCTAAAACCAAAATTTACTGTACTTGCTTCTCCTTGCCGCACCCACCCGAAAAAAGACTCCGCTATATTACTTGTTAAAATATGGAAGACTTCATCTGTAATTTGTTGCAATATCGAAACTAGATCACCTTCGGCCAAGCTCTGGTCCAGTGTCATTCATTCCAAAGTTTTAGCAGTATCCATCTGATCGTTTTGTTTTTCAGGATTGCTATCCTCCCGTGTCTCATATTTAGTATTTTCCAGGTTATAATCACAACTATCTGAAATGTTCGTCATAAAAATCTCACAAAAAGTCTCCAATTGCTCAAGTGAGAAATTCATAATCCGTTGTAAAATGTCTATACATATTTCATCTTTAGCGTTATGTTTAGGCGTATTTACCCCACTATCTTCTTCAGATTTTTGTAAATCGTCCGAAATATTTAATAACTGGCTTAGAAATTTTTTAGGAAGCTGCGGACTACCAGAACTGGAAGTGCCGCTCCCTTCCTCACTATCCGCATTAGTTTCCGTTATTTCGGACTCACTGCCGGACATAGAGTCTTCGGCCTTTTCTGGAATCTCTTCCTTAAGTCGAGATAGTTGTTCCTCACTATCAGGAATCGATGTTTCGTCCTTTTTTAAACTATCTACCGCACTGCCGGACATAGATTCTTCGCTATTTTCTACACTCTCTGTATCAATAGTCTTTATTACTTCTTTATTCCCTAAAATATTTTCCTGGGCCAATTCTTCGCTATCCCAATTGATATTTTTATTAAAACTGTAGATTTCATCGAGAAAGGTTGCTAAACAATCTACGGTATCATCACCTCCCACATTAAACTTTGGACAAAAAATAATATGTAGGTTCTGGCTAACCGACTCGAAACACAAATAATGAACAAAAAGTTTACGTCATTTATAGCTATAAGACAAAAAATTCTTGAGAAAGTAATCTAACTCCAGAGAAAAATTAGTTTCTTTGAAAAAAGTACCGGACAATAAATTTACAAGAGTTTCTGCCTCATTGAGCTCACTAGAGATCTGATCTAAAAGCGTTTTGAATTCTAGACTAAACACATCTTTAATTGGAGAAAACTCGTTTGATAAACTTCGGTTCGATTGATGCCGCCATTTTAAACTAGTACATGGATCAGATCAAAAAGAACTACAATTTTTTTTTACCAAGGAACTGAAATTATTATCCTTAAAGGTAATTTGATAAGACAAAATTTTCCTCGCTTTAAACCGACGGGCTAGTAACATTTTTTTCCGATTTTTTTCAAAATAAGTTCACCCAGAATGATTGGCTTTACTTAACCGTTTAGATACACGTTCTTGAGACTTTAAAACCATTAACAGATTTTTATAAACAACTGGAAAACAGAAACTAAATTCGCTCATAACTTTCATGAATCACATTCTTCTTAAAAACCAAGTCCATTTTTGAGGGCGGATTCGTGGGAAGCGTTCAGCTAAAACTACCGACGTTGTTATAAAAAGACTGGATAACAAACATACCAAACGTTTAAACCGTGTTAATAGACCTCCTCAAAAAGTTAATTTACCTCTAAAGGAGGATAACTTCAGTCAAATCCGTTTTGATAATGAGGCACAAGATTGAGTTTTTATCGTGATAAAGTATCCATATAAGGTTATTACTGAAACGGCTTTTTTTAAAAAAATATGAGCTTTGTAAAACATCTTAATATTTAAAAAAAATTCTATCTGAAAGAAATAAGCAGATTGTAACCATAGACTGGAACTTTTAAACTGGCCAAACTTCCACCAAAATTTCCTTCCTCGACAAAAAGGCCTAGTTAATATCTTTGTAAAATTGTACCAATTCTGTATGATACGTCTAAATGCTGTTTGTTGCGATAAAATTTCCTCCATTTGAGTTCGTAATAAAAACAAAATCAAGCAGGGTTGGTTAGGAAATGAAGGCGTTATATACTTTATATCTTGAAAACCTTTACTAAGTTGAAAGGGGAGTAAAACTTTCAAACCAAATCCTTCTACTTTTATCTCTAAAAAAATTGGCCGTTACATACGGTCCTAGAAATCCTCTATACTTAAAGAGTAAATTGAATATAAGAACTTTGACTGATATCAAGTAGAGTAACCGTCTTGAGATCCCTGTAGCAATAGTTCAAATGATCTTGTTTATGTACTTTAGCTGGTAAACTTAGTCTTTTTATACGACGATGTATACGAGACCGAAAAAAGTAGAATTTTTTTCTCTTCCGAATAAGAAAACGCTCTGGAATATTCAACCTAGCCCTTTTACTAGCTTCAATCTGTAAAATCTGGGTAGAAGACCCCAACCAAGGTTTTGCCCAACAGAATATTGAACCGCGCACAGAACGATTGCAAAGCACATGATTTTTTGGCTTGTTAAAACAACTAATTAATAAAAAGTTTTTTTTTTTTCACAGAAGGAACATAAACGCTCTTATTCATTCTTTTCGATTAAACACATAATTTCTTTTATGGCTTTTTGGACCAAAGACCCTACCACCTTTTTTAGAAAATACTGTTCGAAAACTTCCATGGCGTGCTCGGCCAGATCCTTTCTGAGGCGAACGTTTTTTCCCCGAGGCTTTAACTTGACTTCGGGTCAAAGTTGAACTAAAACATCAGAATTTATAATTGTACAATTCGTAACGAAAAGCTTTTCACAAGCTTAAAGACAGTATCTTTCCCATTAATAAATGTTTTAAATTACTAGGTTTTCAAGGAAAAATAATTGAAAGATTCGCTTCAATTAATGGCCTGGCCTGTGATTTTAAACCTTTTAAGGAAGACTTTGTCATCAAAGATAACGAGTATACATGTTCACAGATTGATCCTGTACTCACTTCCTCCTCAGACCATTCTGGTATTTCTGGACTTACGGATGTTTCTGGAAGTACGGGTTTTGCTTTGATTAATATGGTCCAAAATACTTCGACCCCGGAGAATGTCAAAAACTGTTTTTTGTAGAATATTCGAGAACATCAAAACAGCAGTTTTGCTGAAATTTGTTCTAACGAAAATCCCAATCCAAAATTCCAACGGGCGATTATCTTAGAGGCTATCCGCCACCGGATTTTTTTCAGCACAAAATCCTGCACTTGTATCAAATTATTGACAGAAATGAAATTATGATAATTTTCTGGAAACTGAAAACAGTATCTTTTAGAGCATTTTCAATTTGTTATTTTATATTTAAGATTACCTATGACCATCGCACTAAAAACTTAACACAAAAATTTAAAAAAACGTATAACCTGACCCATGATTATGGTCCTAAAAAAAACTCTTTAAACATTGAGGACAAAAAGATTTCTATTATTCGTTAATTGATCTTAATAATAAACTTTTCCTCCTCCTCATTTTTCCCCTAATACTTGAGCCTGAACCAAAATATATCCTGCAATAGAATATAAATCTTTTTCTGTCAGAGTCCTCATACTCGGAAAAAATACCGCAAATGTAGTATTTGGATGCGTTTCATTTAAAGTAAAGGTTCCGTCATAAGCTGTCGGGTATTTCATATATTGAACTAGATTTACCACATTATCACGCTCTGGTATGGCATTTTTTAATGTACTCAGCGCCAACCCTATGTTAGGGTTTGTTTTTGTAATGCCTCCAGTGTGACAAGCACTACACGTTTTGGCAAATAAAACTTTACCACGGCCTAACTCGTTGGGAGTTATAATCGCTTTATCGTTATTTTCACTCAGTTTTACAGTTCGGATTGAATCGGTTAAAGACCGGTTTAAGTAAATAAGAATTTTAGGTATTGAGAAAAAAACATCCTCACTGATAAAAACTCTTTCGGTCAGATTCTATAAAAAGAACTATTTCTAATTTACACTTTACATATTATTTTTTTAAGGAAATCCTTTCATTGCTTGTCACAAAAAAGCAAGTAGCAAAAATAGAACTGGAATTAGAGGTAGAGTATCTACTAAAGGGGTTGCTCACATAAACGCAAGAGGAAGCTTGGAGAAAAACATAAAAAAACCATGAGGTTTATAACAATAATACACTTACTAAAACTTAACTCAAAGGCTAGATGATATTGGATTTGAACCAATGACAGACTGCTTGTAAGGCAGTTGCTCTACCACCTGAGCTAATCATCTTAAAAACAGACTACTAGCTCGAAATTCTCATGCGCGTTTTGTTTAAGATACCAATAATGGAATGAATCCTAAATGCAAGCTTCACAATAACTACCCTTCAAGACTTATAAAAGCAGATCAAAGTTAGTATAATATTTAAAACAAGTTTCAAAAAACTGTTTAAAATCGATGCCTGAGTGGTCAAAAGGAACGGATTGTAAATCCGGAGATTTCGATCTACATCGGTTCAAATCCGATTCGATTTAAGGGTTTGCTAATGTAGCTCAGTTGGTAGAGCAACTGATTTGTAATCAGTCGGTCGTAGGTTCAAATCCTATCGTTGGCTTAGAATTTCATCTACGCGGTCTCCGGCATATCAAAATTCACTTAAAGCAGTTAGCTCAGGTGGTAGAGCATACCTTTGATAAGGGTATGGTCCTTGGTTCAAATCCAAGACTGCTTATAGCGACAAATACCCTCAATGTAAGTCTTTCAACATAAACTAGATCGAATATGAACGAGTTACTACGTAAGTTTGTTTTATCACTAGTTAGACCTTTAACTCAAAAGTGTGTTACTGTAATAATTCTACAAAACGTATTAGTCGAACTCTTATGGAGATCCAGCACACTTCAACATGTGAGTCTGACCTCCTTTTATGATGCAATATCATGTGTTACCTTACTAAGTGGAGGTTATTTGTATTTATGACTAAAGACCTGAAATGTAACAGGACAGATGCAAATCGTAAGTCTTGCGAGTCCTGTCTGAGTCCTAATTTTGTGGTTTTTATCCATGATGAATATAAGTTTACCAGCGTTTAGCAAATTTATAACATTTATATCAAGTTCTCTTTATTCGAAATGATTGTATGGACATGTTTTATTAATCCTAATATCGTATTGTACTCTATTCGTAGGAATTTTAGAATGCTTTATTAGTTTTTTTTTAGCCTTAATCTAATCATAAAATGAAAGCGTTTATGTGTCTTGCCTAGAAATCAGAAAAGTAGTAGGGAAACATGTTGAACTCACTAGACTATTAGTTTACCCTCGAACCTTATAATTTTCTGACTTTCCGCAAATGTCTTATGTAGAAGGGTTTGCCTACGGAACGTAGCACAGTTTGGTAGTGTAGCTGCTTTGGGAGCAGTTGGTCATAGGTTCAAATCCTATCGTTCCGAAAGCTAAACCCTGTACGGACTAGAATTGTAAGAAACACTCTAAAAAGGGGACAAAAAAACCATTCTAAACGAAATAGCGACTTCCACCGTCAGCTCTATCGCGGATATAATTCCTAATCTACTTGCCGGCTCCTCAACGGAAAAACAAAGTTTTGTATACTATCGGGCAGGAGTTGGTTATCACATAAAAGGTATGCATACAACAGCCGTAAAACTCTATTTTTTGGCTTTACAAATAGAAGAAAATGCTAAACAAAGAAGTCGAATCTGGGTAAATATAGGGGCAGCATGGCAAGAGATCGATTTTCGCCGAGAAGCTTTTAGTGCTTATACAAAAGCTTTAACCTATAACAATACAGATCCGCAAATTTGATATAATTTAGGAACTCTATCTTTTTATTTGAGTAGAGAATGTTTTAGCTTAGGTAACTTTTTAGCTGCTTTCGACTGATGTAAAAAAACAGTTATATTTTGATCAATTATGAAAAAACTTGCACCAGGACGTTATTATCGAGCAGAACAATGAGTGGACGATTATAACTCAGCCCAAAAACAGAATAAATTAATGAACACTCGCCTTACTAAAACTTAGCTTTAAGCAAGCACTTAATGCTTGAACTACAATACATTCTGTATCTGTCATTTTAGTCTTTTGTAGGAAAAATTTTATTTCGCCCTCGTTAATAATCTTCACGTTTTTCATCTTCCTTACAAATGATTTAATTAATAATTTGTTTCTAAACAGTTTGGGTCTCCTATACTCCTTATGCATAGCCTTTGTAGTTATAGGAAGAGATGGGATTTAGAAAGATGAACTTACCTAACAAAAATGTAACAGAACGTTCAATTCTAAAGTAATAGTTGGTGTGGGTTTAAAGTAATTTGAAAGCGGGTGTGACGAAATTGGTAGACGTATCAGATTTAGATTCTGACAGAGAAATATCTCTATGGGAGTTCAAGTCTCTTCATCCGTAAAAATTGCCCTTATCGTCTAGCGGTCAGGACATCTCCCTTTCACGGAGAAAATGGGGATTCGAGTTCCCCTAAGGGTTAGATAATTCTTAATACCCCCATTTAAAATAGGACTGCCCAAATTAAGACTTTTAACAAAAAATCGGTGATCTTTCTTTTATAACGTTTTGTCTGAAAAGCTAAAAAATTTTAGCAAGGTAATTTTGTTAAGTTTAAGTCTTAAACCCACGCAATCTAATCAGTACAAAATCCGTTTTCATCGACCAAAGTTACATAACATTGATTTGCCAAGCAAACGTCCTCTCACTTGATGCCACAAAGTAGGCCTCTCAAAGTTTGTTCAGCACGTCATGCTTTGGATCTAGAGTAAAATAGAACAAAATGGAATACTACAACTCGTATTCTTAACAAGAGGTCTCTAAATCAAAGGATGGTATAAACTTTTTTTGTGCCAAGCCATTTCAACATTTTACAAAGCTCGGTATGTCGGGGCTTAGATTATTAATGTAATGTATAAAATCACCTATCTTCAGACTTAATTTCAAAGCACTGATCCGCTTGTGTTAAAATTAAAATAGATCCTGTACAGTAGATGTTTGGACAGCAATAAATATATTTGAACTTTTTATATTCACCTTTGTGGACGTAAGATCGAAAGTCAAGTACTATTCGGTAACTTTTTCTTGATTCATAAGACTTCTATTTACCGACTTTTGCTTTTTTACTTTTCACCCTTAAATCGTAAAATTAGTTTTTTGTTAATGTCGTGTTTCCTTACCTACCTACTAGGTAACTCACTATTAGATCCTGTATTTTAACATAAGGTAATTCTTCTGCCACTAAGTAAATGCAATTCAAAAATAAAATTGTCCAGCTGCACCTTCCAGTACCGCTACCTTGTTACGACTTCACCCCAGTTACCCAATCCTTAATCGCACCCACTGCAGATGTTTCAAAAAGCCTAAATTCCCAGGGTGTGACGGGCGGTGTGTACAAGGCTCGGTTACGTATTCACCGCCGTAATGGTGACCGGCGATTACTAGCGACTCCGGTTTGACGTGGACGAGTTTCAGTCCACGATTCATATTAGGGCTACGCTTTTAAAGATTTGTAAATATTTTCATACTTACGTTAAAATTAAACGTATAATCGTTATACGTTTTTTTCTTCAGTACTTATTGTAACGACCATTGTAGCACGTGTGTAGCCCAGAGCATAAAGGGCATGATGACTTGACGTCATCCTCCTCTTAATCTCGACGAATCGAGCCTTCTCATAAGACAAAAGAACTTATGACAAGGGTTGCGCTCGTTAAGGGAATTAACCCAACGTCTCACGACACGAGCTGACGACAGCCATGCACCACCTCGTTTTTGCCAATTTATGGCTTTTCAAATCGATTAAATTTGAAAATTTCAACTTCAAGCTCTGGTAAGATTTTTTGCTTTGCATCAAATTAAACCACATGCTCCGCCGCTTGTACGAGCCCCCGTCAATTCCTTTGAGTTTCACCCTTGCGAGCGTACTCCTCAGGCGGAGTACTTATTGCGTTAGCTTAGATACCGAACGAGTAGATAAATAGATTATATATTACCGTGCGTCCAACATCTAGTACTCATCGTTTACTGCTAAGACTACTGGGGTCTCTAATCCCATTTGCTCCCCTAGCTTTCGTCCTTGAGTGTCAGTTAAAATTTAGTATGACGCCTTCGCCTTCGGTCTTCATCTTAGTATCGTTACATTTTACTATTCCTCTAAGAATTCCCCCAAATACCTCAATTTCACTCTATTCAACCAGTATCTTGGCTCTTTTAAAAGTTAAGCTTTATGATTTAAACCAAGACTTAGAAGATCACCTACAAACGCTTTACGCCCAGTCATTCCGGATAACGCTCGCATCCCCCGTCTTACCGCGGCTGCTGGCACGGAGTTAGCCGATACTTTCTTGCTAGGTTAGTCATTATTCTTCGCCTAGGAAAAGAAGTTTACGACCCCCGAACTCGGGTTGTGGCCTTCATCCTTCACTCAGCGTCACACTGTCAGGCTTTCGCCCATTGCAGAATATTCCTCACTGCTGCCTTCCGTAGAAGTTTGGGCCGTGTCTCAGTCCCAATGTGGCGGGTCATCCTCTCAGATCCGCTACCGATTATCGTCTAGGTAAGCCTTTACCTCACCTACTAACTAATCAGATTCAAGCTCTTTTTTAACCAACTTAACTACGTTGAGCAGCCAAATTTTTTCTAAACAAGATGAAGATAGGTTATCTTATCCATACCTATAAGGAATTAGCAAAAGTTTCCTTCCATTATCCCTTAGTTAAAAGTAGATTCTTAAGCATTACGCACCCGTTCGCTATGTCTAACTAAAAGCTAGGCTCAAAGCTATCCATAAAACTTGCATGTGTTAAGTGCGCTGATTCGCGTTCACCCTGAGCCAGGATCAAACTCTTTTAAAAACCTCCAGAAACCTTCTGATGAAGGCACTTTAATCTCGTCCGCCCTGTAAGAGTTTAGTTTGTCGTAAAGAAAATACTTCCAGGGAAAAGATGTATAAGAATTTACTCAAGCTTAATGAAAACAGGAGTTGAACCTGTGACCTCCGGGGCATGAGCCCGGCGAGCTGGCCATACTGCTCTATTTCATTTAAGAAACTCTTTTGATAGGTGAAAACAACTCAAATCCCTAGTTTAATTGGTGATTGGCTAAGTCTCTAAGATTTGATGCTGTTAGGGTAGCTTAGCTAACACTTATTACTAAACTTACACAGGCTAACTATCTATAAGCTGTTCTTGCTTTGCCCTTAGATCAAAAATACAACAAACTGGTCTTAAAGCTAACTTCCCACTTAGATGCTTTCAGCGGTTATTTAGGAACTCTGTAGCTACCCAACGAATACCTCTCTGGAGTGACCAAAAGACTCTGAAAATAATTGGTACACCAGGGAGAGTCATTTTTCGGTCCTCTCGTACTAGAAAAATTACTTCTCTGTTTATTTACGCTCACATTGGATACGGACCGAACTGTCTCACGACGTTCTGAACCCAGCTCACGTGCCGCTTTCATGGGCGAACAGACCAACCCTTGGGACCTACTACCGCCCCAGGATGCGACGAGCCGACATCGAGGTGCCAAACCTCCTCGTCGATAGGGACTCTAGGAGGAGATTAGCCTGTTATCCCTAGAGTAACTTTTATCCGTTGAGCGACAGGCCTTCCTCTAAGCACTGCCGGATCACTAAGACCAACTTTCGTTTCTGCTCGATACACTAATCTCACAGTTAGGCCCTCTTATACCTTTATGCTCTACAAACGGTTTCCGACCGATTCTGAGAAGACCTTAGTACACCTCCGTTACCTTTTAGGAGGCGACTGCCCCAGTCAAACTATCTTATTAACACTGTCTGAAAAGTTTGACTTCTCGTTAGTTAATTAACCCTACACCAAGTGGTATCTCACTGACGACGTATCTCCCACTTTAATTGTATAATGAGAATTAATTAGCAATATTAATTTATAGTAAAGCTTCATAGGGTCTTTCTGTCCAAATGTGATATGTCCGCATCTTCACAGACACTGCTATTTCACCGACTTTCTCTTTGAGACAGTGTTTAAGTCGTTACGCCTTTCATGCGGGTCGGAACTTACCCGACAAGGAATTTCGCTACCTTAGGACCGTTATAGTTACGGCCGCCGTTTACCAGGGCTTCATAACAAAGCAAATTACACTTCATCAATTTATAGCCGATTGGCACTGGGCAGGCGTCAGCCTCCATACATCATCTTTCAACTTAGCGGAGACCTGTGTTTTTGATAAACAGTCGCTCAAACCTCTTAACAATAACCTTTTGTCAGTTTACTAAAAGGCTCTCCTTCTCCCGAAGTTACGGAGTCATTTTGCCGAGTTCCTTAAAGAGAATTATTTCGAACCTCTGGTTTTATTCAAACTTACCCATCTGAGTCAATTTACGGTACGGAAAAAACAGCACGTAAAACATTATTTATAAAATAGGAAGGTAGCAACCTTTAACGTCTATAATCTATGTATCTCATTTCTGTAACGCAATTCTATTTATATAAACCAAAATGTTATTAAAACCTCAACTTTTCTTGGGCGGAACCTTGTAAGCAACCACAAAACCCCGTCGTCATTGAGTGACAAGCACTGTATCTACACTGAATTTTCGTCAGCACCTTCCATCGTTCTAAACCGCCGGTTAGACTTTAGGTTCCGACTAACCCCCCATGAATAATCCGTTATGTGGAGGAACCCTTGGGTAATCAAGGCAGTGGATACTCTCTTAATTAGTTAACTGAAAACCACTGTTAACGTTACTCAAGCCAATAGTCTTACTTCTCAAAACTTCGATGCCTTACCTTAATCATACCCAAATGCCCAGAACTAATACTTAACTTGTGACCTCTCTAAAGCAAAACGGTGTTATTATATAACATTATATAACTTATACTTCACTTAATCGGGCCTGTTAATTGTGGGTCTAGAACATTTTTAGATACGGGCTAGGGTTAGTACAGTTTCTCAAACTGTACTACCATTACTGAATTGAGAACACTCTTTTACCAAATGCAAATGCATTTTCACCACGTCGGCATATACTTTAAGAACCTTACATTTGCAGCGCAAACTGACTCGACTAGTGAGCTATTACGCACTCTTTAAAGGATTGCTGCTTCTAAGCCAACCTCCTAGTTGTCCAGGTCAGCTCACATACCGTGATTTTAAAATATAATTTAAGTGCCTTATTGGGTGATGAGGGCTGTTTCCCTTTCTACAACGGAAGTTATCTCTCATTGTATGACTTACATATAAAACTTTTTTGCCATTCGGAGTTTTTCTTACTATGATACCCGAGGGCCCACCGTAAAAAAGTGCTCTACCTACAAAAATATTATCTGTAGCTATGCCTCGACATATTTCAAAGAGAACCAGCTAGATCTAAGTTCGTTTAGCATTTCACCCCTAACCACATTTCATCCGATGATTTTGCAGCATCAACCAGTGCAGGCCTTCATTTGCTTTTACACAAATTTCGCCTTGAACATGATTAGATCACTTAGATTCGGGTCTTTAATAGAGGACTCTTGCCGTTTTTGACTCGTTTTCACTTAGGCGCTTGTAAAACATATATGTTTTATACCTTGCCACACTATTAAAACTCATTGGCGCATTCTTCAATAGGCACATAGTTAGGTTCAAAAACCCTTCCATTGGTCATAGACTGTAGGTTTCAATTACCTATTTCATCACCTCTCCAGGCTCTATTTCAACGTTCCCTCACGGTACTTTTCACTATCGGTTACTTTGAATATCAACACCTACAAAAAGAATTTTGTAATAAAGGTCATTATTACACAACTTAATGTCGACTTAATTCTTACAAAGAGGGGTTTGCTATTTCAATCAAGATTTCTCCAGTCCTGATCTACAAGATCTACAGTTACCTTGTTTGTCTTTTTAGACAAACAAGGTAACTTAGGTGTTTTCATATCAACTCGCTCGCCGCTACGAAGATACTCCTTGTTATTTTATTTTCCTGTGAGTACTAAGATGTTTCAGTTCCTCACGTAACCTTACACAAGCTCTTGTATAGATAAAAGTTTCCTTATTCGGAGAATTCTAAGTTCTGGAAAATATCTTTAAAGCTGCACACAGCATGGACAGTGTTCTACTTAGAAATTTCGTCAGTTTGACGTCCTTCGTCGGTTCAAAGCACCTAGTAATCCACCCACAGTCTCTAAGTCTTAGAGATGTACTACGTTCATTTAAGTTTTATGATCTTTAAATACTAGTATAACCCTTAATTCATGACAACAAGTTATTTTCCGTCTGTTTATCTCAAAAGATAATCATATCGTCAATTAACTCAAAAGCGTTTTCACAGGCCGAGTTCGGATGGATTCGGAGTGTTTCCACTTTTCAAAGGTCGTCACGCTCCACTGATATAAAGAATTCGTCAATTAGCGTAAAGCAGTATATGAAATTACAATTTTGACAGTGAAAAGAATAAAAGCGGGCCATTCACAATACACCCGAGAGCAGTGTCTAACGCCAAGGTCTGTCATCTGCCCCAATTTTAGAGCGGCAAGAAGATCCAACAACACAGGTAACCTAAGAAGGATGAACGTAATTCCATTTGGCACTCTTGTCAGGCAGTATTGATGGTATGATCTTAAAGTTAGTTGACTTTCTGTTTTTATCTTTAAATACTAGTATAACCGTTAATTCATGACAACAAGTTATTTTCCGTCTGTTTATCTCAAAAGATAATCGTATCGCCAATTAACTCAAAAGCGTTTTCACAGGCCAAGTTCGGATAGATTCGGAGTGTTCCCGCTTTTCAAAGGTTGTCATGCTAAACTAATATAGTATAATTCTTAATTAAGTCAAAAATTATATAATAACTCAATTTATAGGATTCAGAGCTCAGCTAAGCACCACGGAAAAGAGGATCGATAACTATAACATTTACCTGTGGGTTTGATCTATCAACTAAGAAAAAACTTCGATACTCCATAAACGAAGACACATATTAATTAATTTAATGGAAATTTTTCGACGAGAACAACCTGCGTGTTGAGTGCCGCTTTTTTTATGATCTCGCGTCACAGATTTTTACAAAAAATTCTTGACTAAAGTCCTTTTGCAGAAGCCTTATCTTTTAAACAATAGAAATCGAACTATAACCAAGGCATTCCCTTTTTTTTAAGAATTGGTCACATAAGCCGTCTACAACTGTTAATTAAAATCCCATAGCAGATCAGACTTTAACACCTTAATCCTTATCCTTAAATTCATTAGGACGACTACTCACCTTCTGACTGCAAAGCCAAGGCCTCTTCATGTCAGATTACGATAACTCGTTCTTGATTAGTTTTTGGCATCCCAGTATTAATAAATTTCCACAAATTTTGTTCTTTTTAAAGAAAGCGGCGGCAATTTTAACCGTACATTTGGTTTTAACTTGATGTCCTAGTCCGATGGTTGCCTTTTTTGACGTTGGCTTCGGGAGATAAAGTGGAAAGTGTTTTCTCGCCAAACCAATTACGAACTACTCTACAAACTATTTCTAGAAAATTTGCCGTAGTTAAGTTTTCCTATTTTTAAACCAAATCACTATCTTTTTAGATGTTTAAAACGAATACTAAGTTTAACATCACTGACGAACATTTCCCACAGCCTATCTGTGTAAGCAAATCTTTTTTCGTTGGACTTAAATAAGCAAAACTCTGTATTGATTACAAAGAAGATCCTAATCCAGTGTACGACCCATAAAAGAAAGATGCCAGTACTAATAAAATAGCTGTACCACCAATAAATCCAACAAATCAAAGAGGAACGCGCGTTTCTTGACTCATAAAACGATGAAAAAGGTCATAAAGTCTAAGATTACTACATACGAATTTGAAAACATAATTTCGCAGTTTGAATAAATATTAAGAGGCTTAAATAATTGTTAACTTCGTCAAATGAAAACAAAACTAAAGGTAGGGTTATAAGTTGTCACCTTTAAAATTGAAATTCCTTGATCAATGATTCTACCTAAAGCAAAAATCTACGTTTTACTTTTGACGCTGTTTATGTTTTCCTACTACACAAACAATTCGTAAATATTTTTTACGTTTTACTAAAATACAATTTTCACAAAAAGGTCTAATAGATCGTAAAACTTTTATCGAAAAAAAATTTACTCAACACATAGATTCTTACCTAATGTGTTTCGATAAAATATAGAAAATAGAATTTTGTGGAGTGGCATCGCATAAGCTTGCATATTAAGGAGTCACACAACTTAAAAATAACAGTGTAAAATCTTTTTTCTACGGCCAGGTAACGTACCTGGGACTTCCACTTTATTTTGCTGTACACTTAATAACCTATAGGTATTGATCATATAATTCCTTTTAGCTAACGGCCTCCGTCCTGGTAATTTTTTCCCAGGTAAAACACGCCCGGGAGATGTACCTGCACCGATAGACCCCGGAGCCGCATGATGGGAAGATCCATGCGTTTTAGGCCCTTTCGTAAATTTATATCTAGCGACCACACCTAAAAAGCCTTTTTGTTTGGCACTCGTTTGGATTTTAAACTGTTCTCAATATTTTAAGGACTTAGTGTCAACAAGCTCACCTGATAGTGGAATCCACTCAAGACTACATAGTGCTTTTGTCACATACCCAAATCTATCAAAAAATCCAGCTTTCTTGTAAAATGTTTTAGTGTTTATCGTTTTTCCGCATCATAATGTCCGCGTAAGTGAAGATGTTCAGCTGTAGACTACCACAGACAGGTAAAATGCTACTAAAGAAGATCGAACTCCAAATGTTTTATGATAAAACTGATTTGAACCCAATTTAGTTCCATAAAGTTTTATTACTGGTAAAAAATTTAGGACGCAATTATAAGTTTTTTCTTTAATTATAGCTTACTTTAAGACGTAAAGTCGTCTACACCCTTTGCGAGAGAACAAATTAAGCATTAAGAAGGATCAGATAGACTTTCCCCCAGAGAAAATGCCACTTGGACAATTTGTCCGGCTCCGACAGTAATACCCCCTTCACGAATGGCAAATTGTAATCCAACCTCTAAAGGCATTTTTGTAGCAAATTCAATAAATAAGTAATACGACGACCCTGGTAAGGCAAATTTTTTAAAATTACTATTGTCTAGCGGGGCTGATTTACCATCAGAACTTACATAGGAATAAATCCCTCGCACACGCCCGGTACAATCGGCTGTACGTAAATAAAACTGTGGTTTATAACCCACATTGAAAGGTTTAGACCTCCCACCATCCGTCGTGGAAATAATTAAAACAGATCCGATAAAAGTCGCAGAAGAAAATAATGTTTTTGGCGAAGCTAATACCATCCCACGTTTTACTTCTTTTAATTGGACCCCTCTCAAAAGCGCCCCCACGTCATCTCCAGCTAACGCTTCAAATAAGGTTTTACGAAACATTTCAAGCCCTGTAATAGTAACGGATTTTTTTTTATCAAAGCCTAGTAAATTTACCGTTTGACCGGTTACTACACGTCCCCGATCGATTTTACCAGTAACCACTGTACCACGCCCTGTAACTGAACATGCCGATTCAATCGAAAGCAATAAAGGTTTTGTAACATCCCTTTCAGGTGTTTTAATGTACTCATCTACCACATTCATTAATTGAATAATCCGGTCTACCCACTTATTATCACCCGGTTCTCAATTTGGATTTGCCACTACATATTCTAATGCTTTTAGTGCAGACCCGGACACAAAAGGAACATCCGTAGAAAATTGATATTTTTCTAATTCTTCTTGTAATTCAGCTTCCACAATTTCTAACAACTCTGGATCATCTAATAAGTCTTCTTTATTTAAGAAACAAACAATGTAGGGAACATTCACCTGTCTCGCTAATAATAAATGTTCTGTAGTTTGCGGCATGATTCCATCTGTTGCAGCAACAACTAAAATAGCCCCGTCCATTTGGGCGGCGCCTGTAATCATATTTTTAATATAGTCTGCATGCCCGGGACAATCTACATGTGCATAATGACGTAATTCAGTTTCATACTCAACGTGAGCAGTATTAATCGTAATTCCTCTAGCTTTCTCTTCCGGAGCTGAATCAATTTCTGCATATGACCTTGCGGCGTTTTTCGTACCACGAGATAAAATGGTTGCAATAGCAGCTGTCAATGTTGTTTTACCGTGATCAACATGACCAATTGTTCCAATATTTAAATGCGGTTTTGACCTATCAAATACCTCACGAGCCATCCTTTCAATTTAACTTACTTCAACTCCAATACACATTATAAAAACTCATAGCTTTTCCAAAAAAGAAAAATAAAGTTATAATTCCTTTAGTTGACGACGGATAAATTTTGAGTTTTTATACCGGTAGTTAAACCCTTGGTGTAAAAGACGTAACTTTGGAGTTCCTAAAACCACTGACTTAATATGCGGTAATAGATATCCTCGTGAAGCATAAAGTAATAAAAATAAACGTAAGCCCTCTGAAGTTATACGTCTTTTAAGTACCATACCATAAAATTGTTGTAAATTTTTTCTGCCGATAGTCTCCAAAGAACCAAATAAACATAAATCCCCGACACGCACAAACTTTCACGAAGTAGATTTCCTGACTGTTTTGTAAGCTGGTGTGTGTAATATCAAGCTTTTGGTCACCATTCGATGTTTATACCATTTCACTAAACTAAACTTCTTAATTTCTAAATTTTTTATCTTACCTATAAACAACTGCGAGCTTTGGATTGACTAAAGTTAAAATTAAAAATTTAATTTTTTACGTGTAGTACGATGGTTGTTTTTGGTTTTTTGGCCTCTCACGGGTAACCCTTTTTCAGAACGTAATATTCGTATAAGACGCGTTTCTTTCAAATACTGAATATGTTTTTTTTGTGCGAGACGTCATTTATCTCTCAAACAAAAATTAATTTTTCTTAAGACCCGACTAATGCGTTTCAATTTAGCTGTCTTCTTCAAACGAGCACTCTTTCTTAAACCCAAACGAGTCCGCAATAAAAGAACAGAAGCCCGATAAAGACCAACCCCACGTCAACGACTAAATGCCCTCCACAACGTTAATCTCTCACTTGGATAAGCCTCAAAAAACATTGAATAACGTAAAAATTCGCGAATTGTGAAATTTAAAAAGTTTAGTGATTTACGATGTTACTCAATGATATACACAATAGCCTAAAATGACCATATCTGTGAATATTATAATAGCTGTACCTCAAATAAAGCAATGTCATCAAAGAGGAATGCGCTGGTCCTCACTAATACAACAATTAAAAAGGTCATAAAGCCTATCTTACCTAATGTGTTTCGATAAAATATAGAAAATAGAATTTTGGGGGATAGCTTAGCATATGCTAAGCTTACTAAGGAGTCACATAACTGAAAAATAATAGTGTAAAATCTTTTTTCCCCAGCCAGGTAACGTACCTGGGACTTCTACTTCATTTTGCGCTACACTTAATAATCTATAGATATTGATCATCTAGTTGCTTTTAGCTAAAAGCCCCTGTTCTGGTAATTTTTTTCTAAGTAAAATACGCCCGGGCTATGTACCCGCACCTCTAAACCCCGAAGCCGCATAATGTGAAGATCCATGAGTTTTAGGTAAATTTATGTTTAACATCCACAACTAAAAAGCCTTTTTTTTGGCACTCGTTTGGATTTTAAACTGTTCTCAATATTTTAAGGACATCGTATCAACAAGCTCACCTGATAGTGGCCCCCACTCAAGATTAAATAGTGCTTGTGTCACATCCCCAAATCTGTCAAAAAAACCAGCTCTCTTGTAAAATGTTTTAGTGTTTAGCGTTTTTCCGCATCTTAATGTTCGCATAAGTGAAGATGATCAGCTTTAGACCACCACCGACAGGGAAAATGCGACTAAAGACTACCGGGCTCCGAATGTTTTATGATAGAACTGAGTTGAACCCAATTTAACTCTAGAAAGTTTTATTACTGGTAAAAACTTTAGAACGCAATTATAAGTTTTTGAGTCCTTATAGCTTACTTTAAGACGTAAAGTCGTTTAAACCCTTTGCGATAAAACAAGTTAAGCATTAAGCAGGATCAGATCTCCTTCCCCCAACGCAAATGCCTCTTGGACAATTTGTCCGACTCCGATAGTACTAACTCCCTCACGAATGGCAAATTGTAATCCAACCTCTAAGGGCGTTTGTGTGGCAAATTCAGTAAATAACTAATAAAACGACCCAGGCAAGGCAAATTTTTTAAAATGACTTTATCTCAAAAAATTAATACGAAGCAATGTGAGTTAAAGTAACGAGTCGTAACTCGAACACAGAAGATTGATAACATTTAGCATCTACTCCAATGGTTTTTACTAGTTTTGACCGATTAACTTTTTCTTTAAGTACGTGACTAACTAGTTTTTTTAGGTTTAAGAGGACTTAAAAACATATCAAGCGTATCTTTTTTTTCGTGATATATATAACTACCCTGTTTTGCAAATTTCATCGAAAACTGTCCATTTGTGGTATTGATATAAAAAATACAATCTGCCGAAAAACGTTTGTCGAATGTATTTAAAACTATCATTAATGGTGTTTCAATCATACGCGATATCGTTCTTTGAAGAGGCCGAGCACCAAACCCTGGTCTAAACCCAGCTTGTATCAATAAATCCCTGGCATTTGGATCAATATAAATGTCAAGACCTGGATATAAGGTATGAATCTTTTTATTTAATTTGATTAAAATTTTACTGAGAATATCATGAAGTTCTTTTTTACCTAAATTGCGAAAGACAATGATCGAATCAATCCGATTAATAAATTCTGGTCTGAACTGTTCAGCCATTTTGGTCCGAACGCGTTGTACTGTCTTTTCATATAATTCGTCGCTCATGGTGTCGGTTTCCGTTTCTTTTATGGATGTTTCTATATCATAGCCAATGTTGGAGGTTAGTATTAAGATACAATTTGTAAAATTTACCGTTTCACCTTTTCCATCCGTTAAACGTCCGTCATCAAATAATTGTAAAAATAAATCTGAAATAGAACTATGAGCTTTTTCATATTCATCAAACAGAATTACCATATTTGGATTTTTTTTGACGGGACCTGTTAAATCTCCATCTTTTCCGTAACCAACATACCCTGGAGGTGCTCCAATTAAACGTTGGGAAGTGTGACCTTGAGAAAATTCGCTCATATCAAACCGCAGAAATGAACTCGTGCTATTATACAATCCTTGAGATAAAGCTTTCGCCAATTCTGTTTTTCCAACCCCTGTAGGTCCGGCAAAGAAAAAAATACCTAAAGGCTTTGTTCCTTTTCCTCTAAGTTTACTCCGTTTTACAACATCAATCACACTCATGACGGCTCGAGGTTGACCTTTAACTTGTTGATTTAAGTAACTTGCTATAGATTCTACATTTGCATTTCGGATACTTGTAAGTTGCGAAGGCCGTAAATCTAACATATAACATAATACACGGTCACATAAATCTGGATCTAATTCAAACTCACTATCAATATCGGCGGGTCTTAATCATTTCGGCGAAATCGGCGGAGATACTGTCCCACGTTCATAATCTGTTGCACGATCAAATTGTTTCCCATAAGGAAAAATAACATCTGCTCTATATTCGCGTAAGGTACTTGAGTCTTGTAAGGGTCTTATTTTTCATGGTTGTAAACGTAATTTTGAATAATAATAAGATTTAAACGCTCGATATTTTTCTGCACTTTTACGAAAAGATGACTCTTGTTTGTCTAAAAAACCACTAATTCGAGTTCAGCCAAGTTCAAACTCAGCGCCCGTTCAGGGATTATTATCCGTTCACTTTAAATTAAAACTTTTTCATCTTAACTCTTCTAGAACGTTTTGTTTAAAGCGTCTAAATTGAAGATTTATTGAGTTGAAATATTCAATTTGCCCTTCGCTACAAACTAAATTTAGAAAACGGCGAGCGCTTGATAATAATGAAGAATCCGCTGGAAAATATTTTTTACAGCGATTGACAATATGTACTAATAAAACAGGAGAGAAACGTGTTTGATATTCATTTTCATACGCGTGTCTTTCGGACTCAAGAATTTGCAAAATTCGGGTTTTAGATAAAGGAGCCATGCGAATAACTTCATGGTCAGTAAAAAATTGGGGTCGTTTCACTAACCATGTTTCGTACTGTTTAGGAGTCATGGTAAATATTATCGGCATATTTGCATTAAAATTAATTTTTAATATATTTTTTATAACTTCGGGGTTGGTAACTTTTCACTCAGAAAAGCGCCCATCCTTCGCTAATTGAGTTTGACTAATAAATTGTCAGCTTTTGAGTAAAGCATGTCCATCTTGGATTATAAGTAAATTTTTTATCATTTTATTAGCAAAAAATTTTGGACGTGTGGCTAACGTGCGTAAAGTTAATTCTTTTCAAGTCCTATCTATTTTTGATACTTTACGCTTCCCCTTCAATGTTTCAGGGCCTAATTTTTCATCTGGCGCTTTACCATCAGGTGCTTTTATCATATGTGGTAACTTCTGCGAAATGTGTGGAATAAAATCCAAAGCTGAAAAATTGTAAACTTTGGTATCTTGGAGAAAAGAAATCGTATCTTTTGTCATGATCTTAATGGCAAAGCGTTCTAAAAATTGCTCTGCTTCAAATAAGTTAGGGTTTAATAAAAAAATTTTTGGCGCTCGGTTCGCAGCTAAATGAACGAGCAGATCTTTATAAGTGATAGAGTTAAAATAAATGGAACTAGCTATTCGAGATTGATATCATGTGGGGGATAAACGAGTTAAGTTTTGTTCTGCTAATTCTATTAAATTGATGGATTGGGGAAGCTTTAGTCAATCATTCTTTCAATCTTTTAATTCATTAAATTTAGCTAATGATTGTAGTTTATAACTTACTGGAATAGACTTATGATTAATTTTAACCCCATGTCAAATACTTTCGCGAAAAATATAATATACTTTGGGATGAAAATACGAAATGCCAAGCGATCTTAGAAACATATACGACGAAGGTGTTAAAAAACATCGGTTCAACAGTTCGAAAAGATTACAAGGATTAGACTTTCGATTAAAAGTGTTCAAATAGTTATATAAACTACCCTCAAAAAATGGATTAGCCTGAATATAACTCTGTTTTATTGCAGTTTTATAGCGCCATAACTGTCAGTGTTTTTGTTTGGCATAAGCGATATACAAACGTTTTTTAGCTCGAATACCACGTTTATAAGGATTCAATCAATTTCTTTGTCATAACTGTTCAGTATCGTAGCAAATAGATAAAGGTTGCGTACGTTTGTATCAAAATAAATGTTTACTTAACAGTGGTAGAGGAAACTCAACAAATTTTTCTAACTCGTCTTGTAAATATATTCGATTCTTTTTCTTATTCATCAAGTCCTCTCTAAACGTAATCGGTTCTTGTAAGAGAATGTTTCGTATAGTCGGTACCTGAATCTGACGGGGAATTAAATCGCGTTTACCTAAACGAATTATTTTGCGAAAAACTTTTTTATACCAAGGATTTTTTTGTAATTGGACAGCTTTATTATAAAGTTGATTATATTTTATCTCACGTTTCCGGAAATCTGATCTCAAAAACATAGCAATGGGGCCTCACACTCACTTAGGAAATTGTGCTAATGTTCGATGATCTTCCTCAAAATGCACCTTTAATAGTTCTTTTTCAAAACGGTACGGTTGCCGCGTTACAAAATGAGGTTTTAAATGTATTATAGCTGCCGAAATATCTAGTCAACTAATGATAGGAGCACGATAACGTCGCACTGGTTGTAACACTCGATTTGGAAAACGAAGTGTGGCAGTAGAGCCTGCACGTAATGCTTTTTGATAATTTATGGCCAACAAAGTTGCTAAGAGTAATACTTCTTGGACATCGGCAGTAACATTAAAGCGATGTTTAATGGCTTTGTGCGACATAAATTTGTTTCAGGGAATCATACGTTTTTTAAATTGCGAAAATAAATCAGTATTCTGATAAAGTACAGTTTTCTTCAGAAAAAGTTCATTTGCTAAGCTGCTATTTATAGGTGGAAACTTGTTCTGAAGGATCTCTGCCATTCTGTTTGAATCGCTGTAGTTTGGAACATAATCATAGCGAGCAAGGATGTTTTCTCGAAAACTACTTCATGCTCTTTTTCAGTTATCCAAATCCGTTAGAGGTTCTCATCACTGTCGATGCTTTAACCTTTTGACGATTTGATCTCGAGGGGTTTCTGGCAACTTCGCTATTGCAATATTTAAAATTCGTCTACGAACTCATTCAGATGTTTGTATAGAACCAAAAATTTCGTTAGTAAGATCGAGCTTATCTCAAAGACGATTATATATAATCGTAGAGGTTAAATGACTATGTTTTTGTACTAACTTGCTATTCTTAATACATCGAGCCAAGCTAGTTTTATACAAGCTACTAAGTTTTAAAATAACTTTGTCTGTTTCTCTATTTTTTGATGTAGAGCTTAAAACAAAGTAATCGAATTTGGATACTAAAGGTTTTAATGGTCGAAATATCCATTCCTGCAGTCTAAGTGCCGAATTATAACTATTCCAAGCAGGAAGTCGACGAAACGTCAATTGAGCTCTTCAATAAGGACGCCCGATATTCGTCATTTTCGGATCCCCTGCCCAGTAAGCTTGCACAAGTAATCTACGGGCAGGTCTATAAAACAACTTAGTATAAACCCCTTTGTACAGGCGGGATTTTATGAGGACTCTTCCCAAAAATGACTTTTTTAAAGGCCATCGATAAATGCTACCTAACTGACAAATTGTTTTATAACGTGCCATTTTCCGGCGATATAGGTTATTCATTCGCGCTTGTGTCTTATAAGGCCGCCTCAAATTTTTAGCTTTATATACTTTAGGAAATTCGTCTATTAATGTTTTTTCACTCATTATACAGAGCAAATTTACTTTTAAAATCACTTCAAACGAATACTTGAAAACACACAATCAAAACAATTTATTTTCACATCTATTTTTTAGGTTGTCGAAGACCTTTTTTAAACTTTTTTTTTCTAAACCTTTTGCGAGGTCATCAAATAAAAGGATGTACTGGCCGTGGTTTATGATAGTAAAACCGTCTGTCTATTAAGTTTTGACTTTGATTGTCTTGCTTATCTACCACATGTCGAAGCCGCCCTACTCACCAACTCAAATACAACTCCATAAAAAGGGTATGTTTTTTTCGCAATCATTTAACTCAATAGGGTAATGACTGTTTTTTGAACATAAATCTAATTCACCTACGTGAAAAACAAACATTTAGGTAAGATCAACTGGTACATGCCACTCAGTGACCGGTTGGATTTTTTTGAAAGATTAAAGTTAATTTCTGCTCGAGTTTACGCAAGCGCTTTCAAAGTTTGAGAAGCCTAATACGCGTCAAACGTTTAGCTTTTTCAGCTTTTCGAGAAATAGAATCTTAATAACTAAAGAAAAAGTCTAACCTAAAGCTTTGGATACCCATATGTTTAACCAATAACTACCGGTTCTATGAAAGTTTTATTCAAAAGTACATAAGTCGTAAACTAATTATGTCCATTATGGGTTGTTATTTTGAAAGGTTCTTTCAATCCGATCTTCTGTTTGAGGCTCGGTTGGGACAGTATTATCTGTCTTGACTGGGTCTTTACCATACTTGTAACGAGTCCGCGCTCGAGACCACTATTTGCTATTCTACAAATGTAAGAGTACGCGTTCAAGGATTTTGATACGGGTTTATGGTTATTACCTCCTGAAGGAGTCTCTGTTCTGGAATGATCCGGTTGGAGGTTTTACTGGCCAGAATTGACTGTATCTGCAATCAAGAATCGCCACAGCGGTCCTAACCTGTCTATGGGATTTCCTAGAACATTTAACATTCTGCCTAAGACAATCTGTCCTACAGGAAAACATAATGGTAATTGATGTGTTATAGCTAACATTCCTAACCCCAAGCCTGAAGACCCTTGTAAAGTCATCAGTTGAACTTCTTTGGTTGAGGTTAAGCCCTGAACCTCACATGTGGTACATAGCTTTTTTGGTGGACACACTCCAGCCCGAATTAAAAAATTCCACATGGCATTAATTACAGTTCGAACTAAGTATACTGCGTGATAAATAGAAGGTGTATTACGATCTTGCTGCGAAAAGTATGCGGATACAATGGGACCAGAAATTTGAATTAAATTTCCTAAAATTCTAGGAGCTGCAAAATTTTTCATTAAGCTATGTATTGAAGACGAACAACTTAGATTAGTTTCAAGAGGCATAGTATAAAATTGAACTCACACGATCGAAAAAAGAGTATTTAAAATTAATTTTTACACTTATACTAAGACGAATATAAAAACAACTTTATAGATTTCGTTGAATAAAAGGCTCCCGTTAATGTTCATGATCCTCTAAAGGATCTCGTAATAAATGTTCGTTAAACCAACTTAATTTTATAAAATCTATTACAAAACCAAATAATACACCAGAAGTAAATAAACAAGTTAAAATAGTCACCATAAAAAAGTTATACAATTGCTTCCGAAGTAAAACTAATCGAGCCGACCAACTAGATGAAAATTGACCAACTATTTTTTCCCTAAATAATAATCAATCACTAAACTTAGAGAGAACGGTAGGTGCATATCACGAAGGATGAATTGGCGTTTGACCCGAAAAGCTAATCGATCGAACCGTAAACATAAAATTTGATGTGGGTTGAGTAAAAATTTAAAAGAGATAGTCTGAATTTTTGTAGATCAAGCTCTTGTTAAAATATCAGACCACGTCTGAGGTCTATGAGAGGCGTTAAAAGAACGAAAGTAAGGTTTATAACCCTCAAAATGCTTTATGTTAAAAAACGTGTAAATTGCTTTAAGTTTTGAATCAACCTAATATACAACTTTTCAAGGAATTTAGCCTAAACATTGTTCCTTTTGCGACAAGAACAACTCCCTTTAGTAACTAGCTTGAGGCATCTTTACAAGGGTTTTTTGATGAAGGAAGGTTCAATATAATAAATTCGATAAGTGAATGTGATGGTAAAGTGAGAAAAACGTATACAATTTGTAGATATAGCGCCGTGTAAAGCTTTGTTTAAATTTTTTAAGCTTTCCTCTATAAATAGCGGTGCTTAAAAATTCAAAAATAAATTTAACGGCCATAAAATTATCGTTATTTGCTGGTATCGGCGCTACAAAATGCTCAGGATTACAATTTGAATCTACTAACCCTACTAAAGTTCGCTTTAAAATTAGCGCTTGCGCAAATAATTCATAATCGTATATCGGATCTACAAAAATAAAACAACGCGGTAATGTTACTAAACCCTTTAAACCGTTTAATTCCGATCATAAGATTTGATGTCTAGTGAGTAAAGTTACAAAAAATTCTTGTTCTTCTTCTGAGCGATTTATTAAAATCGGCAAAATTGCACGAATAACGGGCAATGTAATTTGATCTAAAAACTCAAATAAAAACTTACGTTGTTTCATAACCAATCAATTTGTTAATAACCCAGAAGTCACCTCATGATCTATAAAAAAACATCCTGCTGTCTGGGCAGCTTTCTTAGTTACACTCTTAATAAGAGGATTAGTGCCAATAAACAAAAAATGGCGATTCGCATTTTGAGATGTACGAAGAAGGTAAAAATATGTTTTGGAAATTAGACGTGCAGTCTGTAATACATCAATAATATGAAATCCTTTTCAGATACCATAAAGATAAGGGAGCATCTGGCGATTTCACAAACCATAGTGATGCCCTAAATGAATATTTGCTTTTACTAATTCTGGAATAGTTAAGAATTTCCCGATATCTAATTTAATCATTAATCGTTACTGCTTACATTTTACGGTTCCGTAAGACACAAATAGTCTAATTTTAACGCTGGACTTTAAAGTCTATTCTCTCGATTAACATTTAACTTTTGATAATTGAGAGCACGCATTAATAAAAACGTACTTATCTTAGGTGCTATTCGTGCTCCGCATTTAACACTAGCTAGTAGCATATCTCAAGCTAAAATAGCTTTGGTTGTTTTAGGAACATAAACTCCTAAACGCGTCAAAAAAAAGTGGACTATAAAACACGATGAATGCTTTTTTCCTTTATTAACAAAGGTTAAATAGATAAACTTTATCAAAACTTATCTCAAACATGTCTGCAGACTAGAAAATTAAAGGGGCAGCAAACAAACAAAAAACTATTGATGGATAGCCTAAATACTTAACGCCTTGTATGTAAGTAATCTTGATAGTATTATAAACTTGTGTAGCTTAACAATATGGTGTAAGCTTTATGTTCGAATCCTTATAACTATGAATTGGGATGGATGGCAGAGTGGTCGAATGCGTCTGATTTGAAATCAGATGAATGTTACACATTCCCTGAGTTCAAATCTCAGTCCATCTTGTGTTTCTTTAGTAGCTCAGAGGTTAGAGCATTCGGCTGTTAACCGAAGGGTCGTAAGTTCAAATCTTACCTAGAGAGTTTAACTAACATGATTTTGCAGATGAGTTTTGGTCGCTACCTTTAATTACCTTCTCGACCTATGTCACACTTAGAAAGAAAAAGTTTATGTAATTTGATTCTGGTTCTCATCGCACAGAAACCAATAGGAATCCCAGAACTACTTCAAACAGAACAAGCTGCAATAATTCTCTCTCGAGAAAATGTAAACTTTTAAGATTCATACCACGAATAGTACCCTCTTACCTTAGAGAATACTTAAAAAAATGAGTTACCTGGGATTTGAACCCAGAACTAGTCGGTTAAAAGCCGAATACTCTACCAGATTGAGTTAGTAACTCGATGTTATATTTTACTCACAAATTAAGAATAAAACTTAACTTTTCGAAAGTTTTTCTAACGATTGACAAGAATAACAATCTCTTATGATTCTTAAGGTGGTGTCCCTTGTCCATTGTTAAAACGGATTTGCAAATAACAAAGCCAGCGCAATAATTAAACCATAAATAGTTAAGGCTTCTAAAAAAGCTAGACTCAGTAAAAGAGTGTTGCGAATTTTATCTTCTACTTCTGGTTGACGACTAATAGCACTTACTGCATCACCCGCTAAAATACCTTGACCTATACCGGGTCCTATCGAACCTAATCCAATAGCAATACCAGCACTTAAGGCAGAACACGCTGCTACAATTCCTTCCATAAAAATATAGAGGTTGATAAAATTGAAAAACTGTCCTACAAAGAATAGAATCCTCCATCTTTAAAGGACCAAAGAAAATGAGTTACCTGGGATTTGAACCCAGAACTAGTCGGTTAAAAGCCGAATACTCTACCAGATTGAGTTAGTAACTCGATTTTACATTTTACTTACAACTTACGAATAAACCGGAATTTTTTGAACCTGCTTTTCAGAGTCACAAATTTTGAATGGCATTTTTGACCTTATTAAAATCAATCTACGGCGATAAACGAGCACCTATAATTTGTACAAAGAGAAGAGATCCTTTTATTGATCCTATTGCAGCACTAGAGGTTACCCACTGAAAGTTTTTGAAAATCCTTAATATTAGCCACTGTAGTTTTTATAAAGTACGCTAATCCTAGTTGACCGGCTTTAGGGAATACGTATGCATATAACTAACAATCTTCTTGAAACTATAAAAACGGTCTAAAGCTTAGGCCTCCTAATGTATAACGTGTTTAGAAAACTTTGTCATAAATACCATAGCTTGCATCAATTTACCTTAGTTAGTTTTGCTAATTTATCTTTTTTAAACGGAGTCCATTACCTAAATTGGCCATTTTATGGAGAATTATGGCACCCTTATCGATCCTTCTTATGGTGTCGGCTTGTAGACCGAAGTATTTTTTGGAGTTTAGGTCGCTTAGGCTTTGGCGTTGCAGTTTTTCTAAGGATTAACGACTTCGAGTCTTTTGTCCAACGTAACCTTCTCATGATGTTTAGTTTAACTCCTTCTGTTAAAGGTATTCCTTTTGTTACCGGAGGTTTTTCTACAGCTATTTTTTTTAAATCTTCTATATGCGAAGCTTTTCTACCTTGATTCCTAGGTTTTTTTTGCTTGAACATAAAAGATTTTAGCGACCGTGATCCAGATTGTGAAATGTGCGGCCGCAAAGGGCCAGGTACAGAAGCACAGTTAACTCTTCTTTTTTTTTTCCGGTCCGGAAATAGTAGGGCTGTAGTCTCGACAGCCGTAAAAAGTGTCTGACTTTGCCAAAAATATAAATTTCAAAAATATCCCAACGTCTGGCTCGAACTAAGAAATAAAGTGCTTAACAATTCAGGTGTAAATAACCTATATTCTCGAACCAAGGTTCTATGTCATATCAATAGTAAGACAGAATACGGTACAAGTTTTTGAAATGACCTGTATAATTTCTTTAATCAATAAAATCGTCCACCATACTTATATCTTCGATTTTCTTGAATTTTATAAAATACTTTTTGTTTTTTCAGTTGTTCTTTGGAAAAACTTTTAGCTCGTGGAACAGGGAAGAAAGTAGAAGACTTGCGCGTCGATAGTTTTACAGCGTAAGATGAATCTATGCTACTTGTCTCTTCTGAGGTTACTGTATCCCTTTTTACAACAGCTGGTTGAGTAGGTAACCGACGTCTTGGTAATCTATAAAGTAGATGAAAGTTTTCTTCTGCAGCTAGACTTCGACGTAGATATTTATTTCTTTGTGAACTAGCCGCACCAGTAAAATTATACAGGTCCACAAACTCTGTTACTAAAGCATTTACAAATTTCACACCCCTCTTTTTTCTTGCAGCCTCTAAAATTCAATTTATAGCCATAGGAACCGCTCGATAATAAGGCTGTATAACAGGTAATTCTGTCACTTGGTTAGCTTTTTTAAGAAAAGTAATTCCAACTGGAGGAATTAAAAATCTAAAGATCTCTTCTAGAATATCTTTAATAGACCGGTTTAACTGTTTTTCTACTTTTAATAAAGTTTTACTTCAAATTTTCCGAGCCAACGAGTTGCATCCTCGACGCTGTATCCGATTAACCATAAAATAATTTAATTTTCCTGTTAGTAAAATACGACCTTCGTTCTCTTTAGTGAAAAGACGTAAATCATAAAAAATTTTATGGACAAACGTTCATTTTTTATAGACGCGTGGTATAGTTACAATTATAACAACCCCTCTTACCTAATTTGATGAAAGGCTAAAAACCAACAATGAGGTTATAGTTTAGGTTTTTTCACACCGTATTTTGACCTCGCATTTCAACGTCCTTTAGTGACACCTTGTGCATCACAGGTTCCACGAATCAATCGATAGCGAACTCCTGGTAAATCGCGAACCCGTCCCCCACGAATCAACACGATACTATGTTCTTGTACAGCATGTCCTTCCCCCGGTATATGAGCTGTAACAAAAACTGCAGTACTTAATTTTACACGAATAACTTTTCGTAATGCCGAATTTGGTTTTTTAGGCGTTTTGACAAATACTTTAAAACAAACACCTTTTTTTTGCGGACACCCACGTAAAGCAGGGGTTTTGCTCCGACGTTTTTTGGGAAAACGACCAGCGCGTTTGAGCTGCTCAAAAGTTGGAATTTTTTTTAAACCGCAGAATAACGTAATATTTAACTTTTTAAAAAAGCTTTCCTTTGTAAGGAAATTATAAGACTCATTTCAATGATTTACTAAGCCTTTTCTTGTTAAATCCTTTAGGCAATCTGTGCCAAACGTCTGCTATCAATCTAACAAAAAATCGTCATCCTCCATGATGAGCTTTACCCGCGATGACTTCCTGCTTAATTCAATTATACTTCGGGTATTTAATTTCGTGTAAATTTACTAAAATAATTGAAAATAAATTAACGACTCGGTAAATACTCGTTTTATGTAACAGAAATTGAACTAATATCGAGATTAACCGACCCCACGTTCAAAAGGCTACATTGACAAGATACCGTGTCTTAAAGACAGAATTGCGAGATGTTAAAAAAACAGTGACTCCGATTATTCTATTTAAAAAGCTGTATTTACTAAATGACTTTCTCCTTTAAGCAGACCAACTAATGCTAAGGCATTAATTCTCAAAATTATTTCTATCCCTTGTAAAATTTCTAATGGAGGGGAACCGCCTGGTGGACTTGAAACAGTTAAGAGTAATACTTCTGTTAACATTTTTCATGTTAAACCTTTTACCGAGCTTTGAATATGCAGTTTGGGTAGATAACGTCCTTCGGCTCGAGAAGCTCAAAAACTAGAAAAAACTCGTTGTGTTAAATGGTGGAGATGAACCGGTCGCTGCCATACAAATACAATTTCTAAATATAACCTAAATTTAAATCCAGGAAGTAACGTGCCTAAATAGTGATTTTTATTCACTAAACAAATATTGGGATGTAATTGGATAAATGCTGCTATTAGAAGTATGGGACCAGAGCTTTGTAACGAACCAATATAAGAATTATAATCTTTACCCCTAAATATTAACATTTTCAAGGCCGCTAAAAAATCAAAAATTGATTCTTGAAACCCTCATAAAGGTAAATATTCATTTAAATGACTAGAAGTTTTTATTCGAGAAACTTGATAACCACCTGTTCTACTGTAAAATGTTCTTCGTAAAGCGTTAATACCAATTAACATAAAATCTTGAGCTCAACTATGAAAAAAAAAATGTGCATACATATAATGTTGATGGACCCGAATCTTCGGGGCAACATAAAATTTGAACATAGATAGAAGAGTTCCGTATCAATAGTTCTAACCTTATGTCCTTCCTGGTCTGTAACGGCGGATTTTAGATTGCCAATAATCAATTTTCTCTCCATCCACAATCTCGCCTCGATATTTTTTATAAGCATTATGTATCCCAGATCAATTATCAACCATTAGTTGAGGTTTAGTTGATTGAGTAAATAAAATAAGGGTCCCGTCACAAAATACGGGAACTTTTTTAAACCATGATATAGAACTTACCTTAGCAATAAATCAGTAGATTCGTCATCTTATTAACTAAAAAAAACCTCGCTAATGGGGTCTACGTTTAGGGAAAAGTTTAAATTCACTAAAAGGTCAATTACCGGCGACGATATTTTTTTGGACGACAGCCGTTATAAGGAGCGGAAGTAATATCCGCTAAAGATAGAATTTTTAAAGCTGATCCAAAATAACTTGTCGAAAATAAAGTCCTAATAATGTAAGTTCGATTAGCTGAAACTCCACGAAAAAAGACTCTTACATAAACAAAATCATGTTTTCGTATATAACGAATAGCCTTAGATGTAATTTCTCTTGCAGCAAAAGGGGTACTCCGGCGTTTACCTACTAAACGTAGCATTCCAGCAGTAAAACAGGTTAGTAATCGTTCATAACGTCGAACAAATTTTCTTTTTGGTAAACGAAATGCTTGTGTTAAATCGTCAAAATTAAACGTTTTTAAATAATCATATGGTACGTTATACTTATGTAAAAAATAGTATGTCTTTGGATGACTTCAGTTTAAAAACGTTTCACTTGCTCATTTTTGCGAATAATAAGTGATAAAGGTTTTTAGCTTTGCTAAAATAGCATATTTTTGAATATATAATTCATTAAAGCTGACCGTCTGAGGTAAAAATCTTAGTCCTTCTAATCGTTTTTCTAAATTAAAAACTGCTACCTCTCCATACAAAGGAGTGGTAGCATCAATGGTTCGAATAACTTTTAAGTGAATCGCTTCATTAGACTGAATTATACTAATCTTAGTATTCTTTCTTGACAGTTGAAAGTATAAAATAATGATTGCCATTTGATCCTGTTTTAAAATTCGTCTAAAGGCAGGATACGCATCAAAAAAATCCGTAAAATAATTCGTTTTATATAACTCTTTAGGCGTTGGGCGTCACACGGTAGATTTATACATTTGAATCATTCGACTAACATGATCCCAGGATTTCTTTTTTTTTGCGCCGCGCACGTCAATTTTCATATTTTTTGTGGATTTTAAAGATGAATTACCCGCTGAAGCCGTTGTTTGATCATTTGGTCTACCTTCCGAAATTTTGCTCTTTGGTTCATACCTTTCCTCCTTCTTCTCTGGGCTTTTTAACGCGGGCAATTCTGATCTTTGTTGACTTAATATGGTCTCAGAGACAGTAAAATTCTTAGTTTTGTTTAGTTTGACCGATGTCGCCCCCGAAGGTTTATCTATTGGTCTTCCTTCGGAGATTTTGCTCGTGGATTTATAAGGTTTAGGCTTCTTAAATGGGACGTCGACCATTCTCAATTCTGGCCCTTTTTTCCCGAAAAGTTTCTTAGAGACCTTATAGGTCATAGTTTTGGTTGGTTTTCACGGTGCGGCCACGGACGAAAAAGCCTTTTTATCCATTGGTCTATCTTCAGAAATTTTGCTCTTTGGTGTATAAGGTTTAAGCTTCTTAAATGGGACGTCAGCCGTCCTCAATTCTGGTCCTTTTTGCCCCGACAGTGTCTTAAAGTTCCTTGTTTTTGTTAGTTTGAACGATGTTAAACCCAAAGAAGAAGCCTTTGTATCAGCTGTTCTCACTTCAGACCTTTTGCTCTTTCATTTATAAGGTTTCCGCTTCTTAAATGGACCTTCTACCGTCCTCGATTCTGGTATTTGCTTACCCAAAGGTTTCTGGGAAACACTAAAATTAGTAGTTTTAGAGGTAGTAGGACGATTATCTCTAACCTTTTTGTGTCGTGAAGATGCTTTGCGGTTGGGCAGGTTTGATCACTGGTTACGTTCAAAATCGGAAGGTATTGACATATTCTACTTTGGTTACCAATAATAAGATACACACACCACGCTAATACTAGATGGACATAAACTGAATTTTGACAGACGAAGTAAAAACTGATTTAAGAGGTCGTTCTTCATATTTACGACGGCAAAAGAATACATTTTGTCATTAAAAGTGTTTGGCTTTTCTGTAAGATTTTATTTGCATACCATAAGGAAACTAAACTCATTAGTTTGGAAGCCCAAAACACAAGTTAAGGTTGCCACAATCTCCGCGCATGTTAATTATGGACCATACTAGTTTAAAACTTAACTTTCTACTTTGTAAGAAAAAACCACTCTAAATTATGTTACGTAGAGATGTGCGTAATTAAAAAAATGGAACTTTAGTTATTATTCTTTGACGCTTTCGGATTTTTCAATTTAGACTTAAATATCTTTCGTTTAAATACTTTGCGTTTTCAAAGCTTGGCTTTTCGTAATGGTGTCGTCTTTTTTTCTAGAGGCATATTTTTTCCACTAACCTCAATGGATCCCGTCATTTTGTGCGACAATTTTTTTGGCGGAGTCACGTTTGTTAGCGAAGTTTGATTGAACTGCTCTTTAGGTGGAAATTTCCTTTTTCCAGGAACCTTTCTTTGCGAGGAAGTAACTACCCCGGGATCGGGAGAGACTTCAGATATAACAGAAGACTTGCGATTTATATTTGTATTTTGCTCAGAATTTGAACTAACTTCGACTTGTTGAACGGCCCCTTCAGCCAACTCGTCTAATGCAGCTTGTGCTTCCTTTTTGGCAGCTTCTTCTTGATAAGTTTTTTTTAATTGTTCTCATTCTTCTTTTAATCTAAATGGCGTGGAGGTTAAACTCACACTTTGTTGAGTTTCAGGGCGACAAGCAATTACCTGGTCTGCTTGAATTTGTTTCAAAGATCTAAATGGTAATGCTGCACATAGACGATGCCTCAAAACCGCCCTCCGTAATTTTTTCTGTTGTGCTCATGAAAAGCGAGTCTCACGTCTAGTTTTTAATCCACCATAATTATTAAACACATTAAACAAAACGAAGGTTGGCCGATTGCGAAATAAAAAAATTTCTTCACGATCCAGTGGAGACAGAGCACAAACCGGATCCCGCAGAAATCTAAATCGAGACATAAGTGAGAACCGATGCTTAAAATTGGTCCCTCAAAGTTTATCAATCGTAGATTCTCAAGATGATTTTAGATTAGGTCGATATAATAAAATTTTATAGTGAATCCTGCATACATGTATTAAATAACTTTAAGATATAAAAAAATCGTAATTCAAGGACTTTAGACTGTTTTTAAAATTCTAACGCGTTAGTGGGTGGTATGTACAAATATGTTGTTCATAAATTGTTTCAATCTGGAGACAACTGATGAGTCTTCAGCCTCCATTGTCAGGTGTTTCATGTATAATATAGCGACAAATCTTGTAAAAATAGGTGTTGATAATTGATGGTTTTGGACAGAGTTAAACAGTTATACATAATGCGTACTCACGATTTCGATTGTAAGGGTAATAAGCCATGATTTGCCGTGGTTTTAAAGTCATTTCAATTACTAAAATATAGGCTTAACGATTTATAGCGTGTTTCATTAGGTGAATTTAAACTTACCATTCCTAGTACTATATCTTGGGAGGCATTTCCAAGTAATTTTTGAGTGGCTGGCGAAATTAAATTTTGTTTAAACTGCAAGATATGGTAAGCTTCTGAGAGTACTTCAAAAGATAAAGGCATAAAGATAGCAGTTTGATCTCCATCAAAATCCGCATTGAATGAACTACATGCAACAGGATAAAACCCCAAATTGCGAGCCAAATTTGGTAAGCCGTGAAAAGCTTGAAAATTCATTCGGTGTAGCGTAGGGGCCCTATTAATTAAAATTAATCGATTTTGAATTAACTCCTGAAGTAAGTTTCGTGAAAGGGTTTCTGGTCATAACATTTGTTCGTTGGCAACCAATGATTGTTCTAAATTTATTTCCTCTGAGGTTTCGTCTTCGTCTAAAAGGTCGTCATAGACTTGAAGGTCGTCTCAATTGTCCTGCTCACTTAACAAGGATGGATCGACATATCCTTCCTCTAAATTTTCTTCTTGGACTAAACAAAATTCTAACATGCGATTTACCCACATAGGTTCCAACAATTTAAAGCCCATTTGTAATGGTATTGTACAATAAGAAAAGGGTAAACCAGATCCTGAAGTAATCACTGAACGCGCGGAATAATCAATTCGTTTGCCTAATAAATTAAATCGAAACCGTCCATATTTACCTTGGTATTGTTTTAAAAGAACTAATCCTTTTGAAGGCCGTCATCTCGACGAATTTCATGAACTACGTGGCCCGAAGTGGTTAAATAAAAAATTAATACTCTCTTGTAAAAATAAGTTATTGTATAAAGTTAAATTTAAGGTGGTGTTTAAAGGTTCACAAAGACGTTGATTTCGAATCAATAAAGACCGATATTGTTTTGTTAAATCTGAGAGTGTATAAGTTAAAAAACTTACCTGATAAATAGGCCTTAATCCAGGAGGTAACACTGGCAAATACACAAAAAAAAACCAACTAGGATGTAGTTTTAATAGATGAAAGATAAAACATAATCGCTTCTGCATTCATTGGACTGTTCTAAATGTTCAAGAAATGCCAGAATTATGGGTTGAAGTCCGCGCTTTAAAAAATAAAGGACTATTTAAATTTCAACTATATCGGTACGGCGTATACTTGCGCCCTAGATAATCAAAAATTACCGTCGCTCCACTAGCAATAGAGGGCGGTGTATGTGTTAATGTTCGATTTCTACGGAACTGGCCATAAGTCTGGAGCATATGGTCATTCGTTGTGACAGAATGAAAACTGGTAAACACATATCAAAATTTAGGGAGGTAAGTTCCCAAAGTACAGTACTTTCAACGATACTTACAATAAGGAACTTTTCTACGTTCATTCATCAACGCTTGAAACGTCATCAAATGAAGATCATATGGTGGGGGTATTAAAGTAAAATCCTCTACTAAATTGTGCTTGTGTAGTTTAGACTCAAAGAAAAAGTTTAATCACTCCTCTTTGTGAGTCATAAATCAATACAAAATTTTCCTTTGTTTTTTTAACCGTCTTTTTTTGGTATGCGGGAGAATTGAGAGCACTGGTTTTTTCGGTTCTTGAAGATAAAATTTATCCAACCGTTGAGTAAGAAGAGTAGAAACTGGACGTTTATCTTGCTTAGGATTGAGTGGGGGCATACGGGATAAAAGTAAGGGAACTAAATAACGCTGAATTAAATGATGAAATCAATTTTCTTCAGTCACACGAAAAACTTGTAATGTTTGTCATATAGTGTATCAATGCTGCCAGTAACTTAATAATGAGTCTCGAGAAATAGTGTATTCTCCCTTAAAAATAATAGACGCTGGTTGTTTGTTACTCCTCGTTGTTTCAACTTTATAATTGGGTCAATCCCGATACTGCATAATTGGTTCAATAATACCATCGAAGGGTTGAATATCCGTAATTAGAAAGGTATATTGTAAACATACCTTGTAGAACATACTTTTTAAACTTTTTATAACTAGAGAAATAGGATTTTTATAAAAAATATGTGATCCCAAAACGGAGCGCATAGCATGGGTACTATTAAGATGTCCTAATAACTTACATGATTGTATTTTAATATTATTAAATTGAGGTATAAATCCCTCTCAACCAGCAAAATTCGAATGAAAAAAAGAGAAAGGCGGCAATGAGGCGTCATAAAGTGTAGAGTTTCCGTCCATATTAAATTCTTCACTCGCAATAAGTTGTACTAATTGACGCCTCATATCCAAAACACTTCCACCCAATTTGTTGATTAACATATATCGAGATTTAGCATACGTGGGTATCGACACGGGTTGTTTCTTTGTAAACAAACATAATTTAATAAAAGGTGCATAATCTAAGCGTACAGATAGACTTTCGACAATAAAACTATAATTTACATAAGTACGTAAAAATAAGTCTTGAAAAAGTCTTGTTCATTTAGTGTAACGAGAAAAAATGTGTACCGGTGTACATAAAAATCTTTCAATCAAATTTAAAAGCGTATACAAATATTCTAATGGTAAAAGTTGAATATATAAAATATTGGTAAAATCTTTAAATAAATTATTATAAAAAAAACTAAAATACTTGTGCGAAACTTTTTTGGATTTTAATCAAACTGGGAAAACTTTTTCATGTCAATATGTACGGTTTCACTTTCGTAAAGCTAAGTTTTTTTCTCGTCCTGATAAGGTAGGTTTTTCTACATAAGTTTCATGTCAGTTCTGAAAACCCTTAACATTTTCAAAACTATTAAGAAAAATGCTAGGTAAATATAAAGCATGCTTGGGTAAAGCTAACTCGCCTAAAATTGGTTCCAAATTGAGTATATCAAATAGCATTTGTGTCGGAATATTGAGGAATAAGGCTAAATAAGAAGGATTGTTATATACATACCAAGGATGCACCATAGGAGATTTAAATGATATAATACCGAGTCGATGTCGACGAACTTCAGTATTTGTGGCTTCAACATAACAAATGGGACACAAATTATTGAAGGGATCAATAGACAGGGCACTAATTTCATCGGCACTAAAATTTTGAATTAAATGACAAGCACAACAAAATGACGTTAAAGGGCCAAAAATTTGTTCAGAATAAAGCCCTTTTTCACTAAAAGTCTTTGTCTTCTGTTTAGGTAAAGGTACCGAAATTTCTCCTTTACAGCCATACATACTTAATTCTTGTAAAATTGATAATTTAACAAGTTCTGGAATAAATGGTCGAAATTGTAATCAGTTATCTTTAATTTCTCAATATCTATGAGCTCCAGAAACGTTATTTTCAACTCAAGTGCTGTTACTAAATGAAATAAGACGTTTGTCAAGCCCATATTCAAATAAAATTCCTTTAAGTCTATATAAAATGGTATAAAGAGGAAGTAGCGACACTCTTTCAATAGCGATTACTGCATCTTCGAATATAGAAAATCGACTCATTAACCTAGGATCAGATACTTCCCCGTGCAGTAAATACGATTTGGTCTGTTTTCAAGCCGGATCGAATTTTGATCAAAAATTAGGAAGAATCCTAATGGATCAGGCTAAAACTTTAGACGGAGATAAAAGAGCAAACGATAAAGATTCGAAACTAGTTTTCCGTATAGTAGAAGAACCAAATACATAGCCTTTCGAACTTTCTAGTCCCCCATCAAGATGAAAAGGGGATATGACCGTTGGTGGCAGATAATCTTCTAAATCAGGGATCGATCAAAAATCTATCTTACACAAATCTATGATTCTTTTGTTAAGTTTGTCTTCTAACCTTATATATCTAGGCTTTTACAAAAGCATGAATCCATTCTTCAAGTTAACGAACAACTTGCTCCTGCACATAAACGTCATATTAGATTGTTCGAACAATTGGTCCAGTACGAACGCCATTTTTCACAGTTTATTTTTAACTAACACTTGTTTCAAATACATCAAAAATTTGTTTAGTTATGTCTCCATCGAGGAGCGGTTGACAACTTGTATGTGGCAAATTAAAGGAGACACCTACGCCGAGAATATTTAAATCTCGGATTAACAATTTGAAAGTTTCGGAATAGCCAAAACTAAGTTTTTCAGCTGAAACTAAGCGATCATGAATTTGTTGTCTATAAAATAGATCATCTGATTTTAGGACTAGTAGTTCTTTTAGAGTGTAACTTGCAGAAAAAGCTTGAATTGCTCAGACTTCCATCTCTCCTAATCTTTGACCTCCCTCCTGGCGACGACCACGTGGTGGCTGTTGCGTAATCAGGGTATAAGGACCGACAGGACGCGTATGAATTTTTTTTTCTACCATATGGATTAACTTAAATAAATAAGTCATGCCATAAAACACCCCGCCCTGAATTAACTGCCCTGATGCCCCTTCCCGAAGTAATATTTTACCAGGATTATAAGGATTATAAAATCAAGCGTTATTTGTAAAAAGAGCCACTTGTTTCATTAAATTATATATGTTTTCCCTTAAATATTGTTCGCCGCAAAATAATTTATCGTCTTGGCTATATTTCAAGCGACTATTTAATCATTCAGCCGTCAATCCTAAAATACATTCATACAACTGTCCGATATTCATTCGAGAAGGAACCCCTAAAGCACTAACAATCATGTCTGGAGAGGTTCCGTCTTCTAAATATGGCATATCAGGGGTATCCAACAGAGCCGAAACAATGCCTTTATTGCCATGCTTACCACACACTTTATCACCTAACTGCATCAGCATTAAATGTCCTACTAAAAAAGTAATCTGAGGTTCTTGTAATCAACCATCTTGTCAATGTGATAAAGAGATAAGCCTACCTTGATCCGATTCTAAGGCGTATATCGAAGCATTCTCAAAGAATTCTCGTTGTTGATCATAAATATATGAATCAATTTTATGGTAATGTTTTGGTACGGTTTTTCACGATTTTTCAGTTAAGAAGTTGGGGCGCGTATCCTCAATTTTACTTATAAGTAGCTGAGAAGGATAAATTAACGAATTTGGTTTTAACATTCCGTGTGAAGATACGTTTATAAGACTTTCTTGAGGGAGTAATAAAGACATTAAAGAGGTATGAGAGAGATTACCTAACAATAATTTTTTTTCATACAACTGAAGACTCGTAAACATATGCTTTTGTATACATGTACTGTTTAACAGGATAGCATCTTCAAAAGTATAACCATAATAAACACCATAACAAACTCGAGTGTTTATGCCTAAAGCTAATTCATAATTTTTTTGAGCGTATCCCGAAGTCAATAATTGACCAGGAAAAATCCGTTCCCCGGGTCAAACGCACGGGACTTGTTGATTAACCGTAGATTGGTTTGTTTGAAGCAAATTTTTGAGTAAATATTGAATATCACGATAAGCTATATCGCGAACCTCAATTTGTCAAGGGGAACTAGTCATAACAATACCCTCATTCAGTGAAATAGCTGTATAAGCTGTATCAACACTTCAAGTACTTTCTAGGCCAAAACTAAGAGCAGATGGTTGAGTATAAAGTAAGGGGGTTGCCTGTCGTTGCATATTTGCTGCCATTAGAGTACGAGTAGGATCATTATGAAACATAAAAGGCGTTAAAGCGGCGGCCGGAGAAAACATCACTGTATGACTCATAGGAAGATAGCGAAAATGAAGATGAAGTTTTGTGAAGGCGTATTCACCTGTTCCAAATAAATGCCGCAGGCCATTGAAAATTTTAGAACGCCGTTTCACAATTTTGTAATACGGCATAGCATTTGTTGAGGCTTCGGTAAAATTTAAAAATTTTAAGGTTGGTTCGAGGCGCCCATGTAGAAGAGAAAAATGCGCAATACTTAAATTGTGGTTACGAGTTAAACGTGAAAAAATCGTATGTGAAACTACTAAACCAGCTCTTTCCCCCTCTAAAGTTTCCACTGCACAAAGTTTCCCGTAATAACTTGGATATACATCCCGTTCTTCAGTTTCCGGTCTTTCTCTATTTGCAGATATCCCTCCAAGTCCTAGAGCACTTATACGCCGTTTATGGACAATTTCGGTCAAAGGATTGATTTCATCCAAGTACTGTAAAAGAGGGCTTTCTATTAAAAATTCTCTTACGCTTCATTCTGTAGGTAATAAAGTTACAAAACTTAACTGATTATATAACAAATTTGGCATAGCTGTGTTAGTTATTAAAAGGAACCTAAACCAGAAAAATAAAGATCAATGGTTTAAACCTAAACTTTTCGTTGAGACCAGTTTCGGTCTCAATTTGTGAATTTTATTTCTTGTTTTACGCACAAGATTATAAAAACTTAAAGATTGTAGTCAATTTACTTCTCGGCTTGCTTCGTGTGGGAAATGTGGATATGGAGACGCCACTAAAGGTTTTGTTATTTTGATCTTTTGTTTTAGTTGTCGCTTTTTATTGCTCCTTGAAAGCAACGTTCGAGTCTGAATCTGATACAGACGCCAATGTCATAAATCACTACTAAAAATCCCAACATTTACCAAGCGTTGTTCTGATGGTCACCGTTTCAAATGGCCAAATTGTAATAATTTATTTCACGTTTGCACATGTTGATAAAAAATTCGACTTCAGGTTTTTCCTTGCCGTGCTATATGCCGACAAAGATGGCCGTTAAAACCAAAAATTCCCTTATAGTTAATGTGTTTTGTAAAATCAAGATCTTTTTTAACTCTTGCAATATCTCATAATGTATAATAAAGAAAATCTAAATCCATAGCGGATAACCGAATAGGTGGAACAAGTTTTCGTGAAAGTTTGGCTACCAACTCTTGCTTATCGGAGGGACCTTGAGTATCTTGAACCGGGTTTTTTTTTACTCATGGGACGATAGATTGAGACGAAAACATTTCGGGAACTCAACCTACAGACCTCTGTCTCATTGGCCGTAACTGATGACGTAACACATTCATATAACGGATACAAAATCTTGAGAGTCCATCGATTTGGTAAATTGCGTTCCCTTTCGAATGTTGTGTTTTGTCTCAATTTTCGGATCGGTAGAATAAAACACATTTCCACAAAGGTTTGGAATCTATAGTACTTGATGTTAGTTGCCTAGATCAAGATGACTTAAACCACAAATTAGTTCATGCCAAAGCATATCAATTAGTCAGAGCATATTGAATCTGACGATTTTGAGGTTTGAATTGCCACTGGACTGAATGGGTTAGCCTATTATTGGGAGGGAGATTTCATAAATACCAAAACGCTTCGATGGATATTGTCGTGCCACTATATAAATGACTAAATAAAGGTCATTGAAACTGATAACGAAACCCATTTCATGAGACTAACAGAGTGAGCCTCGGCTTTACTTTCATATTATCAAGTTCGACCTGTACATAATTTCTACCTATCAGATATAAGCGTAGAGCAGATCGAGTAATTTGTTTTTTCACTAAGTAGGTAACAATTTTGTGCTGTTGGAAGGTCAAAAACATAAGATTGCTTATCCCAGTTAACATTAAACAATCAAACGCTTTAGAAGTGGGATGAGTGTAACTTATATCTGTTGTTGGTTGAAAAACTAAGTTACGCGTGAAGATTTTTGTTTTTGTATGCAATCATTTTTCTTGCAGAAATGCTTTTGGTCGCTTTAGGCTTAAATTCTTTAATTTAATATTCTTTTTTCTTTTAAATAATTTATATTTGGCCTTTATCTTAGATTTCTTTTTTTTTCTCGTTTTTCATTCGGTCAAACTATTTTTTGGCCGAACGTTCTTAGATCAAGAAGAGGTTTCAGGTTCTTTTCAAAGTGTTTCTGTCAGATATCCTGGTTTTACATACGGACTTTTTTTTGCCATAAATTGGCTTATGGCTATACGTTTTAAATTATTTAAAGTTAAAGTGTGGGTAGATGAGGTGGTAGGAACATCTAAAAGATGTAATTTTGTGTAACATTCCGTAGTTTTGCTAGCGTACTGAATTGTCGTATTTGTGTGTCGGTTAGTACAAAGTTTACAACAAATAGGTAATCAAACTTCGATTAAATGTGACGGATTTGCACTACTGATTTCAAAAGAACATAACTCGGGGAAGCAATAAATAACGCAGGAATCTAAATAGAAAGCTGACGGAATTAAATCTTCTAATATTCTTAACAATCCTTCACTATTAAATTGATGAAAGGTAGTCGCTACACTATTGGATAAATCCAAAGCTTTAGGTAAGGCTGTCAAAGATATCACTTTCTTAAAAGGCTTTGCCTAGAATATACGTATTAAATAACTTTACACAATACTAATTCCTAAACTTTGAGCGGTCCCTTGAATACTCAAGACAGCCTGGGTTAGGTTTTTTGTATTTAATTCTTTTAACTTAGTTTCTGCAATTGGGAATAATTCTGAGATCTTTAATTGGCCAATTTTCTGTAAATTGGGTTTACTAGATCCTTTGGTTTTTTTTAATTGTTTAAGCAATAAAATACTGGTCGGTGCGGTTTTAAGATTTAAAGTAAAGCTTTTATCATTAAAGATAGAGATTTCTACAGGCACGATTCCTTCCAAATTTTTAGTAAGATCGTTATAGGTAGAACAGAAAAGGCCTAAATTCACACCATATTGACCTAAAATAGGACCGACGGGTGGAGATGGGTTAGCTTTTTTTGCTTCTAAAGACAATTTTAAAAGAGTTTTAAGCTTTTTTATAAAAACGACAAAAAAGTTTGTTAACTAAAAAAAATCATTCAATCAGGATAAGGTCTAAGAATTTCAAGTTTAAAGTTATTAATGAGAAGCAGTAGCCACGCATTTTATTTAAAAACGACCCATTGTACTATTCAAAAATATAATCAAACGTTAAATTAATGAAAATAATGGTTTGGATATATCCCGCAAATAAACCTAAAGCAATTAACGGAATCGGTATACCTAAAGGAATGAGGGAAGTTATAACCAGGCCTGTCAACTCATCCGCTAAAATGTTGCCAAATAAACGAAAACTTAAGGATAGAGGTTTCGTAAATTCTTCGACAATGTTTAATGGCAAGAGTAAAGGTAATGGTTCTAAATAATTTTTTACAAATCAAATTCCTTCGGTTTTATAACGTTGATAAAAAGAACTAATGACAACCAATAACGCTAAACCTACTGTAGTATTAATATCTGCGGTAGCAGCTGTTAAGTCGACTAATGGAAGATGAAAAAGAAATTTTGGAAAAATTACACCTACTCAATTTTCAAAAAAAATAAAACTAAACCAAACAAAAATATAAGTACTCCAAATAAAAGCTTCACCCATATTACAAGGATGTAGCAAATTAAGATTTGTGTTCTGTTGTTTATAAAAATACCGAAAGGTAATATAGGCTCAAAAAAAAGAAATAAGATTAAAACCTTTGTTTTTACAAATATAAAAATCATATTGATATCAATACCTTAGAAAGAAATAATTAAACAGACTAAAAAATAATCATTGCATTAATAATGTTTCTCCATGAAATGTAAAATTACAAATATTTCAACAATAATGAACGGCAATAGAGAAATTTAGAAACATTGGGATCAATTTCGAACCTAATGAAAATTAAGCAATCTTTGTTAAGTGGCTCAAAGGAATTTGGTGTTTATCAAGAAGATAAACGAAAACCCGGTAAGTTTTGGGTATGAATCATTTTTTTTAGATAATGTCGAGATAAGCCGGTAAATCTATTAAAAGCACGCGAATAGTTTGAACCGGGACAAAGACGTTGCTTCTTATTAGCATTTTTATTTGTAGGAGACTTATGTAAAAGTCAAAAAGCTTGATACATATGTCCTCATGAAGGTTGTATTGCAAGATTTTGTTTTATGTGCTTTGTTTTATTTATATGTTTGTTGTGAATAATTTTGGCTTTATTCGCTCTAGAGATTTTTGCAACACTGATTTTTAGTTTTCTTTTTTATTTGTAAAACAGACAAAGTTAACAAAGGAGGCTTTTGAAATGACCATGTTACGGAGAAAGGTAGTAAGCCAGTCTCCACGGTATCTTTCTTTTTTCTTTTATCGTTAGGGAATTTGCTTACCATAGGAAACAAAAAATGACCATGTTACGGAGAAAGTTAGTAAGCCAGTCTCCACGGTATCTTTCTTTTTTCTTTTGTCGTTAGGGAATTTGCTTACTATTGCAAGGTAACTATATATTATGGATATAGTTCAAATTTTTTTAAGTGGTTATTTTTTTATAAGGTGATTAGGAAATTAGACTAGCTTAATACGTTTTAATCACGATTTGCGTGGTACACTTGGATCAATTCACTATGCTATTTTGAGCCAAGCTTGACACCGGTAGTTTGACAACATCACTACTTGCGGAAGTCACGTTTTTTGCACTAAAAATTTATGGCACGTAAGCCTCCATTCTTTAGATCGCAACTTTTTACTAATCTAGTAGGTGGAAATCTTTCCAGATCAAAAGGGCATATTGCCTGTATAAATCATTTAAAAATAAGTGTCAAAAATGTAAATATTCGACCAATAATAATAAAAGTTCTTGACTTTTAAATTGATATATGAAATTACTTTCAACAAACTGATCGTATAAAATTAAAAAATAATCTGCTAGGGTTTTTCAGTACTGCTTGAGCTTTTTTATATCTAAATATCGGAGAAAATGAGTGGTTTCTCAATTTATTCGGTAGAGTGTAAAAATTACATATTGAATTCAGAATTTACGTCTCGTTCAAAAAACATTTTGTGAGGGATCACGGACAAAAAGTTTACTCACGTTTCCTTGGTAATTTGTATTTTCACGAGATAAGTTAACACAAAACGGAAAAGGTATTTGTTCTAAAGCAGTAAAGGCTGTAAGTTGATCTTTTACATAATTATTATAATTAATTTGTCAATTAAATTTTTGTTGGCGTGTAAAAGCGTTTGTGGAACTTATGTACATTTGGGCTGAACTAAAAGCAGATTCATTAAGGTAGATTGGCTGGCGTCCACGTGTAAAATGGAATAGCTCCTGCAGTTTGGAGGAGATATTTTCTTTAATAAAATAGTCATCTAAACTTAAAAAAAGTTGATAGAGTCCAGGAGCCCCCTGTCTTGCCCCGCGTCCTGCGATTTGATCATCAATACGTTTAGTTTCACTAATCTCTGTATTTAATACAAATAAGCCCTTAGATTTTAATAAAGCTTGAAGTTCAACTTCTTGTAAAAGTTTATACAGATAAAATTTATTAAAAAGTAAGGTAAATCTAATTGCGGCATAACGTTCATAATAGAATCTTGGAAGTTTAGGTAAGGGGCTTTTTTTTCATAGTTGGATAGAGGATCGCAGTAATAAGTTTTGAAAACCTGCTTTGCTTAAAGCCTTTAACTTATAATTTTTTCAGAAAATTATTAAAGCTATATTATTAGGCTGATAAGTATTAGTCAGGTAACTTTTTTCTCGATTTAACATATAAGCAGCTTCTCCCCCTAGATTAATATCAATTCCACGACTAAGCATTCGAGTGCTGAGTGTTACACTTGCTTTACGACCTGCAATATTAAGAATTTTTTGTTCATAGCGGGCATACCCCGGCTTTGCATTTAATAACTGGTGAGGAAGCCGGTTATAAAGAAAGAGTTCGGAAACTAAATCTGATTTATCTATCGTAGGTGTAATAATTAAAGTTGGAATACCACATTGAAGACTCTGTAATTTTGTACTGACAGCAACTAATCGTCATTTTGTTAACTCCGATTGTAGGATTTGGGTTTGGCTGTAAGTACGGAATGAAGCTCTAAAGTTGGGAAGTTGTTTTATTTCTAATCCGAAAATTTCTCTGAATTCCTTGTAGGTACCACTCGTCGTACCTGTCATCCCACTTAAGATAGGATATAAATTATATAAATTTTGGTAGGTTATAGTGGCTAAAGTCATAGTTTCAGGATTAATTTTCAAACATTCTTTACTTTCAAGGGCTTGATGTAAACCCTTATTTCAGCGTCTTCCCGGAAGAACTCTTCCGGTTAGTTTATCTATTATTTGTAAGCCCTTATTCAAGATTAAATAGTCTTTTAAGCGTTTAAAAAATAAACGAGCTCTAAGTGAATTAATTAAGAAAGGTACAAACTCGATAATTTGTCGCAATAGTGTTTTAAAAGATGGAAGATGGCTTAAGTTTAAAAAAGCTGCAATAAATCTTAAACCACAGTTGGTAACAAAGACTCCTTTGGTTGTAAGATCCACTAAAAAATCTTGTCTAAAGCGGAAAAATTTAACTAGCTCATCAATGACAATTTCAGTTAAACTATTCGATTTGTGCTGTGAATATATGGCGGAACTCAAAAGCATAGGTGTATTAGCACTATCTAACAATACACTATCAACTTCATCGACTAATCCAAAATAAAAAGATGGTAACCGCACCCCACCTGGACTAAGTTGAATCAATTCTCTTAAAAAATCGAATCCTACTTCTGTATTATTTAAGTACGTTATATTTTTTAGGTATTGAGTATACCTCCCTTTCAAGGAGGTACTTGTCAAGATTAAGCCCGTTGTAAAAGGTAGGACTTTAATGATTTCTGTAAATCAATTGAAATCACGTTTTGCTAAGTAGTCATTGGTAGTCAACATATGAGTACTTTGATTCATTTCTGCATGTAATAATAATGGTAAGACTGCTGTAAGTGTCTTCCCTTCACCTGTTTGCATATTTAAAATTTGTCCAGTGTAAAGATATAAACTACCCAGTAATTGGGTTTCGTATAAATCATACCTACTAGTTTGTCTAAGTAGGTGTCTATAATAGCTAAGTTGACTTAAAATTATTTTGGTCGAAAGATACACCATTGGTTTAGGAGATCTGAGAGAAAGATGTGTAAAGATGGTTTTGGGTAGATTTTGTCAAAACAACTTATAGACTTCCAGCGCAGCAAATATAGTTTTTAATTTCATTTCTTGAGTTAGTTTTACTTAGGTTTCCCCAGGTCCCGCGCGAGCTATTTTGGCTCATGGTTCGTCGTCGCTAAAAGTTTTCCACGGGTAGACCTAAGAGTCGCTAAAGGCTTGGTCTCATGAAATACGTTAGGTGAATGTAGGCAGCTTTCAATAAAAGACAAAAAGATATATGTTACTAGGATATCTATGACTTAGTAACAGTCGTTACGATCTTAACGTTCAATAGTCCGATTGCCCAAGAAAGCCCAGCTATAGGAATTGATACCAAAGTCAGGACGTTCTAACTTACCCCCTAAGCCGTTATACTGTATGTGCGAATTGGCGGTTGAAGGATACCTACTTCATCGTTCTATTCTGTGGCTTATACTTTTTAGAAACTGAGTTCAGTAGGAATCGAACCTACATTAGAAACTTAGAAGGTTTCTGTCCTAATCCATTAGACGATGAACCCCTACAAGTTTTTACAAATCATCATCTCAAATCTAATAAGTTAGTCCAGATTCATTGCGTAAAAGTGTTGTGGAGTAAATATACAAATGAAAAAAGTGAGTCTGGAATGTAGCGACATGGCCAAAAGAAAAGCGTTTCTAGAATGCTATATAAATAAGAGTTTACCTTTAGACCGCGTATGTTGGCTAACTAAGGCTCAAGCTTAGGGCTTACGATTTTTTAAGTTTACAATTTAGCAGGAGTTCCAAGAATTTTTTGTTCCCTTTATTACTCACCAATTTTATAGCATAGACTGTATGCTCATATATTATTTGAAGTTTAAGGCCTAAGGCAAAATTTGCTTCTGCTGCTCAGACGTTAAAGATTTAGCTAAAAAATCTCTAATAATCGCGTATTAAAAATTCTTCAATGAAAAGTATTCATTGTAAAAGCTATGACTTTCATTATGTAAAAGAACTTGGAATATGTTAAAAAATTATGAGCAGGCCACTTACGACGAGAGTTATTGTCTAGGATGAAATTCCATCGCACTTGCCATTACTGCCGAACACTTCTTTTTTGGTCTTAGCGTGTTGTTAAGGGCTCGGGTAAATGATATAGACATTTGTTCTTTTGTTGTTTAACAGACGGTCATGAAGCCCCGCTAAACATGAAAAGTTTGCGTTGAAAAAGATCCCTTTTTAGGTGCATAGCCCTTATACTTTGAGTTGGAAGCACGGAGATTTGAACTCCGGACCATAGCTTTGCAAAAGCTATACTCTACCAACTAAGCTATACTCCCTAACGCACTCTAAAGGACTCGAACCCTTAATACTAGATTTTGAAAATCTATGTTTTCACCACTTAAACTAAGAGTGCTTTATATGTGCTGAAGAAACTAAATGTAGGAATGGAGGAACTTGAATCCTCAAGGCTTTTAAAAGCCAACGGATTTTCATAAGTGCGAAATAAAAAGGACTTGGAGGCCTATTTTGTAGTATAAAGCTTTTAAGTCTCTTGCTCTTCCGGGGATAAGCCGCTCTCACGTGTGTTACATTAGTTTTTATTAGTTCGTAAGCTTGAGTGCTAATATCTCGCTGGGAAGAAAAGTCCGTTGTGTTTACCGATTTCACCACATTCCCTAGTCGAACCTTTGACTAGCCAATTACTAGAGCGTATCTGATATTTAATCAAAGGCAAAATTTTTTGACTTAGCAATTAAGGCGGAACTCAACGAGTGAAGAGCTACGTTTAGCTGTTTCTCTTTTTAACAACCAATCGCGTCAATCTTATAGCTTAAATTTGCTCTTATAAATTGGTCGATAACGTAACAGTTTGTGATTCGTAGGTTTATGTTTGCAACCCAAGTAGACTGAGTTACAGGAGGGAGGACAGATATGAAGTTACTTTAACCGTAGTAGTGAGTGGCCATTTTATTTTACTTCCCGTCTTTACGTAAAGCTACTTCTTAAACCTTGATAATTATGTAAAGTTGATTGCGAGGTTTCTTGTAGGTCTATTTAAAAGGGGTAATATCCATGTTAGGTTCAGCAAAAATTGAATGAAAGAAAATTATCTTTTTTAAAAAGTAGTTATAAACAAATGGCTAAAAAAAGAAATGATAGCAACAAAACATTTTCTAAGAGCTTACATGCTGAATACGTAGAAAAAAGCATTAAAAATAAAATGGGACATTTTTGCAATACTTGAAGTCGCTTGTAATCAAGAAGTTGGTCAAAGTTTGTTGTATGTTTGTCGACTTATTGTTTTCTTAAGAGACTTTACGTAGCTAAATTAAAGTATACCCTCTAAAAAATTTGTAAAGAAAAAACAATTTGCCCGAAGATCTTCTAAAAACACTTATAAAAGTGTAATAAAAACTTTACGAAAGTTACATCTTACTTTATTACCTGGAGGTACCCCCAAAGTTGTAAGACACTGAAAGCAATTTCCCTTTAAGCGTTTACCAGAAAAGCTTAGGATACGCAAACTTCGAGAACGAATACAAGCTTATTTCTGGGTTTTGCGTAGTTACTCCATAAGTCATATTGCCGTTAACATAGGACCTGTGGGACCTGACCCATTTGACGATGCCCAAGGAAAAATCTACAGTTACCCTTCTACAACAAGATATGATTATAGATTTGCCTGGCAAGCGCTATGGAAACGATTAAAAACACTTTCCATTCCCGAATGCTTAACAATGTTAAGAATTTATAGACGTAATATAAAAGCTTTAAAAAAAATTACTGTTCCTTGATCTAAGCGATTACCTCAAACTTCACCTATACGTCGTCAGGAGATTATGGGACCACTATTGCGCCCCCAGACTTGATGTCATAAAACACAAGGTCTTGAAAGTTATTACACATTTCCGAATAAAATGAGCTTTATCAATAACGTTATAAAATATCGTCTATTTAAAGTTTTACGACGCTCGATTCATTTAAGCGCGGTTAAAACTTCCCTAATGAGTTTTACACTTCGTCCAAACAATTTAGAATTTTTTGGAGCTCAAACTTTGTCGTCCTTCTGTGGTGATAGGGAGGCTGTTTTAATTTTAAGAAATTATAACAACTTTACAAAATATTTATACAAGCGTAAGTACAATACGCGCGAGTGAATACTACCTCAAACTATCGCAAAGTGGATGCTATGTAAGGGGACTTTCCAGAGTCAGATAATCTTCTCACGAACCCTAAGATTCATTAAGTTGATTAAGAGATTTCAGCGTTTAAAAGCTGCTCTTCGGTCTATAAAGAAACAAACACTGCAGTTCCCGAAATTTTTATGTGATAGTAAAAAGTCGGCGCAGTATTTTAAAGGAAGAAATTATGGGTTTATGTGTGATCGGAAACTCAATCGTGATATTCCTACACTCCCTCGTTATTATACATTTGTAAATTCACAAGCAAATGTTTCCGCGTATAATCTCTGAAAAATTTATCGCGGGGCCTCTCAAAAAACATGCCTAATAAATAGTTCGCCAAAATTCAGTATTGGACAGTCAATTAACAAACTCAAGGCTTACTATGCTAACTCTAAAGTACTGAAACTAAGAGCTCCTCGTTTATACAAGAAATTAATGGCACGGCTTATTTTAACAAAACTGACTGGTCTTATTAAAGCATTAATATTTCAAAACTACATTTATAATGTAGGATCTTTTTATACATTACTGCACACTTACAATAGTTCTCCACAAAAAAGATCAAAAACTTCACATCATTACGTCCTCGACCGACGAACGCATTTGAAGCGTTCGTTTTCCAAACGTCGACAAAATTGGAAGCGTAAGTTTTCTAAAAATTGATTAAAGCCGGGACATCAGATTAATGAGCTCAATATTGAATATACAGAAATGCTTAAGAATACGGCATCAAAAAATTATGGAACTTTGCTTAAAAATTATAGCCATAAAGTAGGTAGTCTTTATAAATCACTATATGCTCGTTCTGTCTGAAATAATAAAAACTGAAAAAACGTGCGCTATAGCTCATTTTATTGACTTCGAGCGCAAGTGCAGGAAAAAATTAACCGAGTGAGTGAGTTCTATGAAAAGAAATTTCTTAAAATGGACAAAAAACCGCAAAAGAAAAGAAGAATAATACATAAGCCTCCGCTTGCCTCATTTATATCTAACAATAAGAAATCGAAGTATGGATTTGGAGGCTTCATAAAACAAATGAGAAACACGGTAAATTATCCCTACCAAGTATTAGAATTTGAAACTCCTCAAACTACTAAGTTTAAGAGATCAGTATGAAACTCTCGTCCCTTACAGCTCTGAGCGAATTCATTCCTTGAAAAGGAAGACAAGCTAATTATGAAATGAAGAATTAAGGACATTCAGAAATTTTGGCGTAATTGATCGAAACCCCAAAAAGCTTACCTCATAGATCTTTATAAGCACGTTGTACTACCATTCTCTATGACTGACCGATATGTTGTGCCTTTCAATTTAAAAGCTCATACTATACCTATGGAAGATATTTGGCATAGGTTCCAAGTAATTAGCGACTTAATGGAAGATGTCAAAAGAGAAATTAGTCGTCGTAAATCCTGACTTTCCAGCCGTTTTGGGCACTCATCTTTCTACACCCCGAACGTTAAGAGAGAAATTATTAAACTTCAAAAAGTCCTTTGGACTTGAAAAAAATTTAATAGTAAAGACATATACTGTCGTGAGTACTTGCATAAGAACAAAAAAAGGCTTGGCTGTGTTTTGAGAGAAGAATATATTCCAAACGGACTTGAGGCTTTCCACAGTTTTCTTCAATCCTTACAACCAGTCTTGGATAGTATACTAAAATCAAATAGTTGATTTGCTCAAAATGAAAAACTGAGATTACGGACCAATCCCAATAAGAGTAGCTTCAAAAGGCGAAAGATGAACTCTAGGGAATCCCTGATCCGTAAGTCAGTGGGTAATTTCTATGATGCAGAAACTTCCAGCCTATGAAAAGTGGACAGGTTAAAATCCTCAGTTGTACCAATCCTATTTCATAGTACATATAAGGCAGATTCCAGTTTACCTTTGAATTCGGCGGTAGTTTATAAGCCCCGGTTACTTTTCGATCCTTATTCACTCTATATGACGTTGGCGTTGCAGATCAAAGGTAAAAACCAAATTTGGCCTGGACCTAGATTTCAAGGGCAATGATTTGATTCACGAGTAAGGCGAAAGACCAACGATGTTAGTACTTTATTAACATGAAAACACATATCACCTCGAGTTATGTATGAACTACCAGTCGTTAATTCAATGGATGATAAAGCTTGGCAGAAACGTTGATGATTTCATCGCTTCTGACCGATCAACCCAAGAAAACCTATCCCTCAGAATATTCTTCGAAAGATAACAAACAAAAGTCTTTGACTGGAAGGACCTAAAATTTATATGCCCAACTGATGGTATAAAGCGCCGCGTAAACCTGCTGTGCTCAGTCAGCGTAAATGAAACAACCTAGTCCATCTTTCAAACGCAAACTTATTACAACTGGCACGGTCCGAATTTCCTTCACGAGTTCAAACGTGACGACCGCAAAAATTCTTACATAACTTTTGAGCAGATATTGACCGATCCTTATATCTTGGTTTAAGATATAAAAATACGCTCCTTTATGACCCGGTTTATAAATCCCTCTATGATTATAGATTTGATGAGGTTGATATACCTAAGTGAAAAAAATGAAAGCGGCTATCCCGAGAGGTTACTTTAATGGTAGATGTCGAGTATAAGCCGATTCAACGAACGCGAATAACGCCACAAAAGATTTTTCAAGCTCTTCAGACTAAAGTTTATCCGAAATGCCCATGGTTTTTTTTCTGGCAGCGAAAGTTTAGCCATTACCCGGCTCGTAAATCTAAAGCCCATGATTTAAACCTCATTTTTCAACATGGTATTTCTAAATACAAGAAACAGAATTTGGATCGACAACTACCTTTTTTACCTTTAGGGACTAATTTATTTATGAAACATTTGTTTATTAAGAAATGATCTCACCTATGAAGTAAAACTTGGCAGTTACAAATAGTAAAACAGGGGCTTTGTCCTCAATTGTGTGATGATCTACTTTTAGTTTCCTGATTGCAGACTTGAAAAGAAACGCAGAAAACGTTGTGTGAAAGTAGAGAAAAACCGGAGTTCCAAACAAAAGTTGGTGGTATTACAACGCGGGATTTATCCTTTTTTAGTTACTGAAATAAGATTCGGTTTGCTAACAAATACCGAGTCAAGTCTTTGGGCAGAGGTACTAAATTTCAAATTCCGTGCATAGAGAGAGTGCCTGCCACCTTTGGATCCGGAAAAATATTGAGTAGCGTTAATCGTCTCACTAAAACTTTTGATAATGTATTTCGTTACCGAGGTGGTTTTATTGGTTTAGTATCGTTTCCTTTCAATTTTTACCAGGCAAAAGCAAAAACATTTTATGCATTAAATTCTGATTTTATATCCTCTGGCGTTTTAGATCTGACGTTACAGAATAACAAAGTATCACGAGTAGCTCGCCAAGTCTTTTTTAGAGTTAAAAACTCGGAAAGCAACTATGGGTCACTCATAAGATCACAAGTGCTGCGAAGAACAGTCAAGCATTTGAAGACTTTTATAGCTCAATTTTCCGACCTTAACACATGCGGACGGGAGCGACTTATATTTTCTAATTCAGAACCCTTTTTCAATTACGTAAGAAAAGAAGATGGCTTTTTTCCTGGAGGTCGTCTACTTTTCGAGGCCGGTCGAAATATGCTTTCGAATTCATCTCAGGTCGTCGAACCCAGATTCTATTTTAACCACACGAATCTTTATAGACTCAACAAATTCGAGACCCCAACAACATACCATAATTGAGACCTACCTATCCCTAAGCTTTCTTCGCAGTTTCGATTTTGCCGCAGCCGTAATTTAATACAGGCTAAATTGATTTTATATTATTGTAACCGATTCTGACTAAATCACCATGGCCGGGCTCGAAGTATACGAGGGATTTTTCAGGTGCCGATTAAACGTCCACGGCTCCCAAAGCGCCCATCACACAGGTCTAGAATTGTCTGAGGAGATTTAATGAGGAGAGATGGTACAAAATTGTATAAGCGCCCTGGTAAACTTTTAAAAGTGCCGAGAACAGAAACTTCCTTGAGTTATCGCAACATGTTTTTTCCGGGGCGAAGGCTTTGAATTTCGGTTTTTCCTAGTTTTATAAAGATGACGAAAAGGAATTATGTGTGTAAAGAAAAAATTACTTTTTATCGTTGACTTAATTCACAAAAAATTAAATATAAAAGGCAGCAGAATCTACGTTTGTACAGGTATTTTAGATTTTTAGATAGTGTAGGAAATGGGCGTGTTTCCAAAGAGCGGAGTCCGGTACACCATTTAGTTTTGAGGCCTTCTTGTGAGACACTAACCCAACCGCGGTTGGAAGTTTACCCCGTGGTGAATACGAAGTCTCCGCTAGCAGAGCGTTTAGCTATTCTAGACCAAACGGCTTCTAGACTAACTGTCAAAAATAAACCAATGATGTATGAAATGAAAGATCTTCTTGCCCCTTTACATCTAACAGCAAAACCCGAAAGTTTGATGTTGTTGTCAAAACCTTTGAATGGGACAAGTTTTTTTATTGAGCAGAAAATGAGGCGTTGGCTACAAGTATTTTATCACATCTACAGGCATAGTATTAGTCAACTGTGAGCTAAAATGTATAAATATAATCAATTGTCCTCCCTTAAGTTAAAGCAACCTTCTATACCAAGCCCTTTTCGGGTGCCTATGCTCCCTGGGCAACATACTGATGAGAAAACACGACGTTGACGAAATGGGATTAAAGGATTATATCAGTTAAAATGTAAACTGTTAGTTTTTTACTCTAATTTTAAGCGGGGATTAATTCATCCGTTAGGATTTTTACGCTGATTAAGTTGTTTTCCCTATCGGTTAATTTATGATACAGGTTGAGGGTTAAAATTAAAAGAACTTTTTCTGCATCGGTTAAAGTTAAAACAAAAAATTCAATTTTACTATAATCTAACCGATCATCAATTAAAAAATTACCTTCGTCGCCGAGATAGTGTTAAAGCTAATTTTAAATTAAAATTATTAGCCAAATTAGAACTTCGTTTAGATAGTTTAATTTATAGGCTCGGTTTTGCCCCGTCTATTTTAGCAGCCCGCAAATTAATTACACAGAAACATATCTTAGTAAACAATTGTATGACTTATGCGCCAAATCTCGTCTGTAGTATCTATGATACTGTCCGGGTGGCTCCCTACCGTGCTTCATTAAACCATATTTTAAAAAATATTTATTTAAATAAAGAATTAGTGAAGTATATCTATACACAGCTCTTTTGAAAAAAACTTCAAAAGTTTAAAATAAAAGCTACTGTGCCTCATCTCCATAATCTACAGAGAGAATCTTCGTCGGGCTTTACGCCATATGAAATTATTAGTTCATCTGTGGTTTGAAAACGATTTCCTGGTCCTAATTGAAGGAATAGTTTTATAATTAATCTTTGTTAAATATTCTTAGTGACGCCTTGATAGAACATTTTTGTCAAAACAAGCATTTCTGTAAGAAAGTCATTTGAAAATAATATTTTTTAGTCGATGATTTTACTTATGAATAATCTAAAAGCCAAACAGCATGTAGAAAATTTAATTTTACTTTTAAAACATTACGGGGGGGAAGAAAGTGCTCCACAATACTTACAGGATATGATGTCTTTGGGGTTTGAATACAGTACACGCGATCTTGTTTCAATAAATTTAGATGATTTAGAAGTATCGATTGGGGCTAAATTAATCGAAGATACATTAAGTACAGATCCGAATCGTGGATTACTATTAGGGATTAAGGGTTACAAAAGCAGTCACGATTATATGGCCTATTATATGCAGAACTTCTACGAGGATCGTACAGAATTTTTAAAGAATTTACTTAATATTACGAGTTGAGAACATATTCTTCCTTCCTCTATTAATTTAATGTCAAAGACGGGGGCCCGTGGAACCCCTTTACAACTTCGACAAATTATTGACTTTAGAGGATTTACAGCTAATGCTCGAGGGATTATTGGAAGTTTACCGGTAATGGATAACTTTTATGAGGGAATTCAACCTTTCGAATACTTTTTAGCCTCTTATGGGGCCCGTAAAGGTGTTGTCGATACGGGGTTAAGAACAGCGGACGCAGGCTATTTGACTAGGCGATTTATAGAAGTTAGTTATAATTTTAAGATTAAAGAAGAACAGTGTTTCAGTCGCTTTTATTTAAAAGTTTCAGCAGGAAACCGGATTCAAGGAAGTTGTAGGCCATTAGATTTTTTACTTTTATACGGTAAACTAATAACTAACTCTATAATGCATAAAAAAACCGGCCAAATTCTTTGTAGCCGAAACACGGTTTTAAATCGTATGAATACCAAGTTGGTTTTAAAGCAATTGCTCTATGCTGAATTTTTGGATGTTAAATCTCCGTTGACATGTTGAGGATTTACTAATTTGTGTCAAGCTTGCTGTGGCTTATGTTTCAAAAGTAAAGACCAACTCCACCGGATTACGACGAACATTGGGATTTTAGCTGGGCAAAGTGTGGGAGAACCTTGTACTCAAATGGTTCTGAGAACATTTCATAGTGGGGGTGTTGTGCTCAAAGAAGAAATATTTGATTTATTAGGTTTGGAGCAAACCGATACAAGAACTCCATATACCCAGCATAACATTTGGCCAGCTAATAATTCTCTATCATTTAAGTATAAAAAGAAAAGAGCTTATATTGCGTCTGTAACCACACAATGGCTCCAAAGATTTTTAGATCTCCTTGTTAGACTCCCCTCCTCGTCTTTCGATCCACGGATTCCTGACTGGTTAAGTAGGTTACAATTTAAGGTGCGTCCTAGTAACTTATATTTAACTCTGACAAATGAATACGGTGCTTTTATTTCCCTGTCTGATGTGGAAAAAGGATCAGTAACAGGCCCTTTACCTTATTGACCAAAAGGATGGGGCATAGGGGTCTCTACGCAAAGTCGTCTGATGACTACCCATAGTGTGCCAAGTAGCCCTTCGCTCCGTGCCTGGAATTTGACTTATCATAGTGACCAACTTTTTGGCGAGACACATTTAGAAGCAACTCAGTCACAAGCCATTAAATTCGAGAATATATGCTTAAGTATACTCTCAAAACCAGGAGTGTTTTGAAAACGCTATGGAATTTTGGAAGGGGGTCTTACGACCTATCCCAAAGAATTACTTTTCGTCCCTAATTTAGCAGGTTTAATCAAAAATACGAGTAATGCTAAAACGTGTGCGCATCTGATTAATGTTACATTTAAAAATCTCGTGGACGGGTCTAATAAACGTCACGCATATAGAGGCATTACTTTAAATAACGCGTTTCAAATTGGCCAGGAAGACAAGCACTTATACTTACCAGATCGTACAACAGGGCTCAGTTGAGAATTTTATTATGCTAGTTCTTGAACATTGTCTTATGAGATTTTTAGACAAAAGTCTTCTAAACGCTTAAGTTTTAAGCAAGGAACAATTAATGCTTTAAATCCTTTTAAACAAAGACCCTACCATAAGGCTTGGGCTTCACACTTCGTGTCAATTAAACGTAATGTCGGTTGATTCCCATTGGCGTATCTTTTCTATTATTATAATTATTTGAAGCTCTCAACGTCTGATCTTTTCACCCAAAGGTCAGAAAACATCTTAACGCCTTTAAAGATCACTACAAAGAAACCCTGGTGTATTTTGGACGGTCATTCATCTTTAAATTTTAGACTCCATAGTTTACACTACCGAAATAATTTGACTTTAAGTTACCGCAAAAAAATATTTAATTCGTGAACATTTGCTTTTCATAAATGGTTTTGGTTGTGAGTGCAATCGCAAAGTGAAATCATACCGGAAGCGATATCCAATGTTAATCAACAATCAATTGAAACTAAGGGTTCTAATCGATGAACCTCGGAGGAGCCTGAAGGTCTACTTTTTCTCGGGCATCAGGTACCAATGTCTATTTGCGCAAACTATCGCCGTATGACGCCCGGTACCTGGTGTATGGGAACATCGCAAAGTAAAGAATCAAGAACTTACACCTTCAATAGTTTAACTCAAAGATTCCAACTGCGGAAATTTAGTCCAGGGGGTTTAGTAATGGGAGATTCGGGGAACCGTTTATCCATTCCTCAAAATTGTGATTATATGGAACCCTTAACTATTATAGAGGCTAAGATTTGATTAGGCTTAGCGACACCAAGCCGAAGTAATGAACGCATTCAAAATATGAATTATTTTAAAATTATACAAGTGGTACCAAAACTTTGCCAGTGTGAGAAAGGTCTGCCTCAAAATATGCAGCCCACGTGACAACACTTAATGAAAAAGGACTGCGATAAAAAGTCAATTTACCCTCAATTAACCTTTTCTCCTAAACTAATGTGAACTTCTTGAGAAAATGAAGGTATTTTTCAAACTTATATATACGGATGGGTTGCTAATTTTAATAGTGCAAGCTCTCCTGGGTTACGCAAACTTGTTAAAAATCAAGGATCTTTCTTAAAAGCATTAAAAACCTGAACATTTCCAAGTAACTGACCTTATTTAGCTTATATACCTTGGGAAGGTGGGAATCACAATAAGCATTACTTTTCTTATGACGCTCCCGAAAAAACTTTTGATATAATCGCTGGTTTACGTTACATGGATAATGTAGTAGAAGCCCGGCAAAGCCGTACCGAGTCTATAGTGACAGATGTTACTGGCTTAGTGACAGACTGATGCCCCCATATATGGACTGTTTCACCAGAAGCACTTCCTCTTTGACTTAGTATCTTTACGCCTAATCAACTCAAGGTCCAAAAAAGTAGTAGTATATTCAAAAACAGTCTTCAATTAGCTCTTTTATTAAAACCTTCGGGAATAAAAAAATTAGTATGCCCTAAAATCTGAAATGATAAAATCGTTCACGACTCGTTTATTTTGAAATCTTTCAGCACTACGGTAGGGTTTTTATTTTCAACTCCCCACAAAACGTCTTGCTGGCCTGAAATCCCTGACTATCAAAGATATAAACTCGTCCTAAAAAATGCTATGTGAAGTCTTCCATTAAAGTATAAGCATTTGCAGAAAGATGAATCTGGAAAGATTCACCTCTTAATAAATACACAAAGTTTTAGACAGTTTTTAGATTTATTTATACCTTGGGTTCATGAGCAAGAAGGAATCTCGTTGACTGGCGATAATGAGGACAAGGGCGGATCAAAACAGTCCTTCGGCCCTGTGGAGCCTGATGTCAAAGCCTCTTCACAAATGGTTCTAAAGTTGAATTCTAGCAAGTCTTTAAGGAAGGAAGGTTTGTCTTCTAGATCTGATGGTGACAGTAAAGTTGGGATCGCTAAACGTAAAAGAAAACCCACAAAAAAGAAAAAATTGCCCTTTAAAATAAACGCTAAGTCAGACTATACTCCCCAGCAATTGGGGCTGTCGAAGGGTAAATTTATATTGCCAAAAGATAAAGGTTATAAAAACTCAAAACAGAGCTTTTCGAGATGAAAATCTGAGAAAGTGGCACAAGTTTCAGGCCAGAAATTAAACTGTAAAGAAGTCGTAAGTGGTCCGAAGTACACAAGTAAAGTGATACTACTAAGGAGTTCAAGGTGTCAAGAGACGTTAAACAGTCAAAATAAAATATTCTCTACTCCACGGAAACCAACGCAGACCTGAAATAATTTTGTCGGCCAAAGTAGGCTATCGAAAGATCTTATGTTCCCGAAGGGTCGCAGTAAAGAAATGCTTAAGTCTTTAAAAAGGACTGTAAAGGATTCTAAGAATTGACCTTCGGGAGCATTTCAAGGTGTCACTAGAAGCAAAGTTCGTAAAATGAAGCAGGTTGACAAGCTAAAAGCTAAACGTCACCAACTAGAAGTTAAGGCGAAGCGCATAGTGGGTTTCCTTCCGGAAAAAAGATCTACGTCTAAAATGTCGAAATTTTATCACGCTTTCAAAAATCAAGACCAAAGGAAAGGAGCTTCGGATACGTTACATGAGCCAAACACTATATCACAAACGTTTAGTATAAACAGAAACAACAAGAAGATCAAATTATTTTCTACTCGACAACTCCCAACAACAAAAAATGCAAGAAATTTTGTTTCGACTCGCGTTCAATTCAAGAGTATTGTCCATGAAAAGCTGCCGAACCCAGGAGTCTCAAGCCTAAATATATGTCCTCCTGCTAAGGTCATAGATCAAAATCCTAAGAACGAGATAGTTGTAGCTTCACCCACGGCAGAAAAAGTACCATTGAGTGGAAGTGATTTTTTAAAACAAGTTGTAGATCGAAAACCACGAGAGAACGTTAAAATTTATCTACGCACGAGAAAAGCTGATAATGTAGCTAATCGAATTCAACGAAGTTATTCTTACTTAGGCTGGTTACAAGAACAAGTTGACCCAAGCAACCTTCCTAAAATTCGTTTAAAACTTAGGCAGATGCGAGCTTCTTTGCGGTACCTAGGAAAAGATCTTAGTAAGTTTGAACTGTATGTAAAATTAAAAAATCTCAGCTGTTCGCAATCGCTTATAAGTGAAATTAAAAACTTATTAACCTACTCTCTGAATCGGCTCTTCTGAAATAAACTTCAAAGATGAAACAAAATTTACAATCCTTTAGATTTTGTCTATGGTTCAAAGTTAGTAAATTTCCTAATTGGAGAAGATACAATAGAATTTTCTTGGTTAAAAACATTAACTGCTAAACCTTTTACTTGATATTATCCTAAGTTAGTGATGTTGCATAGGTACCAGATTTGAGAGTTATGGTTAAAAACTCATTTTTGTTTTTACAATACTAGGTATGTATGAAAAGATAAGGATAACAAGTTATATAAAAAAACATTGTTATTATCCTATAATCAGTTAAGACCCGAACATAGTTTTATCAACGGGCAGATTACTAGCGAAGGTTATTGAATATCGTATCCTATATTAAAGTTCCAGCGACGAGTCCAGATAGATAATCTGTTGAAGTGAAGAAACCTTTATCCACTAACACAAAAGTCTTCTCATAGTCATGAATGTAAGCAGTTAAATAATTTTGTTCAAAATTTGAGACATACGGGAGTTTCTGAAGGGTATTGAACTGATAATAATAAAACTTTTCCTGCGTTAAACAGAAAAACCCCCAAGGCTTACTCTAAATTTATAAAACCCATATACAAGTTTCTGAGAACATTACCTAAAGGGTCAGCATCAATGTCAAAAGCTTTAAAAGTCGTTTATGCTTGTAAAGTGGCAGAGAAACACCTAGCAGAAAGAGTTTGAAACCATCAGGATCAAAAAAGTATTCATAAAGAGTCTCGACTTTCACTATTAAAAAATGAGCACTTTAACGATTCGTTTAGCAGACCGATCACATGAAATTATTTTACGCTTCCTTGTCACCTATCTAATCTTGATACACTGCTCCCAAACCCAACCGAAATTGTGAAAGGTGGAGATAATATTGTACCAGAAACACTTAATTTTCAAACCATGGTCATAAAAAGGTTTTATAGTCACTATAACTTTTCAACACTATTTATAAGTCTTAAATATTCGCAACATTATTTACAGACGATTATTTTGGAATCGTTAGTTGATCAATACAAACGAAGTGGAATTTTTTTACCTTATATGCACTATGAATTTTTAGTGCGAAAAATGAGTTCGGTGGTGCGTGTACTTGATCCGGGCGATACCAATTTAGAACTAACAGATATTTTAACCTCGGCTGAAGCTCAAGTACTCAATCGTAGTTATGGCGAGTTAGGATTTAAACTTTGTTTTGTAGTCCCTTTAGTTTTAGGAATGTCGAGGATAACTCTCTTGGCAAATGGGGTTCTCGGGGGATATAGTGCTCGACTAGTAACAGCAACGTTAATAAAAGCCTCATTATGAAATCAGGTTGACTGAATTCAAGATGCTAAAGCTTGCGTTATAAGCGGTACACAATTTGAAAGTCATCAAAAATATTAACTTGACATTATGCCTAGTACAAGAAAAAAATTTGAACTTTTTAGCCGTAATTTGTGATCTAGGTGGTTCTTTGTATCCAGAATGAAATCTGATATTGTTTTTTTCCCTGACCATAGAACCAAACTTGTGTCATCCACCCAAGAATTGAAAGGGTTAAAAGGAAAGTTAGCTCCTTTTAGGTCTGGTAGTTTTGCACATGAGATGTTTGTACGTAAAAGTCAGAAAAGTTTAGTTCTTGGTACCCCAAGAAATTTCAACAATCCTAGGTTTTCCAGAACTACTCCGCTCGCAGGAAAGTTCCAAGCTAAACATCGAGTCTTACTTCAGGTATCCAAAAAGACACTTTTACAGTATGTATTTAAGTTACAGGCCCTATCGAAAAAGCAAGGTGCCTTCAAGGGCCCTATATTCAAGCGGCTTAAACCGTGTTTAATGATGCATAACATAGTAAAACTTCATAATGCGTTACCACTTTCCGCTAAAAAAATTGCTGCCTTAAACTTGAGACAGGTTCTGGTTCCTAATCTTTTAGGTGGTAAAATGGCTCGGGCGAAAATCGGCAAGTCACTATGGTTTATTTTTGGGCCAAGTTGGTGGTTCAGTGAAGCTTGCTCTAAAACAATTTGTTTAAAAAAAGGTCCAGAGTCGAATCTAGACAAGTCTCGATACTGAATCCATAGATTTCATTTCAGACTACGTTCCTGTCGTGATTATTGATTAGTGGCACAATCCCAAGCTGTATTAACATTACCAATGAAAATTCTTAGAAAACTCGGATCCCTATTCTTTTGTTATTATTTTTGAGAAAGAAGACTCCATCCTGGATTCACAAGTAATTGGCTTATCTTTACGCAGTTAAATTTCAAAGTTTGTTCATCTAAAAAAGTGTTGGATGAAAAAAATGTTGTGGATCAAGACCTAAGTCCGTGTCTTCGTTTAACTAGAGAATCATGATGAAAATTTGATTCTAAAAGTGCGTATGAAAATTTGCCTAGTTTTTGAGTTGGCGCTATTCAGTCAAGTTGTTCTCGAGGTGTCTCTACTTTTCAATTCGCATATGTTAATCCGCTCACCCTGGCCCATTATTTGGTGTGAAACCTACGACCGCTCATTGGGCTAAAGAGTGAGATTTTTAACATAAGAAAGTTTTATCTCCAAACTTCTCTTTATTATTTTAAAAAGCTATATTTTTCTTCTCTGACGAGTCGAAAAGCTGAGGTGCCTTTATCGTTACTGATTTATTTAGCTTCGAGGGCTAAATATGTAGGAAGGTTTTTTTGATCTAAATTTATCTTATGTATGAAAAAACAAAACGTTTTGCCTTGAGTTGGATTTCGCCTAAAAATTGATTTTATCCTTGTGAAATTATGTAACGATGAGTTGTGATCACAAAATTTTTTGTGAATGGGTTCTGTAAAAGTTTGTCAAGTCACGCGTTATTTTTTAGGGGTAAGTCATCAAGACCTTGACGTAGAGCAACTTTTTCTCTGAGCGGATGTGATGGTATTAACATTACCTCAAAAGCGTGTTGTGCTTCACTGGCACCACGTTGTAACACATTTACCAAGGCTAGTGCTTAGTGGAAATGAAACCGGCAGAAATATTTTAATTTTCAATGGGTGGAGGCCTCCGGTTGGTATCCTCAAGTTGTATAAACTTAGGTGAGGTCCCAAAGCTAAGTCTAAACATCGAAAATATTTAAACAAACTTTTAATGATTTGGTTGAACCGATATTTAATGAGGGGAAGGGATCCAAGAGGGTGAGTGGTTAGTACGTTAGAAACTATTGAATATTTTCACCCTTTGTTGGAACAAAAAACTAAGTTAAACTTTAGGACTTGACTAACAAGCCGTCCTTTTTATGTACAAAAAACCCCTAGGTGTATGAGCTCAACTACGGTCCCACCTTTTTGTAAAATTATCTTAAGTCAATTAGGCCATCAAGGGAAACAACATAAACCAACCTGATTTCCTCTAGCCATCTTAAACAGTCCTCGGTATGCTTGAGATCCGCTAGGTTTTTGGTATCCCGTGACCACCTGGACGTCTATTGTTTGAAAATTTTATCAGATGCTTCGGCGTTTAATGGTTCTTAATTTAAGTAAGGATCTTTATCATACATCTATTACTACAAACCTCCAAGTTATTTATACAAGATTACAACGAAAACTTCAAGTTCAGATGATTTCGTTAAAACCGGTTGCACCCCGGAAACTAAAATTTTTAGGATCGTGACACATCGGCTTGCTGCTTAAACGTCAATACCATAAGAACCCAGTATTTCATCGTTCTTTCGGAAGAAAAACAGGGTTAGGTAACGCGGCATGAAAGCCCGCTAAGAAAAGTAAAAAGTATCTTAAAGTTATTAGTGTGCCGTTGGCATTCCGGATGCCTACAACATTAGTGCAATATAAAATGAAACGTCGTTTTAAACGCAGATACTTTTACAAAGCTAGATTAAAAGCGCGAGAAAACGTCAGAAAGTTCCGAATCAATACCCCAAGTCTGAATTTTCGAACAATACAGTTATTAGACCAACATTTTTGAGAATATATAATGTTAAATATGAATCAGATCGGGCCCAAACTCGAGACCTGAGCCGTAAAATTAAGGGGTACTTTAGCTAGGACCCAGTGATCCCGGATTATTAGGCGATTTATTCAATGAAAGTTTTACATGGAGTACAAATTTAAAACCAATATTTTCATAAAAATTTCACACTTAAAAACTAAAATGTCATTTTTACATCCTGTAGCAATTAATCATGAAGTAGGTTTTACTCTACGTAATAGAATGTCCTATAGAAGAGTGGGAAGAGAATTGCAAATTCAGGTCAATGAACAACGAAGAGCGTATAATGCGGCCGCAGGTGTGGGACTTGCTATCATGTCGGACATTCTGATTAAAATTTCTGGCCGCTTAAGTAAAAAAGCAGATCGCTCGAAGCTTACAAAATTGGCCGTTGGGTTTAAAGGGAACATACCCAAAAATACCCTAACAGATCAGATAGGTTACGCTTCTTTGCCCTGAAAAACCAAACAGGGTATACTTGGCGTTAAAGTTTCTACTTATACCATTTCATAATGGCGGATAGACCCGACTTGGCAATGTCGATCCGTTTTTGGATGCAAGGAACTATAACCAAGTATTCGTGTTCATGTGATTATACCGTTTATGTTAATTTATGATCTTAACACCGAAACGTACTAAATATAAAAAGTACCAAAGATTTAAATTTGTCAAAACTAGGGTTCGCCAAACTTTAGTAAGTCTTTCGCCATGGTTTGTCAAGACACAGGCTCCCGTAAAGACATCTATGTATTTGCAATTAAGTCAGGGTCATAATTGTTCCCCAAATCAAATTGAATCTGCCAGACGTGTCATTAATCGAAAACTCAAAAAGATTAGTAAAGTAAAAATACATGTTTTTGCTCATTGAAGTAAAACGAAAAAAGGGTTAAATACACGTATGGGTTGTGGTAAAGGTTCTGTAGAAGGCTGAGTGGCTCCATTAAAATCTGGTACGGTTTTGTTGGAATTACCTAAAGTGCGGATTGGGGTAGCGTTAAAAGCCTTGAGGTCTGCGGCCTTTAAACTTCCCACGACTACATGTATCGTGTTTAAACCCTCGTAAGGATAACGACATTTAATAAATTAAAACATAGTAAAACTGACCTACTATAAATTTTTTTAGAGATAGCTGATCGTACACGTGTTGCCAAATGTATTTGAAAATTGGGTTTGTCTTGAAAAAGAGCACCCCTAATACGTTTAAACTGTTTATGCCTCATGAAATAAAAAACCCATTTTTATTAAAATCTCGAATAACCTATAGAAAATTTTTAATTCATGATCCACGCCAAGAGGTTAATTTTGGGGATGTGGTATTGGGTCGGCAAACTAGGCCTAAAAGTAAGTATAAACATTTTATTTTATTTTGTAATGTTTATCCCTGCCCTAAGCAAAGGAAATATAGGATCAAACGTGCACAAGCTAAGATTCAAAAACGTTTGATTCGAATTAAACTGTGTTATAGATTTCGCAATTTTAGTGCCAGCTATTTTTCGGGCTTTGGATTATATCCCGTTTGATATTTATGGTATTTGGCGCGCTATCAACCTCTTAGATATGTTAAGTTAAGATTTTTTTTATCTAAATCACGTTATATGGATGTTGCGCAACCTTGAGAAAAATGAAAAATGCAGTGGGTTAAGATTCCGCGTAACAATCAAACCCATTCCAACCTCAATTACACATTTGATAAGCTTAATATCGATAAATGATATAAGTTTTTGCTTCAAAAACTAACAGCAAGGAAGGATTGTATGAATAACTTCATGTTCTAAATACACATGCTTAATAATTGGGCTATTTAGGGATTGATCAGTTTTATTTAGATAATGACAGAAGCGATATGAAAGAATTATGATTATGGTAAATACTATTTTAAAAGTTGCCGATAATAGCGGGGCGTTAAGGGTAAAATGCATTGGTTTATTTAATAATAAAAAAAGAGCAGAAGTCGGCGATGTTATTACTACTGTAGTATTAAAGTCTTATGCTCAATCTAAAGCCAAGATAAAAACTTCGAGTATTGTTAAAGGCGTTGTAGTAAGGACTCGAAAAAAACAAAAACGCAAGAACAATGTATATGTAAAATTTGAGGATAATGCAATTGTAGTGATTGATGATCGTAAGAATCCGATAGGTACTCGAATATTTGGTGCTGTAGCATCTGAGCTTAGGGGCAAAGATTTTGCTCGCATTATCTCACTTGCGCCAGATATTATTTAGAAGATGTTTTGATTTGAAAATTTTTTAATAAAAGCAGGAACATTTCTAGGCTGGCGCCCCAATGAAGTAAGTTCTTTTACTGATTGCGGTGCGGTTGCATTAGGTAAGAAGCGGAAATTCTTGTTTCAACATTATGAAAGGGTTACCTGACTTTAAGTCGCTTTATAAACGCTATATTGTCCCTCAGTATCGCAATTTATTAAAATTAAATGCGGTACAAATTCCTTCTATTAAAAAGATTATTGTTCATAGATCACTTGGTATCAAATTAACTGATAAAAAAACACTTGAAAAAGCATTAAATGAGCTGCAACAAATTACCGGACAGAAACCTATTTTAACGTATGCAAAAAAATCTGTCTCGACCTTTCGAGTGCGAAAAAACATGCCTATAGGTATGAAAGTCACTCTACGCAGTAAACGTATGTTTACTTTTTTAGAAAAGTTATACCATGTTATATTTCCACAAGTACCTAATTACAAAGGGTTGGGTTTAAGTAGTTTTGACGAGCAAGGAAATTTAAATATTGGCATTAAAAATCAAAAATGCTTTCCCGAATTAACAAATATCGATTCAAATGATTCCAACGGCTTAGATATTTCAATTCACATTCATGCTACGCATGCAAGTAGTCGTAGGTTACTTGAGCTTTTTGGGTTCTTTTTTTTTGATGATCTTTAATTCCTTCAACTAAGATGTCCAGCTTTAACTTTGTATTAAACGTGATGTGATAATAGCGCTTGGAACTTTCTATGTTTTTTCCTCGTATCTCATCCCTTTTTTATAGAAAGAATCCCATCTTTAAAAAATTTTTGTCGAAAAAGCGAAAATTCGTGAGATCTAGAAGAAAGCGCTTCTATTTTGGGGCTGGAGGCACCCCCAAAACTTTATATAGACATCCGTGCCTACAACTTAATACTTCTTTAAGTCGTAAGAGCTCGCGTTGGTATCTTAGAAGTTTTCAACCTTTTTCCGCACGTCGGGTGCGGTCATTAACATCAGCAGGAGAAGGCTTTGTCTTAGCTTACCCCTTATGAGCGTATCAAATTGCTTACAGATTCTTGAATCGCAAATACATGACTGAATTTTCCTATTTAACTCAAGCGATGTTCTGAGCGTTACAAAACCGAACCTATCACAAGCGTAATAGCAAAAAGAACCTGAAAATACAGAAACGATGTATAACTGTTAAGGATTCGCCTTTTTGGTTACCAGTTCTTTTACCGTTTGCACGATATTCGTTTCCAAGTTATTTTTTTACACAATATAAGGTGAAAGCCACCAAAAAAACAACTGGAGATCTTTCCTCCGTTGCGTTTCGCAATTTTTCTCTTGCAAGAAAATTAAGAGAGGCTTCTTTATGACCTCCTAAATCGCCACCACTTTCCGGTAAAAAGAAACAATACTTGGATAAGCAACAGATGTTAGAAGAGCCTGAGGAAATTCACACGTTGATTACCACGAAAGTGCGTCAACAAAATCCTTTGATTAAAGATAGTTTAGCCAATTTTTGTACACTCTTTAGAAACTCACTCATTAATCATCAAAGGTTTTGTTTCTTACCTGCAACATATAAAACTTATCAATGATTGAAAATATTAAAGCAGTGACCATTTATGAGAGAAATAACTTGATTTACGGGTGAGCATAAAAGTTTTATTGTAATAGAATTTGATGCCCGATTTTCCTTAAAAACCCTTAGCCATATAAAAATTAAACAATTAAGTACGATCACTAAACACCCGCATGTTCGAGCACGGCAATTGCACACTTTAAACCGTAAATTCCCTTTTGGTCTAGTAATTTTATCATCGTCCAAAGGCTTAATCCATTGACAGCATGCCCAAACTATTAATATGGGGGGTGAGTTATTATTTACTATTTTTTAACTTAAACTTGTATGAAGGTCTTCATAATTCTCGTTCAGAATAGGTACATTTTTTTAGTTAAATTACACCTTTATAGTGTTTCGTATATTTACGCTCAAAAAACATACTCTCTTAAAACATTTGATTCCTAAAAAAACTGAAATATATTGGGTCTGGGACTACCACACTAATCATATCTCGCTGGTGTTTTCATATGATAAAATTTTATCATGTACATATTTCAATCATACAACGATTTGATGTCCTTTTCGTCAAGGATTTCTTCAGCTTGAGTGAGCCGACTTTTCGGGGCAATATCAAACTTTATATAAACAATTATTAAAAAGTTGAATTAAAGCTAGTATGAATCCATATAACGAAACACTTATTTTAAATGGTATTGGGTATAACGCAAAACTGGTTTCGGGCTTACCGACTGAGCGCAAGACCATAGCAAAGCGTTTATGGTTTGATTTTAGTTATCTACATTCATCCGTTTTCACGCCTGATCTCGCACCTCTAATTTTACAATTAGAACTAGGTTATAGTCATCGTTTAAATTTGATTTTGCCTAAAACGCTAAACTTACAACTTAGGGATAATAATATTGGGTTGAGTAGTGCTGATAAAGTGCTAGTGGGGCTATTAAGTTCGGCAATACGACAATTGCGTAAACCAGAGCCTTATAAAGGTAAAGGGATAAAATATAGCAATGAAGTTGTTATGTTAAAAATAGGTAAGAAGAGATAACGTTCCTAACTTCAAGAGACTTGAATGGCAAAATGATAACTCCTAATAGCTATATGAAATGAAAAGTCAATAACTTTACACAACGCCTATGTTATTTAACCGGACTTTTGTTCGTATTAAAATATCTAAATTTACTCCCTACTATTTTAATAAATCAAACGTTTGGGTATTATTTATTTATCTTTGATTTAGCACCAATTAAAGCCCCTTACCTGACCTTTTCAGTTTTAGAGTTAGGACTTGCACCAACATTATATATTACGAATTTGTGACAGGTTGTAGTGGGTGTTAGCCCAAGTTTAAAAAATTATATTTATTATGGGCCTCAAGGACGTCTTTTTTTAGCTTTTTTGAAACGTGGTTTTTGACTAGGTGCTGTGTTCATTTACGCGATTAGCTTTATTTTACAAGCTCAAGAGTTTGTTCAAGGATTGAGTTTTTATGAAGCTAGTCTAGTGTTGGAGCAATTAGTTCTCTACCAATACATTCTTTATTGAGTAGTACAACAAATCGATCAAATGTGTTTGTTGAAAGGGTCTCAAATCCTTTTAACGTTATTCAGTGTTGAATTTTTGCTTCATTTGCGGAAATACATATGGATTCAAAACACGTATCTTTTTCTTATTGTATTATTGTTAATAACTCTACTTCTTATCTCGGTATATCGTCGTATTCCACTATGAAATCCGAATAAAAATAATAACCAATTCAGGTTGTTTTTTTTATACATACCTTTAATTAATAAAAATACTGAACTTGAATGTTTAAAAATTTCGGTGGTTAACAATTTGTCTGCAGATATTTTTATTTTCTTTTTTATCTTAAACCTGTTAACCCAGGGGTTAAATGTGTCGTTATATCTCGAAAGTTTTTTTTTTCTATATATCGGTTTCTCATTTATTAATAAACCTTTCACCCAAAAACGAACATTTAACACTTTTAAAACCAGTTTAACCTTACAAAAAAATATGCTATTTATTCCTGGCACCAAATTAGGTAAACCGACCCGCAATTATTTGGATTCAATTCTGACGAACTTGTATGCTTTGTCACAAATATATTTAATTCCCTTGCTTTATGCCGGACCCATCTTCTTTGCTCCATTATGGCCTTTGTATCTGCAGATAATTGGTTCTCTCTTATTATTTTACACCAGCCTTATGGACACGTTACTTACAATCAAAAAACTATATTTGTTAGTGTAATATTAGCACAACCCTAGGTGGTGTACCCAACCGGAAGTTGCTGAACTCTCTGTTCTTTTGGCCGAAATAGCTCAGTTGGTAGAGCAGTGGACTGAAGATCCTCGTGTCACCAGTTCAATTCTGGTTTTTGGTAGGGTCATCTGCATATACTAAAAGTTTTAAATTTGGGATGTAGCCAAGTGGTAAGGCTATGGACTTTGACTCCATCATTCGTAAGGTTCAATTCCTACCATCCCAGTATCAGAGACGATATAGCCAAGTGGTAAGGCAGGGGATTGCAAATCCTCTATCCTCAGTTCAAATCTGAGTATCGTCTAAATTTTCAGTGGAAATTTTTTATCTATCAAGGCGGGTATAGCCAAGTGGTAAAGGCAATGGTTTGTGATACCATGATTCACGAGTTCAAGTCTCGTTATTCGCCCAGAGACATTAGTTAACAAGTTTTCACGAAGACTCTGTAGCTTAGTTGGTTAGAGCATGGGATTCATAAGCCCAAGGTCGTAGGTTCAAATCCAACCAGAGTCAGGAGAGGTGGCTGAGTGGTCGAAAGCGGCAGATTGCTAATCTGTTACATAGTTCAATGTCAAGGGTTCAAACCCCTTTCTCTCTTAGGGTTATGAATAAGGAGGCTGTAGTTCAATGGTTAGAATACTACCCTGTCAAGGTAGGGGTTACGGGTTCAAGTCCCGCCAGTCTCGCGAGTAGATGGCGAAATGGTAAACGCATTATATTCAAAATATAACGAAGTTTAATTCTTGTGGGTTCGACTCCTTCTCTACTCAGCTTTGCATGTATTAAACCAAAGATAGGATACCTATGGCTGAGAGGTCGAAAGCACTAGACTCATAATCTAGCTCCAAATGGAATCGATGGTTCAAATCCATCTAGGTATAAAATTAAATATGAGGAAGAACGAAAATTAACGCCCTTCGTAATCTTACACAGCACAACAAAATAAATTCTCTTAGAAATCATTGCAATCCAGTACTTATAGCTCACTCAAAATAGGTGTTTATTACATAAAAGGTAGAATTTTTACTGTATTTGGGAAGTCTAACCAGTCGCAACATTTGTACCGATAAATACTCGGACCTTAAAAACCTACCGAATTTGTCAGGAGATAGTTAAATATAGTAAAAGATTAACCTGATTCACAGGTTTACAAACATTAAACTTGTCAAAAGCAAGAGCATGTCATAGCAAAATCCGTATTTGGATAAAACCAAAGGAGGGGTAGAGGTAAGTACTTTACTTTCAAATGCTGAGAAAGAGTTGCGGGGCCATTTTTGGGGATTTAATCATAAGCAGACTAAAAATTTTATTTTATAATTTAGATGTGTCTTAGAAATTTAAAACATCGTTGGAGGTGCAGCAAGTCATTAAGCCTTTGAACGACAAGAGAATTAAAGCTTTTTCCGAATAAGTTAAACCAGAAAAATTTAACACTATGATGAGATTTAGGAGTGGCATGGGTTAGATATTTCGCGAATATTTTGCAACGCAGGCCTTCGTGGAATCCTTACAAGAAATCTCCGCGACAACTGATTGGTTTTGAATCTAATGTATCGAAGTATGTTAAAACTCAGCCAAATAAAATTTTTTGCAGTATTAATAGGCACGGCTTTTTTTATACTGTTTTTCCCAAAGATTATTACGGCCAGCGGAGCGCCTATTTTAACTCACGTTCTAGTGGAAAGTCTGTTTTTTCCTTATACCTGACCTGCGGATGCAACTTTATTGTTATGGTGCTTAGCTTTTGTAACGTGTACATTCTTAGATCAATTCTTTTACATCAAACTATTGGGCCAAAAATGAGGGGGGCCTCTAAGCGTTCTACGAACCAATTTGCAAGAACATTATATGTACAAAACGTCAGAACAATTATCCGGAATATTTGCAGGCATTGTACATATAAGTTTAGTTCACTTAGGCCTCTTAACATTTTTAGACTATGGGTCAAAAAGCGAGGACATGTATACCGATCATATTTGTAGTTTTATTAATCAAATAACAAAAGGTTACTTATACCAGACGCTCATATATACAAGTTTTTTTCAGAATTATGGTTTAGAGAACGCTTTTACGGTTAATTTTGCCTTTACAGTAACTTTTTCATCGGTCGTAAATGTCGAATTTTTTCACAAAATTTTGGTAATGGACAGTTCTGGAAATACTGATCCGTGGGGGTTTAGCTGAAATATTGCACGAGCGTCCAATGTCGAAGCACTCTTCAACTGATTATCCCAGACACTTTGTTATATTCCATTGTGAATACATTTTATAAACTGTAATTTAGATCAAAGTGCATTATATCGTCATGATCTCTGCCTGGGATATGGGGTTAGTTGGTTTATTTCTTATAGCAAATCGTGGGATTGGTTTCGAATCAGTAGAGGCTTGTTTTGTAGTCGTTTGGTTTACAATCCTGCGCTTAAGGTACAACTATTTCTTAGCTTATTCACCATAAGTTTGATGTTAGGCCTCAAATATCGAATCAGCCAAGTCTATCGAAGAAGATTTTAGTCAGTTTTTAGGAGTTAGTTCTGGGGGGTCTTTTGCCTCGGAGAATAGGCCCCTTAAACCATTTTTCGAATTTACTTAGAAACTAAAAAGAAGATTTAAAATTTAAGATAAGATGTACACTGTTACTAAACTTTGGTTAGGTCGTACAGCTTTGAGTCTGGCTGCGTTTCAAAACGGGAAATTCACGCCAGAGCTACCCGCCGCCAACCAAGTCAAGCCCTGAAAGAATTTTGGAAAGACAGGCAATTAGTTGAACGCAACTGCCCGCAGGACATTCATGAGCTTGGTTTTCGAACAACTTAATTAAAAACCTAAATCAATGTTTGTTCTGTATCTCGATACTTATTCTATTATTTCATTTGACTTTGAGACCGTTTTTACAATTCACAGAAATTTTATGCAAATTAAGCGTGTTGCAGAGAGATTTAAGAGTTTGAAGGTGGTGAAGTTGGGGTTCAGAAACATCTCTCCATCCAGCAGAAGCCCATTTAAATAAAAGTAGATTATTTCATCCAACTGGGCTCGAACTAGAACAGGCAAAAAAAGTAAAGAAAGTATATAAGTTCCGATCTTTATTGCGATTGCATTTGCTCCTTAAAATTTAGGGAGAATAAAAGTCATCGTTAAAAGGTTACAAACTTTCTATTGCTGTTAACGATTACAAACCCTAGTTTTCTGAAATGCATAAACTCTAGTGTTCGTTTTTTTGGGTTTCTGATTAAAACTCAATAAAATTTTCATGTCCGGCAAGGTCTAGGATTTAATTTTTCTGGCTTTGTTAATTCGAGGCATTAGGGGTGGTTCTTTAAAAGTATAGCAAGAATTCAGAAGATTCAAAGCGTAAGTTAAAAACACACGATAGACTAGAAAAAGTCGAATTTGAAATGTTTAGTGAAAACTAAGGTAAGCTATATTTGAATGTTCTGAGCTTGGAGGGAATCGAACCCCCATCCTTATAGTTCGTAGCCATACGCTCTAATCCATTGAGCTACAAGCTCTTGGTCCTAGAACATTTTTTACTGTTTAACAGAATAATAAAAAAATATTAGAACGTTTTTATACCCGTTACTAACGATTATACCTAAAATTTTAAAATTAAACTTGTGGAAACTATTGTTTATTGTACGTTACTTTTCGGGACATTAATTGTATTGATTTCTGCTGTACTCTTTAGAGAAACGCCAGTAATTCCTCAAATTGAGTATGAAGATGAAGAGCTCTAATTTATTTTAATTTTTAAGAGAGGCTATTGGATTAATTAAGATTATTTGTGTGCATAGTCACTAAAAAGTTATTTTTTAATTTATGCATAATGTCGGGATTTATACAACATGTATAGGCTGTACTCAATGTGTTCGGGCTTGTCCTACTGAAGTACTAGATATGATGACTTGAGATCATTGTCGCGCTCAACAAATCGCGTGTTCAGATACGCTACAGGATTGTATTGGCTGTAAACGTTGTGAAACTGCATGTCCTACTGATTTTTTAAGTATTCGTGTGGAGTTAGGGACAGAAAATTATTACAGTATGGGTTTGGCGTATTAATTTCCATTTAATTGGAGGCATGTTAATTGACCTACCAATAAGTGGGTAAGGATAAATGATTTGTAACGATTTAAGCCCCGTAAAGTGCTTTAAGTTAGGGGTCTCAATTAACCTTTTGTAAGTTTGTTTAAAACAAACAATTTTTTTAGAGATAATGTTAACTCGTCTTAAGTTGGCTGCAACATATGCGTTTAATTCGTATAAGCAATCGGCCTTCAATAAATTCCCTTTTTATGTCGAGCTTCAGAGGAGGGTTGTTAAATGTAAGCTTATGGATCATCAAATATTTAATTTAAACGTTCGAAGTAAGTGTCAGGCAGAATATTTATGGTCGTTTTTTTCCTACTGCACTTATCGTTTACTCTTTAAGCTAAAGGACGACTGAGGGTTGCCACGCGATAAGGCGAGCGTTCCGCAGACTTACGGCCTTGGTATGGATTGAGATTGTGCTAACTTACCGGATTCACGATTTTTAATAGAACTGGTGACTACAGAACAAAAGCATTGAATTTTACTTCTTACTGGATATCGAGAAAAATTAAATGCAGAAGAAGCTGCATGATTTTCTACGCAGAAACTTTGAAACCGGTCTTATCGAATTTTGGGGCCCGTTCGTATACGGGAAGATGTTATTCGGACGCAAAGTAATGAACTACGCCCTGCTAGACTGGTGCTACGCAAGGCATTTCTTCCGCCATTAGTCAGAAGTGAATTAAGGCTTTTTTACCATAAAAAAAATACCTTTGATATTTATTATCCGAATTATTGATTAAACTTCAATAACGAATGATATCAATGTGATAGTGAACGCGCGATATTTAGAACGCGTGACCGCTGAGTTAACTTTTTCACGCAGTTTAAATGCACCCCGCCAACCTGGTGAAGAAAAGGAATACAAAACCAACCGGAAGACTGCCAACTAACATGAAACGAATCTTTTTGACACCAAAATATTAAAAAACTTCGAATCTTTCATAAACCTGGATTTTATCTGGAGCTTGATTCTCCATCTGACGATCTGTTTAAGCAGGCGCATATACCATTGACTACAGTAGATAAATTTCTAGAATTTAAACTACCCACCCCGTGATTTTGAATGGTGGATCATATCCCATTTTTACATTTGGCACAAGTTCCCAAATCATGATTAAACAATGTAAAAGATCTTCGTCTACTTTATGCCAACGAGATTCCTTTTTTAACCAAAGGTTGGGATCTTGAAATTTCAACCAAAGCTTTTTTAAAGCCTACGTCTCTAGGCCCCGTTAAAAAACGCACACCTATACCTTGATGGCTATGATTACTATCTATATTTCCGGCCTAAATATCCAAAGGGAATATTGACACGTTGATTGGTTAATGTTAAAATAACGCATGGGGGACCAACTAAGCTTCATCTGACAGATCCGCAGCATAACTATTGTGTATAATCTTGAAGGATTTGGAAATTAAATATCAGTCCGGTTCCTTAGGGTCACCTTTTTTTCTGATTTATATCATGACAACCCCTTCAGAGGGGTGGGGTAAATAGCTGAGGTCCTTAAAGTAATTATCTAGGAAAAGGGTTTTTAAGGGGTGTTAATTGTTTCTGCCGATAACAAAACATCAACTTTGCGAAATCATAGTCAGATAAAATCAAAGAATTTTTAGCTTGCTGCTAGAGTCCTTAAACGCTCACTTTTGCTTATTCGGGTGCGGGTGAACGTCCGAAAGCATTACTAAAAGATGAACGAACCTCTTTTGTTTGGCATTATAATAGGGTGTTTGACTGTAGTGTTTGTGGGCTTAAATATTTTATCTTATGGCCAACTTTTTCGAGGAAAGAAATTGCGGTAAACTAAGGAGTTTATAGGTTCGGTGTGTTGTTAATTATTGTTTTTACACAATAAGCTTCGAAGCTTATGATAGCCTTGGTTTTGGAAGTGTATAGAAATAATCTGTTCCCGAATACTTGAATAGACAGAATGTCTTTTTACACGAAAAGGAGTTGATTAAGGTCGGTTAAGAGAAACATGAGGGGTTGGAGGTTACACATAATCCATCTTCGCAGGTTGGTTTCTAGCGATATACATTATTGGATGAAAGTCTTAACCCGCCTCATAATCTCACACAAGGATCTTTTAGTACGCGGAGGGTACACTACCAAGGACAGTTCCTGATTTAGTTCAGAATGAACGAATCCCTAAATAAACATAAGCTTTGAAACTTGTTCGTCATTTCATACCTATGGTATTTCAACTCGTTCCCTTAGAAGACGCGCTTTCTGAGTGGAGACAAGATTTAGAGATATCATTTCTGCCGCGGGTCCTAATTTTCACATAGCAAGGATCCTCGCTAGCCTACTAGTTGTAGGAAAAGGTTTGAGCCATAAAGCTCAAATCTCTGTTGGTTGCGAGTTTTTAAAAAATGTACAAAAATCTTTGAAGTCTGTAAATGTTTAATTGGTTAAACAAAAGAATAGGCTTAAATAAATTAGCAGAAGATTTTTCTACAAAATTTGTACCCCCTCATGTGAATATTTTTTATTGCTTAGGAGGAATAACTTTTATTTCGTTATTAATCCAGATCGCGACAGGAGCAGCAATGACCTTTTATTATAAACCAAGTGTTGTAGATGCATTATCCTCGGTCGATGCTATCATGAATTCTATTAACTTCGGGTGACTTGTTCGGTCTTTACATAAGTGAAGCGCAAGTATGATGGTATTATCTATGATCTTACATATTTTTCGAGTCTTTATTACGGGCGGGTTTAAAGCACCACGAGAGTTAACATGAGTAACGGGAGTATTACTGGCTATTTTAACGGTTTCGTTTGGAGTGACTGGTTATTCGTTACCATGAGATCAAGTCGGTTATTGAGCATGTAAAATTGTAACGGGTGTGCCCGAAGTTATTCCCTTCATCGGCCCAGTTTTAGTCCTTTTTTTACGCGGGGATGTAAATATTGGCCAGTATACGTTAACCCGCTTTTATAGCTTACATACATTTTTTTTACCTTTTATTGTTGTCATTGCCCTGTTAGCACATTTTTTAATGATTCGCAATCAAGGAATTTCTGGCCCTTCTTAAAAACATTTCTCCAAGATCCTATAAGCGGCCGGCGTTGGTTCGGGCGTAGTAATCTTATTGATACAGAAGGCTCTCCATTCTCACACTTTGGAGTAATGGCGGCTTGTACAGAGTGCGCCTAACGTTTTATCTTTTAGTAAGAAGTTTCTTCGCGCTTAAATCACTTTAAGATGATTAAAACGTTTAGTGATTTTTTTCAAGGGGACCCTACACCTGTAACTTTAAAAAAAACAACTCGAATAGGAACTTTTTTGAAATCCTTGGATCTTTATTCTGGCTTAGGGAGTACCAACGATGCTGCTCCGTGAGGGACTTCGGTTTTAATGGTTGCACTAATTAGTTTACTCTTTCTTTTTTTGTGAACATTATTATTAATTTGCAATCAAACGGTACAAGTGGACTTTATCACTGTCGACTGAGCCTAACCTTGCTCCTAAAGAGGCACATGGTCTAGGCGTTTGAGAGAAATCATTATTTGCAAAATTAGTAAATTTCAAGCAATACCTCTCTTTGTAAAGCGTCAGATGGCGTCATACTAAGCAAAACATTACCAGAGCTACAATTAGGCGAGCTTGTTCTTTTTGATACGGGGTACAAAGGAATCGCCCTTACCCTAAGTCAGAAAGAAACCTGCATCTTGTTACTCGGAAAACCCTTAGCTTTAATTTCACTGACTAATGGGACCTCTATCTGACCTACAGAACACTTATTAAAAGTACCAGTGGGTAAAAGATTATTAGGTTGTGTCGTAGATCCTTTGGGAACTATATTAAAGTTACCTTCGGCTAACACCAAAAAATCAAAAAAAAAATTACCTTATCGACGAATCGAGACCGCCTCCCCCGGCATAATTATGCGTCAGTCCGTGGACACACCTGTATTAACGGGTATTTTAGTTGTCGATAATTTAGTGCCTATTGGGCGAGGTCAACGTGAATTAATTATAGGAGATCGCCAGACGGGAAAAACTTCAATTGCAATTGACACCATACTTAATCAAAATTGCGTTGACGGCATTGAATATTGTATTTATGTAAATATCGGACAACGAAGTGTAACGGTCGGTGAAATTCGTAAAGTTTTGGAAGAAGGGGGCGCTTTAAAATATACTGTTTTAATTAATGCAGCTTCTGATGCCGGAGCCGCTTTACAGTATATTGCACCCTTCGTGGGAACAACCCAGGCTGAGTACTTTTTGTACAGTGGGCATGATTGTCTGATTATTTATGATGACCTCTCAAAACACGCTCAAGCTTATAGGGAGCTATCACTGATTTTACGTCGTCCTCCAGGTCGCGAAGCATATCCTGGCGATATTTTTTATCTTCATTCTCGTCTACTTGAGCGCGCTTCCAAGTTGACGTCTTTTCTAGGAGGAGGTAGCTTAACTGCACTACCGGTAATAGAAACCCAAGGGAACGACGTCTCCGCTTATATCCCAACCAATGTTATTAGCATTACTGACGGCCAAATTTATCTCTCCCAAGAGTTATTTAATAGTGGGATAAGACCAGCTCTAAATGTCGGTTTATCAGTTTCACGGGTTGGTTCGGCGGCACAACCAAAACCCATAAAAAAATTGGTAGGCCCTTTGAAAATAACATTGGCACAATTTATTGAGTTAAAATCATTTGCTCAATTCTCAACTGAATTAGATGATGCTACAGCCATGATTTTGCAGAACGGCGAAAGGTTACAGATAGCTTTAACTCAAAGACAAGGGCGTCCTTATCATTTAGTACAAAGTTTTATTAGAACCTACGTAACTGTCAATTCATTTTTAAACAATATCGAACCTGCGGCTGTTTTACGTATACTTGATCTAGTGGTCTATACATATTTGTGATTTATTTATTCCCAATGGAGTGAGTGAATCGTGGACTCTAGTGGAAACACTAAGATGGAATCTTATTTTAACAGTTTAAGGAGAAATTTGCGTCGTTCGGTTGGTAGGGAAAAGAAGTTATTACTCATGATAGGGTCGTTAAATCAAAAAGCATATTTGAAAAGTTTTGCCCAAGCACTGGGAATTCAATTTTTGGAAGCCAAAGTGGGACCTTCTAATCAAATGGAACTTTTAATTGGTGAAATCTTTCCAGAAATTGCGACCTTTTTAGAAGAAGAGGCACAGAAAAGACGGGCGGAGGAAGAGGCTCTCGAAAAGCAAAGCCAAAAGCAAAATAACTAGAATCGTGGATCTTTAAGTACATAAAACCTGCCTTTTCTAAGAGAATTCAAAACGTCCTATTTCTTTCGTAATCTGTGAGTAAAATCTTAAATCGAGTTACTAACTCAATCTGGTAGAGTATTCGGCTTTTAACCGACTAGTTCTGGGTTCAAATCCCAGGTAACTCATTTTCTCTGGTCCCTTACAGATGGAGGATAATAACTTTTTCATGAGGATTCTATGCTTTGTAGGACAGTTTTTCAATTTTACCACCCTCGATATTTTTATGGAAGGAATTGTAGCAGCGTGTTCTGCCTTCAGTGCTGGTATTGCTATTGGATTAGGTTCGATAGGACCCGGGATAGGTCAAGGTATTTTAGCGGGTGATGCAGTAAGTGCTATCAGCCGTCAACTGGAAGGAGAAGATAAAATTCGCACCACTCTTTTACCGAGTCTAGCTGTTTTAGAAGCCGTAACCATTTATGGTTTGCTTATTGCGCTTGTTATTGGACGAGTCGCTTTGTTAAAGGTGGACGATTCATCAAAAAATCCTGACCAAAATTCACACGAAGAGAAAGCAATCGAGCCTTGTTACGTCGTGGGAGCTGCGTGCTCAGCTTTTTCATATGCCTCTGTTATTGATATTATCGATGTTCTCTGTCCGGATTTAAATCGCACCAAGAACAAGGAACCTAAGCGAGACTTGGTCTGGTATCTCCAACTTATTTGGTATCTGATTCGGTATTTATATTTTAGCGCTTATTGAAAGTATAGTAACGTGAACAGAGAATGATAATAATTAGGTACCTGGTTGTGGTTGGAAGCGGCAAATGCGGACAACTTATTTAAGCCCCGCGGTCGATAACCTTGTTAATAAGGTGGCCAAAGCCTAGGTCATTTAACGTCAAGATACAAGGTTATGTGGATCGACATTGGAGGTTTACAGGCTTTAGTTAGACAGACTTCACGTATCTACACCTTACAGATCTTTTAATTATCCACGTTCGGAACCCCGTTAATCAAAGGATCGCCATGAGCTTTTTAGAAATCTATCCATGACATTACCAAAGCCCCGTGGTAATGAAAACTAAACGCTTTACCTGAATGCGTGAGATTTCGCGTACCGTATTTAATTTTGTACAAAATACAGACCGCCGTCTATATATCGGATGGTTTGGATTATTAATGGTGCCAACGTTATTATTAGCAGTATCGTGTTTCATTGCTGCTTTTGTAGCCGCACCGCCAGTAGATATTGATGGAATTCGTGAGCCAGTTTCAGGCTCTCTTCTATACGGAAATAATATTATCTCAGGAGCCGTAGTACCGAGTTCAAATGCTATTGGTATGCATTTGTATACGGTGTGAGATGCGATGTGTATTGAGGAATGATTGTATAACGGAGGACCTTACCAATTCGTTGTACTACATTTCTTAATCGGGGTAGCATCATATCTTGGTCGTGAGTGAGAATTAAGTTACCGTTTAGGAATGCGTCCTTGAATTTTCGTAGCTTTCTCTGCACCAGTTGCAGCAGCATCGGCTGTATTTCTAGTTTACCCAATCGGACAAGGATCTTTTTCAGATGGAATGCCTCTAGGAATTTCTGGAACATTCAACTTCATGCTAGTATTCCAGGCAGAGCATAATATCTTAATGCACCCTTTCCACATGGCTGGAGTGGCAGGAGTATTTGGAGGATCTTTATTTAGTGCTATGCATGGATCTTTAGTTACATCAACTTTAATTTCTATGACTAGTGAAGATGAATCACCTAATTATGGGTATAAATTCGGACAGGAATATGAAACATATAATATCGTAGCCGCGCACGGATACTTCGGGCGTCTAATCTTTCAATTCGCAAGTTTTAATAACTCACGTTCTTTACACTTCTTCCTTGCAATTTGACCGGTAGTTGGAATCTGATTAACAGCAATGGGAATTAGTACTATGGCTTTCAATCTAAATGGATTCAATTTCAACCAATCAATCATTGATGCAGAAGGACGTGTAATTTCGAGTTGAGCCGATATCTTAAATCGTGCAAATCTAGGAATGGAAGTAATGCATGAGCGTAACGCGCACAATTTCCCTCTAGATTTAGCGTAAGCACATAGACGTGAGGGTCTTTATGACCAATGTAAAAAGAAATAGCACAGTTTGGTAGTGTAGCTGCTTAGGGAGCAGTTGGTCCTAGGTTCAACTCCTAGTTTCTTTAGTCGTTCTTGAGCTTTAACATTGTAAGCAGTTTAAAACCTTAACATCTAAAAGATGTTATTTCAGCGGTGTACACCGTTGTACCTCAAGTATCAAAGTAATACACGTTTGAGCGGCAAGAAAAGGCAACCGCTCTCGGTGAGTCGGAACTTACCAAAGTCAAAACCTGCTAGGTCTTATGAAGTGCTATATTTTATAGCTCTCGTTCTTCTCGGCTGTGGCTTACTGTATGTACTTTTGTCTCCCCTACAAAAATTGGGGTTAGCAAGAACGTCAAAACGATTCTTTGCTAGTCTCAATTTGGACGCAAAAACAGCTAAAAATGTAATCAATTGCCTGGTTAGAATTAAGTCCATTGCTCGTCGGGGGGAGGTAACTCTGGAAGATATGCTAGTTATTTATAAGCATATTGACCACACTCTAGATGTACTCTCGTCGCCCCGACACCTGGTATCCCTTCTACCCTATGATTTTCGGGCTTTGGAAGTTGAGAATATTGCTGGGGTTTTAGGGGTCGGGCCAAGTGCTGCGAAAAGTCTAGCGGAGATTTTTCTGACTCCAGTAGGCAACACGACTAGTTCGGCTTTGGTATTCCAATCGGAGTGAAGCGGTCTCTTACCTTTTGGGGCTGATTACTTAATGCTGTGTAATGCTGAACGGCAGCAGGTAGCGTTTTGGTGAACTCTTTCTGCCCTAAAGGAGATAGGACCTGCTAGGCAATGAGATTTTACTCCTCGCCACACCTTAGGTATTCCCAAAAAGCTCGCGGAACTCAAGTATAAATACATTCTTGAGGAAGCCGCTGAGGCACTGGGACAACTCAACTATATCGCTGACCAATGGCAGTAATTGGTTTTGAATCATTCGAGACTTGTTTTGTAGTTTACAATAATGCGCTTGGGAAGTTGAACATATTGCTGCGGCTTTAGAGGGAGGAGAGAAAAAGGCTAAAACACACCTCTTCTATTTGGACAAAGCATAGGTGCTCGTTTGTCGCAGTAGATTATTTTTAATAGTGTAAAAAATGCCCTTAAACTTTTGTTGCGCGGAAAACTTAGGTTCGGTTTTAGTCGACATCTGTGAGTAAAATCTTAAATCGAGTTACTAACTCAATCTGGTCGAATATTCGGCTTTTAACCGACTAGTTCGGGTTTTAAATCCTATTTGTTTAAGTTTGTTTTGTGTCAGGCTAAAAATCGTAAGAAGTTTAAAATATGTGGGTTAAGCGGTGTACACCGTTATATATAAAGCAACAAGCTAGGGCACGTTTGAGAATAAAGAAACCCTACAAACGTCAACCGGTCTCGGTAAGTCAAGGCATACCAAGTTCCACAACAGCGAATACCAGCGGGTCCTCTGACCTTCTATGTTTTATGTAGCTATTCATGATCCTATTTGGGTGTCTTGGTTTCCTCTATTAACGGTTTTCGGCGGGGTGAGTTAGTAAAACGCTGTCATATGTAATTTCGTGATGGTTTTATGGGAATTTCCGCCAGTGAGTTACCACGGGACAAAAAATCGAGGCTAGGTAGTGAGGCCGGAATAAAGCACATGGATATCTCAAAGCAACTTGATGCATACTTTCTTTGATGACGAGCTATCAACGAAGGAGCTGGCAGAGAGTGATGGACTCGGGTAACGACCAGTTTCACGAGACGTACTAGATTTGCGGTGGATGTGTCACGCACCAATAATTAGGGTGCTAGGCTACTCTATATTTATTATTTTTTAAATATT